AGAGAGTAACTTTGAGAGTAACTTTCCCCAACCCAATTTTGAGAGATTAACTTTCAATCCCTAATGTTGTCCTCCTTTGCCAGAATCACTAGCTGTCTTTATTGCTATCCGAGAGCCCTACGCAGTCAATCGGATCATATCTAATATAGATATTACTCCAACGTGGGTCATCAAATTATCTTGGACGACGCATGACAACCAACCAAAGCACGAAAGCCAAACCAAATTTTTCATGAGAATTGATTCCTATTTGAATAGTGCGTAACTGCATGGATAAGCTCACATTAACCCGTCAATTCTATTAACTTTGTTATTGAAGGGAGTAATATCTGAAACTACATATAGTAAAGTATTAAACATAAAATAATAAGTTAATATTGAATTTTATTAACTCTTTGAAGCAGGGAGTAAAAAAACTTATTCATTTAGACCAAATTAGGATTTATCTGTATCGGGTTCAAACAAAAATCTAATTTATTTACAAACGAGTCTAAAAATACAATTATTTAATACAAAATACAATTCTTTTATACATTTTTTTCTACCCAATAAAATAAACAACTTATAGAAAAATTTCAATTCGTTTTTAACTCCACAACACAAGAATTATTTCTGTTGTACATGAGGGTTATATAGAAATATTAAAAGAAATTATTTCATTTTATTAATTCATTTAATTTGAAGAATTGAACGAGGAGCCGTATGAAGTTAAAATTTCACGTACGGTTTTGTAGAGTGACAGTAAAGGAAACTTATTCGTCGACTTTTCCACCACGACCCCCAAAAAACCAAACTCCGCTTTACGAAAAGTTGCTAGAGTACGATTAACCTCTGGATTTGAAATTACTGCTTATATACCGGGTATTGGCCATAATTCGCAAGAACATTCAGTAGTATTAGTAAGAGGAGGAAGGGTTAAAGATTTACCAGGTGTAAGATATCATATTGTTCGGGGAACCCTGGATGCTGTAGGGGTTAAGAATCGTCAACAAGGGCGTTCTAGTGCGTTGTATATCATTATCTAGGACTTGTATCATTTTTCCTACTAATGATGCCATGCAAATTGCTGGGAACATGTAAAATATATAGCTAACCCGTTAAAAAAAAACGAAAGTTTTACGAGGGACTGTAGCGGGCTAGTACAAAATGAAAATAATGGAATTTATTAAAAATTTATTATATGTCTAAGGTTTATTAATATTATACTATTCGAGAAGTTTTCCCGACTTCGTCTGTGTCAAAAATTTAGAAAACCTTTACCTTTTTTAGAACGGGTTGGGGTGGAACAGCAATGATTTAATGAATCACTCATTTTTTTTTAATTGAACACTCTCTATTATAAACCTAAGGATATTCTTGTCCTGATACATGGAATGCAGGATTTCCAATCGCAGTCTAATGCATAGAATCGAGGAAACGGATACTCAATCAATTATAAGTGAGTAAGCCTTATTATATGAATGAATTATATGAATGAATTATAATTCATTGTATATAACGAAGTGGAAAGCCGTATTCGGTAAAAATCGTATGTACGGTTTGGAGGGGGATCTTCTTATCCACAAATAGCAGCGGGATCCACCCTACAATACGGAGTGAAAAAGCCAAAATAAATTCTTAATCTTTAATAGCTTTTAATAAAATTACAAAACTTTGTTTTACAATCATGTCACGCCGGGATGATACAAAAGCTGATCCAATTTATCGTAATAGATTAGTTAACATGTTGGTCAACCGTATTCTTAAACACGGAAAAAAATCATTGGCTTATCGAATTCCTTATAATGCCATGATGAATATTGGACGGGAAACCAAATATAATCCACTATTCGTTTTACGCCAGGCAATACGCCAAGTAACTCCTAACGTAACAATAGAAACTAGACGTGTAGGTGGATCTACCTATCGAGTCCCTACTGAGATTGAATCTACACAAGGAAAAGCACTTGCTATTCGTTGGTTATCAGAGGCATCCCGGAAACGGCCGGGTCGAAATATAGCTTCTAAATCAAGTTCTGAATTAATGGATGCTGCCGAAAATAGTGGTAATGCTATACGTAAAAGGGAAGAAACTCATAGAATGGCAGAAGCCAATAGAGCTTTTGCGCATCTTCGCTAATCTCCAAATCTAAATTGATTAATTAAAACTAATAAAAACTATGTAAGCCCACTTTTTTTAATTTTTTTTGAGAGGCTTACATAGTGAATAGACAGATTATTTACTCAATTCATACTACTATTGTAGAAAGTATTTGATTTTTTTTGACATGATAAAATAAAAAAAATTGAAATATTGAGTTTTTGTTGAATCACTGTATTTTAAACAAAAGAATATCCCCTATTTGGCATATTATATACAAGATCAATACTTTGTTGATAATCACACTTTTTTATGAATTTAGATTTTGATTTATACATCCTATATGGAAATAGTATTTTACCCGAATGTATTCTAATTCTTAGTTTAGTTATTCTTCTAATAGTGGATTCAATCTATGGAAAAAAAGATACGCCTTGGTTATATATAATTCCCTTTTCAGGTTTAGTAACAAGCATAACAGTTTTATTCTTTCAGTGGGAAGAAGAACCTATTATTACCTTCATGGGTAGTTTCCAAATAAATACTTTTAACAAAATATTTCAATTTTTGATTCTACTATGCTCAGTACTATGTGTTCCCTTATCCGTGGATTATATTCAATGTACAGAAATGGCTATAACAGAGTTTTTGTCATTCATACTAACAGCTACCTTGGGAGCAACGTTTCTATGTGGTGCTAATGATCCAGTAACTATCTTTGTGTCTCTGGAATGCTTAAGTCTATGTTCTTATCTATTATCTGGATATACAAAAAGGGATGTAAGATCTAATGAAGCAACTATGAAATACTTACTTATGGGTGGAACAAGTTCTTCTATTTTGGCTTATGGTTTTTCCTGGCTATATGGTTTATCCGGGGGGCAAACTCAACTTCAAGAAATAGCGAAAGGACTTATAAGTACACAAATGTATAACTCTCCAGGAACTTCGATTGCACCTATATGCACAATGGTAGGAATTGGATTTAAGCTTTCTTTAGTTCCTTTTCATCAATGGACTCCCGACGTATATGAAGGAGTGCGATTTGTTCAACAATTCTTTTGACTTATAAAAAAAATAAATATTTTTATTTTTATTTTAAGCATGAAAGGAATCTCTAGACATGTCAAATAAAAAACTGTTATTCCAACTCGGATTGACACATAACTTTTACCTAAGGTTCTTGTAATACTTTTGTCGAGACAACCCGGGTAAAGCAAAGTAAAAAGCAATTAATATTTTCTGAATAAAATTTTTGCAAGTCAGTTATTACGGGTAGTTTTGACGAGGGAAAAAGTATAAAATTCAAAAAATTTATGCAGATGCTACTAAGTAGTTTTTCATCCTTCAGAAACTACGGGTGTACAAGAAGGGCATTCGTCAAGTGGAAGATCACCCTAAGATAATAATTCGTGGCTATTGAGAACAAATAAAATTAGATGGTTTTCTTGTTCGTCCCGAACCGAAATTTTAACAAGTGAGTATTCTACTATAGGAACCACTGATAAGGGATTCCTCGAAAAGTTGAGAATTTGTAATTATATCTAGCATTCATAAATTACATTTTTTTGTGCATACGCGAGGAGGGTAATAAAAAAAAATAAATAATTTTTTTTACTATTTATACTACTCAGGAGCCGTGTGAGATAAAAGTTTCATGCACGGTTTTGAATGAGAGGAAAGAATGAGTAATCTCCTTTTCGACTCTGACTCACCAACTCCAGTCGTTGCTTTTCTTTCTGTCGTTTCAAAAGTAGCAGTTTCAGCTTTAGCTATTCGAATTTTCAATATTGTTTTTCCCTTATCATCGAACGAGTGGCATTCAGTTCTGGAAATACTAGCTATTTCTAGTATGATACTAGGCAATTTTATTGCAATTACTCAAACAAGCATGAAACGTATGCTTGCATATTCTTCAATAAGTCAAATTGGATATATTATGATTGGAATAATTGCTGGAAACTCAAATGGATATACAAGCGTGGTCACTTACATGCTGTTCTATATTTTTATGAATCTAGGAACCTTCGCTTGTATCATATTATTCAGTTCGCGCACGGGAACGGATAACATTCGAGATTATGCAGGATTATATCTAAAAGATCCTTTACTGGCTTCTTGTTTCGCCTCGTGTCTATTATCCCTAGGAGGTGTTCCCCCGCTATCAGGTTTTTTTGGAAAACTTTACCTATTTTGGTGCGGATGGCAAGCGGGTCCACATTCATTAGTTTCAATAGGGCTCTTCACAAGTGTCATTTCAATATACTACTATTTAAAAATTATTAAGTTGTTAGTAACTAAACGAAACGAGGAAGTAACTCCTTATATAACAAATTATATAAATTCTTCATATTTTTTAACATCAAAAAATGTTACTGAACTTAGTATGATGATATGTGTAATAGCATCTACCGTATTGGGATTAGCAGTAAATCCAATCATTACTATGGCTCAGAATTCTATTTTTTCAAGTCGTTTCACTAGCAGTTTATTAATCTTATAATATAAATAAATCTATCAATCAACTTCAAAAATTGGTTTTTATTCTGTAGAAGAATCTGAGAATGGACTTATAATAAGGTGAAACAACTTATTATGAGTTCATTTAAAAATAATATTAAATTTATTCCCATTCTTAAGTTGTTCAGATTTGTTTAACACCAAGTCCATCAACTTATACCCTCCCAGAGGAATGCTTTATTGCATTTCATCCATGATAAATAAATATATATATTATTTATTTTTTTTATATTATACCATTGGTATTACTTCACTGGTATTACACCATTCTCTTTTGTTTGTGGACTTACCCAGCTTAATGAAACTCATAAGGATTATCTATTCATTCAAGTTTATGAAGATTATCCATCTAATCCTTATTCATCATAACTAAGAAACATAATACATAGTAGGACCTTCTAAATAGAAGCTGAATGGAAGCTAAATAGAAGCTGAGTGGAAGCTAAATAGAAGCTAAATAGAAGATTTAGCGGGGGGGGGGTGGTAATGAAAGTAATAAATTTGTATAACAATGAGAATAGGTTTAAACGTGAATGAGACGATAAATAGTTAAATTTTATATATATAGGGGTACAATTGGAATATAATAGGATAAAGATTACAAAGCTCCTCTTCTTTTAATTAGTGGAGAGTAGAATCAAATACAAATGAATAAAAAATTGGAGCATTCCCTCGCATTAAAACAAGTAGAATACTCAAATTCAGATTATATTATGATATAATCCTATGACTATCACTCATTTATATTTGTATTAAACCTCATTTCATATTTTATTAAACTAACATTACTAAACTTACCTTAGATTTATATAAGATACAATGTATCGTAGAATAAGGTAAATGAAGCAATTGGATTAAATTCAAATCATTATTTTAATCTTAAATTTTTTTTTGAATAGTCTGCCAAAATAATTAGTTCATATATCTGTTGTCCCTAGTAAAATAATATTATAGTATTAGAAAGCCTTGATGGTGAAATGGTAGACACGCGAGATTCAAAATCTCGTGCTACAAAGCATGGAGGTTCGAGTCCTCTTCAGGGCATCAGAATTCCACGAATGGGGTGGACCATTGAATAAAAAATTATAATTATAATTAGTGTTTTTCCACAATAGGATCTTCCTCCCATTACAGGATAAAGATTATACAGATCAAATTTTATTTTGTGTTATACTATTCATTTGATACTGAAGGATAACCGGATCCAAACAAATTTAGGGTTTAAAAAACTTGGGTTTATTATTCAATTGAATAAATTGATTGGATTCCCAACATTTCAAAAGATTTAATCAATTTATTCATTACGAATTTTTAGAAAAAAAAATTGTCATCTTTATTAAATGAATTTACTAGTTCTTCCTATGAGCAGGGAAGAATGGTATAATAATGATAATGATGATAATAATGGTAATAATAATAATAATAATAATAATATGGAAGTAAATATCCTTGCATTCATTGCTACTGCACTGTTCATTTTAATTCCTACTGCTTTTTCACTCATCCTTTACGTACAAACAGCTAGTCAAAACAATTAATTATTAAAAATAAAATTGAGCATTTACTTGTGTTGAATGGGAGAGAAGGAAGAAAGAAACAATGGTAAAATAATTTTACCTAATTTATTATAACGGGATAATGTAAAATTATATTGAACAGACTGGTATTATACCAACAGTATATTCTACTGAATATCGTCTTTTATCATATGCTTTCCATATCATAATATGATTTATATGGAACTAGGTCCTAGTACTTCGGTAGGAATAGGACTAATATCGGTGGGTATAACTTTATACGCCCTTGGAAAAAGGGAACCCAATGTATCTAGAGGTGTGATTTTGAATGTACCTAGAGTAAGTTCTCCGATGGATAAAAACCTCAACGTATTAACTAAAAATGATTAATATGAAACTTGAAAAGGATCAATTTTTTATTCTCCATAAGGAAGAAATGGATAAATCTATGGCTAACATAAATTAATTTATTAAGTTACTCCGAAAACATATTTCACTCAAATTTTATTCTATGAGAATCGTTCAATCAATAGGAAGGAATAGGAAAAGGAAGGAATAAAAAACTTCCTTTTTTTACTATGTATTCTTGGGGTTTCCTTCCCCACTCTGGAGGAGAGGGAAGCAATGGAACCAACGGAGTTTACCATGAGCCTAATGGTGAAGAGCCTAATAATTTTTTTTTCTACAAAGAAATGTGGGAGGTACATATAAGATAAATCCAATCTTTTGGGTAAGATTAAATAAATAGATGGGTGGATAAATAAATAAGTAAATTTTCTTGATTGGGTCAAAGACAATTCGGGAAGTTATTCGAAAACTCACTTGAATTCAGGGTGAAAAATATGTTATTACATCATTTTTTTCTGCTTAAGCCATAAAGAAATAAAAATATCATATATGGTTTTTCGGGGGGGTGGACTCAGCACGTGGTGGGACCAACCTATCCCAATATTATGATTTTTTCTTTTCTTCCATCGGATTATCATGCGGAGGAATCCCCATTTTTCAGGGTTGGCGTTTGGATCCCATTCTTCTACTATCTCAAATGCTTTTAAGTGGAACTGCTATCTCTTCCATTGCAGAAAGTCTATATTTACGTAGTGTTGGAAGCAATGTAACCGGATTATCTTCTGGGAATAGAGACTACTCATCTCAGAAGAGAAAAAAACTTTTTGACTTTGGGAATAGATTGATCTATAAAAACTTTGAATCGAGAATGAGAAGCAGAATTCCTTGCAAAAAATGGGAAAGAATTTATTATACCATACATATTCCTTACGAAAAGGGGAATAAGCGTGAGAAGCAAATTGAATTATAAGAATACTTTCCATCAAGAAAATCAATTAGTTAAATCATTCAATGATTTAACTAATTGATTTATTAGGAGTGGGAATTACAGTCCACTCCTCCCCCAGACTACAAGTGTAAGAGAAAATGTAGAAACTACCATCAAAGCAGCCCAAGCAATATTGACTATGTCCACGTAAATCCTCCTTATTATTCTTGGAACAGGTTGATAAAATGTATATACATTTATATATATATATATATAATACTTTGTATGAATACATGTATATCATACACTCCCGATATGGAAATGTAGATAAATATATTATATTTAAGTCAATTATTCGTAGTATGAGGAACCCCCGATACTACCAAGTGTAAACGGGACTGGATTGAGAAAAAAAGAGAGTAATTCATAAATTTGAGGAATTGCAATCTAAAAAAATTTTGTTAAGGGTTACCGGTACGATAAACAAATAAAAAAACTACTTGCTTTTATTCAAAATTCTAATTATCCTTAATGTAGGGTTGTCTATCCAAAGGAAATTATAAATTAGAATACAAACAGCGTAATAGGCTATAGTATAGAGCAGCACATTTTGTATTTGGAGATAATACTTTCGTAGGATAGCCAACCCGATTTATATTTTTGATTAGCGTGAAAACCAACCCAAACTTTTAATAGGCGACACCCGGATTTGAACCGGGGATGGAGAATTTGCAGTCCTCTGCCTTACCGCTTGGCCATGCCGCCTACAAGTAATGATTGAACTATATAAAACTGAAATCCGAATTTAAATATTTTGCAATACATATATAAATTATTATATAATAAAATAATGGTTTAATCAAGTTTTTACACCTCGTATTTATGGTACTACGAGGAGGACAATGGTCCTTCCATATCGGAAAATATACATATATGATACAGTAGTAATTTGTATTGTATATATTGTTGAATATAAATATACAATAGAATAGTAAGTAATTTGTCTTATATATTGGTGAGTATACAATAAAATATTAAGTTGATAATCTTGTCAGTTATTAAATATCTTTTCCTTTCAAAGTGGGAGAAAATAAAAATACAAACGTTTAATGAATGAATGTTTAGTTAAAGATACCGTAGCCGGTGTATAAAGATGAAAATAGATTTAGAACAAAATGAGGATATATATGTACTTCCTGATTTTCGAAAAATACAATTAGAAGCATTTCATCGTTTTATTAATCAGGGAATAATGGAGGAACTGGATAATTTTCCAAAAATTGAGGATACGGATCAAGAATTTGAATTTCAATTATTTGGTGATAAATACTACTTATTGGAACCTTCAGTAAAAGAAGGGGATTCACTATATGAATCAATTATTACAAATTCTTGCAAATCGTATGTACCGGCTCGATTGACTCAAAGAGAGAAGGGAAAAGTAAAAGAACAAACTGTATTTATTGGAAATATTCCTTTAATGAGTTCCCAAGGTACTTTTGTAATAAATGGAATTGCTAGAGTTATCATTAATCAAATGTTACGAAGTCCCGGTATTTATTATAAATCGGAAAAAGATCCAGACTCGGGGGAAATTACTACATATACTGCAACTATAATTTCAAATTGGGGGGAAAGATTACAATTAGAACTTGATGCAAATAATAGGATATGGTTTCGTATAGACAAGAAACATAAAGTTTCTATTTTACTTTTATTATTGGCTATGGGCCTGAATGAGGAAAAAATATTAGACACTGTTCATTATCCCGAAGTCATGAGCGATGTTATTCGGGAAGCAAAGGATGAAGAAAATATTGAATGGAAAGAAAATGCCGTATCAGAACTTTATGAACAAATATTTGGTACAACAGATGAAGAAGATGTGGAATCTTATGATATTTTTGAAGAATTAAAAAAAGAATTTTTTGAACCAAAATTTGAACTAGGAAGAATAGGTAGATTTAATATTAACAAAAAACTTAATCTTAATGTACCTAAAGATGAAATTTTTTTATTACCAAAAGATGTGTTAGCTGCTATAGATTATTCAATCAAACTTCGAATTGGAGTGGGTACCTTTGATGATGTGGATCACCTTAAAAATAAGCGTATTCGTTCTGTAGCAGATTTCTTACAGAATCGATTTAAATTAGCATTAGAACGTCTGGGAGATTTAGTGCATAGAAGAATAAACAGGTTAACTCGGCGTAAGCGTGTACCAACTATTGGAAGTTTAGTAACTTCGGATCCATTATTAAGAACTTTTAAAGAATTTTTTGGTTCGTATCCCCTGTCGCAATTCTTGGATCAGACTAATCCATTGACGCAAGTAATTCATAAACGAAGATTCAGTTCTTTGGGCCCTGGAGGATTAACAAAACGAATTGCCAGTATAAAGGCACGAGATATTCATCCTAGTATTTATGGGCGTATTTGCCCTATTGAAACATCCGAAGGCATGAATGCTGGACTTATTTCATCAATGGCTATCTATGCAAGTATTGATCATTGGGGATTTCTGCAAAGTACTCTCCACAAAGAATATGATGAAGTATTGTTTGAAGAGCAGAATCAAGATATGGCTGATGTTTCAGCAGAAGAATACTTTCGAATAGCTACAGAAGCTTGTTTGGCAGTATCTCCTGAGGAAGATGAAAATAAAGAAATATTTACTGTGGCTCAATTACAGCAAGAATTTTTGACCACTTCATGGGATCAAATAAAATTACGAATTATATCACCTTTACAATATTTTTCTGTTGGAGTTTGCCTCATTCCCTCTTTTGAACACAACGACGCAAATCGTGCTTTAATGGGTTCTAATATGCAACGTCAGGCTGTTCCACTTTTTGAACCAGAGAGGTGCATCGTAGGAACAGGATTGGAAGGTCAAGCAGCCTCAGATTCAGGAAGTGTAGTTATAGCTGAACAAGGCGGAAAAGTTGATTATGTTGATGGTAAAGAAATAACTTTCTTGGTTAATGGTGGGGGGACGATAAACACAAAATTGATTACGTATCAACGTTCTAATAACAATACTTGTATGCACCAAAAACCTCGGGTTAATTTGGGTGAATACCTAAAGGAAGGACAAATTTTAGCGGATGGGGCAGCTACGGAAGGAGGAGAACCGGCTTCGGGAAAAAATATATTAGTCGCATATATGCCATGGGAAGGATACAATTTTGAAGACGCAGTACTTATAAATGAGTGCCTAATATATGAAAATGTTTTTACATCCATTCATATTGAAAAATATGAAGTTGAAGCTCGTATAACACTTAATGGTCCCGAAATACTTACTAGAGAAATACCTCATTTGGATGATTATTTCCTTCGTCATTCAGATGAGAATGGCCTCGTATTACCAGGATCTTGGGTAGAAACAGGGGATGTTATTGTGGGTAAACTAACACCTCGAGATCCGGAAGAATCATTGAAAATTCCGGAAGGAAATTTACTACAAGCTATATTTGGTATTGACATAACTGCTACGAGGGAAACATGTCTGAAAGTACCTCCAGGTGGGAAAGGTCAAGTTATTGATGTCAGATCGGTTTATCCGGAAGACGATAATCAGTATAGAAATTTTATCTATGTATATATTCTGCAGAAGCGAGAAATAAAAGTGGGTGATAAAGTGGCTGGAAGACATGGTAATAAGGGTATTATTCCAAAAATTTTACCCAGAGAAGATATGCCTTATTTGCAGGATGGAACACCTATCGAGATGATACTAAGTCCTTTAGGGGTGCCTTCACGAATGAATGTAGGACAAATCTTCGAATGTTTGCTTGGCCTAGCAGGAGGCTTTTTAAAAAGACATTACAGAGTAATACCTTTTGATGAGAGATATGAACGAGAAGCTTCGAGAAAGCTAGTATTTTCTGAACTTAATAAGGCTGGTGAACAAACAACTAATCCATGGTTATTCGAACTTGATAATCCTGGTAAAAGCCTCTTAATTGATGGAAGAACAGGAGAAATCTTTCAACAACCTATTACAATAGGAAAGGCTTATATGTTAAAATTGATTCATCAAGTTGATGATAAAATTCATGCACGCTCCAGTGGACCTTACTCGCTTGTTACCCAACAACCCCTTAAAGGAAGATCCAGAATGGGAGGACAGCGAGTGGGAGAGATGGAAGTTTGGGCTTTAGAAGGTTTTGGCGCTTCTTACATTTTGCAAGAAATGCTTACCATTAAGTCTGATCATATTCAAGCCCGTCAAAAAATAATTAATAACATTGTAGCTGGAGAGCCGGTGGATAAACCTGAAACTACTCCAGAATCTTTTCGATTGCTCGCTAGAGAATTGCGATGCTTAGCCCTTAATTTAGATCATGCTGTTGTGAAAAAAGATTTAATAATAGATTATAAAGAATTGTGATACTATATAAATAATGGGGGAAACCTAAATTTTATGGTTTAACATGGGAGGTTTAACATGAAGAATAAACATCAATTTTTTCGCATTGGATTGGCTTCTCCTGAACAGATTCGCGCCTGGGCAGAAAGGGTTCTACCTACTGGAGAAATAGTTGGAGAGGTAACTCAACCTGACACTTTTTCTTTTGGCGATAATAGACCAGAAAAAGATGGAATATTTTCTGAAAAGATATTTGGACCCATTCAAACTGGAGTATGTGCTTGTGGGAAATACAAAAAGCAGGTTGAGGATGAAGAAGAAGAAGAAGAAGAAGACTCAAATTTTTGTAAAGAATGCGGAGTAGAATTTGTAGAATCTCGAGTTCGAAGATATCGAATGGGGTATATTAGATTAGCATGTGCAGTAACTCATGTATGGTATTTAAGAAACATTCCTAGTTATATTGCAACTATTTTATCCAAACCTCTTCAGGAATTGGAAAACCTAGCATACTGCGATGTGTGACTCGATTTCAGGTTCTGATTTTATGGATTGAAGTAAGAACTGTAATCCCATCTCATTTTTCATATAGATGCCTCTAGCTCTGACACGTCTCTCGGAAAGAGTGGCACGAAGCCCAGAGTCATTAGTAAGCAATTATAATAAATGCTAAGAGAATTTATCTAGGGTTTTTGTAACATGTGTATACTCAATTATACTATGTTATGAGTCGATTAGACTTCGTTAGGAAAAAAAAAATGTTTTTCTTATCCGCCAAATAAGTATAATTAGGTAAAAAAAATAATATTTTTGATAAGCAAAATATACGGCTATAAAGTATATCCATCGCATATATACTTTAAATGAATAGCATTGTAACCATCGGAGTGGAGCAAAAACCTAAAGGATCAGGTGAGATAAATCGGAATACAAACGAGAAAAAACCTTATGAGTTTCGGTTTCATTAATCGGAAGGTACCTTTGCAAAAAGATATATCACTCGTGGGAGATAAGACTACTCATAAATATTAAATAACGAATTTAATGTAATGTAATAAAACATGGATTAGTTTAAACTAAATATAACTTGAGTAATGAGTAGCTATTCATTACTAGCCAGGGGAAGACAACCCAGAATGTCTAAAAAATAATGAATTTTCAAGGTTGTTTTACAGCTACTTGAGCCGGATGAAAGAAAACTTTCATGTCCGATTCTGGGGGGGGGAAATTCTGGGTAATAACCTATCCCAATCATTTTTTTGCTGGGCCTGTCACTAACAAACCCACTTTATTCGGATTAAAACCTAGTTCATTCGAATATGATGAAGAAGATGAATTTTGGAACGAAATCATTCCTTGCTTTTTTTATTCTTTCTCTTATTCCCCAGAATTTAATGAATTCATGGGTAGGGAAATGGCTACTGGGGGGGATGCTATCCAGAAACTATTGGCGAATCTAAAGCTGAAAGATATTAAGGATGGTATACATAGAGAATGGAAATTTTTTGTGAACAAAAAACCAACTGGAGATATTTTAGAGGACCTTCTAATCAAAAGAAGAAAAGATTTTTTGGTTAGACGTTTCAAATTAATTAAATTTTTCATTCAAACAAAAACAAATCCAGAGTGGATGGTTCTATCAATATTACCAGTTCTTCCTCCCGAATTGAGACCTATGATTCGATTAAACGATGGTGAAATAATTAGTTCGGATATAAATGAACTTTATCGAAGAATAATCTTTCGAAATAATGGTCTTATTGATTTTCTGGAAAAAAGAACATTTACACCGGAGGGTGTAATAGTTTGTCAGAAAAAATTGGTTCAAGAAGCTGTAGATTCACTTTTTGATAATAGCATGTGTAAAGAACCCATGACAGATTTGAATGGAAGACTTTTAAAATCTTTTTCGGATATAATTCAAGGCAAAGAAGGAAGATTTCGTGAAAATTTACTTGGAAAACGAGTTGATTATTCAGCTCGTTCCGTTATTGTGGTAGGTCCTTCCCTTCCATTACATCAATGCGGATTACCCCAGGAGATAGCCATGGAGCTCTTTCAACCTTTTATGATTCGCAATTCGATCGAACGAAATCTTGTTCCTAGCGTGAGGGCTGCTAAATTGATGATCCAGAATAAATTGCCTTTTCTGTGGAAAATACTTCAAGAGGTTATGTATGGGCATCCCATACTATTGAATCGAGCACCTACATTGCACAGATTAGGTATACAAGCATTTGAACCGATTTTGGCAGATGGGCGCGCCATCCGTTTACATCCATTGGTTTGTGCAGGGTTCAATGCAGACTTCGATGGAGATCAAATGGCTGTACATCTACCTTTATCTTTGGAAGCTCAAGCAGAAGCCAGTTTACTCATGCTTTCTCAAACCAATCTTTTATCTCCAGCTACAGGGGACCCTATTTGTGTACCAAGTCAGGATATGCTTCTCGGACTTTATCCACTAACAATTGAAGTTAATAGGGGTATTTACGGAAATAGATATAATCTATCCCCTTCTCTTCGTCAAATACCTTATTTTTATAGTTATGATGATGCACTTAGGGCAAAATCACAGAAACTAATTAACTTACACAGTTTTTTATGGCTTCGCTGGCCAGTGAGTGATAATTTACGCATATTAAATTCCAAAGATCAGGAAGAACCTATTGAGATTCAGTACGATCCTCTAGGTAATTCTCACCGAATATATGAACATTTCCAAATCAGAAAAGATAGGGAAGAAAAAAAACTTAGTATATACATTTGTACAACTGCTGGTCGTACCATTTTTGATCAACAAATAGAAGCTGCCTTGCAAGGCTTTTCAAAAATTACTCCTTTTTAGGATAGAACACCATTGATTTTGAGATACATTTGTTATTGAAAATTTGCTTATAAAAATTTGTAATTGGGAATTTATCTTAACAAAGTTTAAGAATATTTATCGGTAGCGAATCCCACTTACAATGATAAAAAAAAGGGGTTTTTTTTACGACGACGGAACTTAGTAAATTGCTCTTCTATAATAAAATGATGGATAAAACTGCTATGAAACGATTTATTAGCAGATTAATAACCCACTTCGGAGTGGTATATACAGCACATATCTTAGATCAATTCAAGACTGTAGGTTTTAAACAAGCTACTTATGAATCTATTTCATTAAGCATTGACGATCTTTTAACAACACCTTCTAAACAGTGGCTTGTACAAGATGCAGAACATGAAAATTATTATGAAGAGAAAGAATTTACTTATGGACGTTTGGATACAGTAGAAAAATTACGTCAATTAGTTGAAACATGGTATACTACGAGTGAGTTCTTGAAACAGGAAATGACTCCTAGTTTTAGAGTAACTGATCCTCTGAACCCAGTACATATGATGTGTTTTTCGGGAGCTCGAGGAAGTATATCCCAAGTTCACCAATTAGTTGGTATGAGGGGATTAATGTCAAATTCTCAAGGAGAAATCGTTGATTTACCGATTCGAAATAATTTTCGTGAAGGATTGTCTGTAGTAGAATATATAATACCCTGTTATGGCGCTCGCAAAGGAGTTGTAGATACTGCGATAAGAACAGCAGATGCTGGGTACCTTACGCGTAGACTAGTTGAAGTAGTTCAACACATCGTAGTACGTAAAAAAGATTGTGGGACTATTCAAGGTATTTTGGTAGATCCAATTAAAGATGAAGAAATGGAAAATGAGGAAGAAATGGAAAATGAGGAAGAAGTAGAAAATGAAGAAGTAGAAACTTTTGTTCAACCAGGACCAGGACTTATTGGTCGTGTTTTAGCAGATAATGTATATGTAGATGCAAGATGTATTGCTACACGTAATCAGGATATTGGGGCTGAACCTGTCAATCAATTAATAGCTTTTCAAACACAACCAATATTAATACGATCTCCTTTGACTTGCAAAAGTATATTCTGGATTTGCCAATTATGTTTCGGTTGGAATCCCACCCATGGTTACCTAGTAGAATTAGGAGAAGCTGTAGGTATTATTGCGGGTCAATCTATTGGGGAACCGGGAACTCAACTAACATTAAGAACTTTTCATACTGGTGGAGTATACACTGGTACTATTGCACAGTATGTACGAACTCCTTTAACTGGAATTTTCAAATTCGATGTTAATCTGGTTTATCCTACACGCACCAAATTTGGATATCCTGCTTGGGTTTGCGATAACGATTTACCCGTCACTATTCAGAATAAAAATGAAATTTTTGATTTGATTATTCCATCGCAAAGTTTGATTCTAGTTCAGAACAGTGAATGCGTAGAATCAAAACAAGTTATTGCAGAAGTTCCTACTACGATATTTCCGATTAAAGAAAAAATAGAAAAAATTATTTATTCTGAACTAGATGGGGAAATGCACTGTGGTGCAACGCTGATTCACAACAAACCCGAGTCCACGCCATCATATTTAGCTAAATATTTAGTTAATAGTATTAATTTATCAGTTAAAAAAAGTTTGATATGGATCTTATCGGGACAATACTACAATTTGAGCGGGATACAATTCTTACTCTACAAAGATGGGGATCAAATTAATGCTCAATATCCTTTGGCCAAAAAAATTGAATTACTTCTCGATTCTTCTTTAGAAGAAGATCAGACAGAATTTGAATCATTTGATTCTTCTTTAGAAGAAGATCAGACAGAATTTGAATCATTTGATTCTTCTTTAAAAGAAGATCAGACAGAATTTGAATCATTTGATTCTTCTTTAAAAGAAGATCAGACAGAATTTGAATCATTTGATTCTTCTTTAGAAGAAGATCAGACAGAATTTGAATCATTTGATTCTTCTTTAGAGGAAGACGAACAAACTTTCGATCATTCAGAGTTTGATCATAACCATGGCATATTTGAAAATAAAAATTGGGACTATTCCACCTTCATTCTGCATGGTTCCATAACGAGAGAAAGAAGCGGCGTAAGAGGAGAAGATAGGATTTCCTTATCATTGGGACGAAATACAAGCACATACTATAAACAAAATTTTACTCTTGAATTTGTATCTGGGGTACCCGAAGGTGAAGTTTCACAAAATAATGAAATTTTGGCCTTTTCAGATGATCCTAAATACATAACCAAAGTTTCGGGAATTATTAAATATGGTACAATAAGAGTCGGGTCGACTAGCAAGGGAAACCAAATTGTTAAGGATGAAGAAACGGAAAAAGTGATTAAGGGGCATAAGATAATTGGAAAGGGTAATTTTTTTGTAATTCCAGAAGAAGTACATACCGTACATACAAGTTTATCCTCCATCTCAGTAAAAAACAATGATATTATTCGAGTGGGTGCACGAATAACTTCAAATATTTATAGCCAAGTGAATGGATTGGTCAAGGTACGGAAAATAGCAAAGGAACTAATTGAAATAAGGATTTTGCCTGGAAATATAATTTATCTGGGAGAAAAGAGAAATTTATCTAAACTGAAAGACGTTTTGGTACCACCAGGAAAAAAACTTTTTGATAGATTCAAATCCAATGGGTGGACTTACCTCCAGTGGGTCCAACCCCATAAGAAAAAGAAGGAAATGATGAGGGTAAGGGGTTACGATAGGAGGATGAAGCAGATGAAGCAGATGAAGCAGATGAAGCAATTGAGGGGGAAGAAGCAGGTGAAGCAGATGAAACGGATGAAGCAGGTGAAGCAGGTGAAGCAAATGAAGCAGATGAAGCAGATGAAGCAATTGAAGGGGAAGAGGCAGAGGAGCAGGATTGGGGAAGTAAAGCAGATAAAACAAATAAAGGGAAGAAATGTTAAGAATATTATGAAGAAGGGGATGATGAGGGGGGTAAAGCAAATGAAGGAAAAGAAGGAAAGAAAGGAAGAAAGACCTTTTGCTTTGGTAAGACCAGCAGTAGAATATACAATAACTAGTGAATCAAAATTATCAACAACATTCTTTCATCGAGAGTTACTAAGAGAACAAAAGACTTTAAAAGTTGGAACTGTTAAATATATTTTTTACGAAGATGGTGAAGAAGTTCGAACCACCGGTAACACAAATATTCAATTAGTTCAAACCCGTTTATTATTGGATTGGGAAAAAGAAGAATTTTTCCAAAAAGAAGTTTCTATTTCTCTCATTGGAATAAGAATTAGTAAAACCTTCAAATATTTTCTTCAATTAAATTTGAATGAGTCTCCCTTAGATGATGGAAGTGATGAGGATACGGCGGATTTAAAATATATTTTTAGTAACAAAGTTCATTACACCAACCTATTTTCAAATAATGAAAATTATTTATTCAGTCAACACAAAGGTACTATTCATTCTTTGTATGAAAATCAAGAAGATACATCTTTTCTTATTTTGTCCGCCAATGATTTAAATTATGATTTAAATCATAGCTCTTCATTGACTGGTATGAAATATTCTAATATATATTCTGATTTGTTAGAAGAAAATAAGGAAATTATTTATTTAGAGACCGGTGTTTCTTCAAAAAATTATGGTAATTCAACAAAGTTTTTAAAATCTTCGAATAAGAGTAGGAGTAAGAAAGGTAAAAAATCTGAATTGGTGAAAAAAGTTACTGCAAATTCTGCTTTATCAGCCCAAGAAACTTTTCAGGAGAATCTTATACAAATAACTCTGTCGAAGAAATTAGGTCTTTTGGGGAATTTGCTTAGTATCACTAAAATTTCGTCTTTTTCTCATTGGGTAACTCTCAATGGAACTTTATCAAATGAATATTACTCTATTGACAATTCAAAGAAAACTTCTCAACTACCTCATTGGTATTTCTTGGATGAAAAGAATAAAATGTATCATTTGATTCTGTGCAAGAATATTATTTATAATTTACTAAATCGTTGTTTTCCATCTTCATTTTCCCCGTGCAAAAATCCATTTTCATTAGTTAATCTTGGACAATTGATTTGTAAGGGGTCCTTACTAATAGATGAACAATTTTCTCAATCTCGTCAAATTGTAGCCATTCATACGGAATATTTAGTACTTAGATTAACTAAGTCTTATTTGGTCAGTGAAGGAGGAATTATTCATACTAATTGCGGAGAACCTATTCCGGGGGGAACTACATTATTAACCTTATTTCATGAAAAATTGAAATATGGGGATATTACTCAGGATCTTATTAAGATTGAACGATTGTTGGAATCCCGTCTAGTTACTCCAGTATCCATAGATTTCAAAAATAGTTATAGAGACTGGAGGAAAGATATAACATGGATTTTTGGAAATTCCTGGGGTTTTTCCCTTAGTGCTAGGATAAGTCTGGAGCAGAGTCAAATAAATCTGGTTAATCAAATTCAAAAAATTTATCGATCCCATGGAGTACAAATATCTGATAAGTATATAGAAATTATTGTGCGACAGATGACATCAAAAATAATTACTTTAGAAGATGGAACGGCTAGTGTTTTTTCACCCGGAGAATTAATTGAACTTTCACGAGCACAAAGAGTGAATTCTGCTTCGGGGAAAAAAATCTATTATAGACCAATACTATTAGGAATAACAAAAGCATCTCTTAATACTAAGAGTTTTATTTCAGAAGCAAGTTTCAGAGAGACTACCCGAGTATTAGCCGGGGCTGCTATCCGAGGTCGAATCGATTGGTTGAGGGGTTTAAAAGAAAATGTAATTATTGGTGGAATGATTCCCGCTGGTACTGGATGTGAAGAAATAAATTTGCAAGTAACTTTTGAGAAAAGGAAGGAAGAAATGAATTTGAAAACTTTGCAAACGAAGAATAACGAATTTTTTATTAACAAAATTAGAAATCTTTTCCTACACGAAGAAAGGGAATTATCTTCTTTTCCTACCGAAGAAACTATTGGTGGGGAAACTATTGATGAAGAAACTGGTGATGAAGAAACTAGTGATGAAGAAACTAGTGATGAAGAAACTAGTGATGAAGAAACTAGTGATGAAGAAACTGGTGATGAAGAAACTAGTGATGAAGAAACTGGTGATGAAGAAACTAGTGATGAAGAAACTGGTGATGAAGAAACTAGTGATGAAGAAACTATTGGTGAAACAACCAGAGAGGCTATTCGTGAAGCAACCAGAGAAACTGCTGGTGAAGCAACCGGGGAAACTGTTGGTGGAGCAACCGAGGAAACTGTTGGTGAAGCAACCGAAGAAATTATTGATGAAGCAACTGAGGAAACTGTTCATGAAATAACTGAAGAAACTATTCATGAAGTGTTGGGAGAATCAGTATCCGATTCTGATACTGATAAAGAGGAAGTGTATCTAGACGGAGAAGAATCAAACAAAACTATATAGGTTTCTACTACTACTACTATTTATGGCAGAACAACCTTAATATTTTAATGAATTAAATTTATTAATAAATTTAGTTTATACGAGTATATTATCATATAGTCCATGGAATTCTTTTATGAGAGGGGAAATGGAACCAAAATATTGGAATATTAATTTGGAAGAAATGATGGAAGCTGGAGTTCATTCTGGTCATCAAGCTCGAAAATGGAATCCTAAGATGGCACCTTATATTTTTGCAGAACGTAAAGGTATTCATATTATAAATCTTACTCGAACTGCTCGTTTTTCATCAGAAGCTTGTGATTCAGTAGCTAATGTAGCGAGTGAAGGGAAACAATTTTCAATGGTCGGTACAAAGTATCAAGCAGCTGATTTAACAGCATCGGCTGCTATTAAAGCTCGATGTCACTATGTAAATAAGAAATGGCTTGGAGGTATGTTAACCAATTGGTCTACTATGGAGAAGCGCCTCCAAAAACTTAGAGATTTGGAGAACAAAGAAAAGACAGGAGGATTCGATAGACTTCCAGAAAAAGAAGCAGCTATTTCGAAAGGACGATTAGCTAAACTTAAAAAGTATCTAGGTGGAATTGAATATATGGCAAGTTTACCCGATGTTGTAACAATTGTTGATCAACGAGAAGAATCTATTGCTATTAAAGAATGTATAACTTTAAATATTCCAACTATTTGCTTAGTAGATACAGATTGTGATCCGGATCTTGCAGATATTCCAATTCCAGCTAATGATGATGCTAGAGCCTCAATTCGATGGATTTCAGACAAATTGGCGTCAGCAATTTGTGAAGGTCGTAAAAGTTATATGAAAGATTAATTATTTAATTACAAAATTTTATAAAATTTTGTATAGTCAGGCAGTAGTTCCAAACTTAAAATTTTTATAAAAATACTAGATTTTTTTTTCTAATACTAAAATTTTATTGAAATACATAGAATATATCTTTTTTTGTAGAAAGAGATATATTCTATATATATATATATATAGTGATCGGGAATCTCTCAAGAAGTAAAATATTTGGAGAAAAATTATTTTCTTTTTATTTTCTAGTTAATCCTCAGAAGGAGCAACACGCATATTGCACTATCTCTCATATCATTCCAGGATTTGTATGAAGTATCTGGTGTAGAAGCGGGTCAACACTCTTATTGGCAAGTAGGTAGTTTACAAGTTCATGGACAAGTACTTATAACCTCTTGGGTAGTAATTGCTATTTTATTAGGTTCAGCTACTCTGGCTGCTCGGAATCCACAAACTATTCCATCTGGTAGTCAAAATTTTGTTGAATATGTTCCAGAATTTATTCGAGACTTGACTAGAACTCAAATAGGAGAAGAAGAATATCGTCCTTGGGTTCCTTTCATTGGAACCATGTTTCTATTCATTTTCGTTTCTAACTGGTCAGGCGCTCTTCTTCCTTGGAAAATCCTCGAATTACCTAATGGAGAATCAGCTGCACCCACAAATGATATAAATACTACTGTTGCCTTAGCCTTACTTACATCAGTAGCATATTTCTATGCGGGTCTTCAAAAAAAAGGTCTAAGTTATTTTGGTAAGTATATTCGGCCAACCCCAGTACTTTTACCAATCAATATCTTAGAAGATTTTACTAAACCTTTATCACTTAGCTTTCGACTCTTCGGAAATATATTAGCTGATGAATTGGTAGTTGCTGCTCCTGTTTCTCCAGTACCCCTAGTAGTTCCTATACCTATGATGTTTCTAGGATTATTTACAAGTGCTATTCAAGCCTTGATTTTTGCAACTTTAGCCGCAGCTCATATAGGAGAATCCATAGAAGGTCATCATCAATTATCCAATAGTCTTTTTTACTAAACGAATGGGTAAAGAATTATTCCTTAGGAGGAGTAAAAGTAGGAGTAAAATAAAAAGAAGAGGATTACTCGCATCATTAATATAAAATGTGAGTAATCCTTACGTGGAAATAAAGGAACTTTTTTAGGACAGTAATCCCGAGATGCAAAAATTGTTGCTATGTGGTAAAAGTATGAAATTTAACCTAAAAAAATTTTGTATTTTATAATAAAAACTCATTCCTATATCAAAATTTCAAAGTTTAACAGAAATTTATTCTGTCGAGTATACTAGTAGAAGTAACCATACAAACTTTTATTAAACTTTCAGTTTTATCAAAATTTAATAAAAGTTTATGAATAAGGGGTTGTATATATGGGAATAACTAAATAATTTAATAAATTTGAGTTAAATTCGAGTTAGTTTATTAAAATTTATCTGGAAATAAAATGGAATATTTCTCGGTTTTAGATGATGGAGATGAAGAAATAAGAGTTACTATACATATTATGCAATGTAGTTTCGCTTATATAACTCTCCTCATTGAAAAGTTATGAAATATTAGTTGCCATTTATTGGTGAAATTAATTTTTTTTGCCTTTACCGGTAAATCCTTAAATAATGTTTTGATTATTAACAAATAAATGTATATCTAATTAATTTAGGTAAAAGTAATAAATAATATTTTTTATATCTTAGATAGTGGTACTACCACCTTAATAAGAGACATCTTGGGTTACTAACTAACCAAATTAGAATAAGAATTTTATGATTCAAAATAAAATTCTTAGTTAGCAATGAAGAATAGTTTCTTATTAATAATACTCTTTTTCAACCTTAGTCGGAGGAATTTACCATGAACCCCTTGATTTCTGCTGCTTCCGTTATTGCTGCTGGATCAGCTGCGGGTCTTGCCTCTACTGGACCAGGTGTTGGTCAAGGCACTGCTGCGGGTCAAGCCGTAGAAGGTATTGCGAGACAACCAGAAGCTGAAGGTAAAATTCGAGGTACCTTATTACTAAGCTTAGCCTTTATGGAAGCTTTAACCATCTATGGTTTAGTTGTAGCTCTAGCACTTCCATTTGCAAATCCTTTCGTTTAGTTCGGGAAACGCAAAAAAGAAAAATTCATACCTTTTTTTATTAACCTTCGGTTATTGATGATTAATCCTCTCCTCTAATCATTTATTTGTTCGGTCAAATTCTCCGAGGAGGGGCTAGCACAAGTAAGTAAAAAAACTTTTACTCTTTTTTTTATTACTATTCCTTTTTTCTATAAAGTATTTTCATCACTTTTGTAGCGGAGGGTGGAGCAAACAAAGTATTATACAACCTATTTGTGAAATGGATGGAACTCAAGCAAAAATCCTTAGATTTTTCATATAAGACTATGATCTTCAATAGGATCATCAATTAGTGGGTAGGGCTGGATAAGGAAAAAACTATGTAAACTTGGATAATAACCTGTAATGGGAGAAAAGTATGAAAAATGTGATTGATTTCGTTATTATTTTGGGTTATTGGCCCCCTGCTGGGGGGTTTGGCTTGAATGCCAACCTTCTAGAAACAAATCTAATTAATTCAGGTGTGGTGCTCGGTCTACCAGTCTACTCTGGAAAGGGAGTGTGTGCGGGTCGAATATCTAAATGAAATAGCTGGAATCACTCAGCTGCACTTCGATGGGAAGGAAGTGCATAACCCTAACGAATTACCCCTGGGTCAAATTATGGAGGGACTACAGCATTTCGTAACATTAGTAAATAACTTTTTTTTATTTTTACTAACCGACTAGGGAATTCCGTGGAAATGGTTAAAGCTGAACCGCTTGAAGTCTAGGTACAACTGGGGTATTCTCTCCCCACCATGTTTGTATGGAATGTATTAAAAAAAGACATGGTTGGAGGTTAATTTGGTATATAACACTCATATCAAAATAATTCTTAAATTTATTCTTCATATTGAATGAATTATCATAATCTCCTACGAATAACCAAATGAGATTTTTGGTACTGGATTGGCAACCCAAATACATTGATGATTATTTATTAAGGGAGGAAAACCTTACTGACGATTCGACCATAAGAGCCCTTTATGAAAAATTATAAGTTTCAAAAAATTCATGGTAATTTAACGTGACAAATTTTGAGTAGAAAGGGCAGGCTCAGTCTTAGAAAATGGATCTTATATATCATATTATTCGTTAAAGATTGAGCAGGAAAGCCGTATGAATCGAAAAATTCATGTTCGGTTTGGGAAGAGATTGTTAATCTACAAGATTTATAGATATATAATCCACTTTCATTAAGTAATTTATTGAATAATCGTAAACAAACCATCTTGAGTACCATACGCGATGCAGAGGAACGGTATGAAGAAGCTACTGATAAGCTTAAACAAGCTCGAACTCGCTTGCAACAAGCAAAAATAAAAGCAGACGAGATTCGCATAAATGGTCTCTCTCGGATGGAAGGAGAAAAGCAAGATTTGGTAGATTCTGCTGACGGAAATTCAAAAAGATTGGAAGACTCTAAAAATGCTACTATTCGCTTTGAGGAACAAAGAGCGATTGAGCAAGTTCGCCAACAAGTTTCTCGCCTTGCATTAGAAAGAGCTTTAGAAGTTTTGAACATTCGTTTGAATAGCGAATTACAATCACGCATGATTGATTATCATATTGACTTATTGGTGAGGGCCGCAGAAAACACAACCGATTAGTTTTTTTCATAAGGTTTCACTCCTCAAAATTCATCAACGAACGCTAATGGTAAACATTCGACCCGAGGAAATTAGCAGTGTTATTTTCCGACAAATCGAGCAATATAATCAAGAAGTGAGGGTTTTTAATATTGGTACCGTACTCCAAGTAGGAGATGGCATTGCCCGTATTTACGGTCTTAACGAAGTAATGGCAGGGGAATTAGTAGAATTTGAAGATGGTACAGTAGGAATTGCTTTGAATCTAGAATCCAACAATGTTGGAGCTGTATTAATGGGTGATGGATTGACTATACAGGAAGGCAGTTCCGTAAAAGCAACGGGTAAAATTGCTCAAATACCGGTAAGTGACGCTTATTTAGGTCGTGTTGTAAATGCTTTAGCTCAACCTATTGATGGTAAAGGTCAAATCCCAGCTTCTGAATCCAGACTAATTGAATCTCCTGCTCCAGGTATTATTTCAAGACGTTCCGTGTATGAACCTATGCAAACAGGTCTTATTGCTATTGACTCCATGATTCCCATCGGACGCGGTCAGCGGGAATTAATTATTGGTGACAGACAAACCGGTAAAACAGCAGTAGCTACGGATACTATTTTGAATCAAAAAGGTCAAAACGTCATATGTGTCTATGTAGCTATCGGTCAGAAAGCATCTTCCGTAGCTCAGGTAGTAAATACCTTTGAAGAACAAGGCGCTATGGAATATACCATTGTAGTAGCAGAAACTGCAAATTCTCCCGCAACATTGCAGTATCTGGCTCCTTACACAGGAGCAGCTTTAGCAGAATACTTTATGTATCGTCAACAACATACTTTAATTATTTACGATGATCTTTCTAAGCAAGCACAAGCTTATCGACAAATGTCTCTCTTACTAAGAAGACCACCTGGTCGAGAAGCTTATCCAGGAGATGTTTTCTATTTGCATTCCCGCCTTTTGGAAAGAGCAGCTAAATTAAGTTCTCATTTGGGTGAGGGAAGCATGACTGCTTTGCCTGTAGTTGAAACCCAAGCCGGAGATGTTTCGGCTTATATTCCTACAAATGTAATTTCTATTACTGACGGACAAACATTTTTATCAGCTGATTCATCTAATGCCGGAATTCGACCTGCAATTAATGTAGGTATTTCTGTATCCAGAGTAGGATCTGCAGCTCAGATTAAAGCCATGAAACAGGTGGCCGGAAAATTAAAATTGGAACTAGCTCAATTTGCAGAATTAGAAGCCTTTGCACAATTCGCTTCTGATCTTGATAAAGCTACTCAGAATCAACTAGCAAGGGGTCAACGATTACGTGAGTTGCTTAAACAATCTCAATCGGCTCCTTTGACTGTGGAAGAACAAGTAGCTACTATTTATACCGGAGTTAATGGATATTCGGATATACTAGAAATTGAACAAGTTAAAAAATTTCTTGTTCAATTCCGTGAGTATTTAATAACTAATAAACCTAAGTTTGCAGAAATTATTTGTTCTACTAAAGTGTTTACGGAACAAGCAGAAATTATTTTGAAGGAAGCCATTGAAGAACATACTGAACTTTTTTTGCTTCAAGAACAAAAATAAATATATGATTATGTGGTAATGCGGAAAGAGCCACAAAAAAAGTTTAAATAACTTTTTTATGGCTCTTCTCCCTCGTATTACCACGTATAAATTTTTAGGAGGAAGATTAGAAACACATCAATTTTTTTATTAAGTACAAAAGAGTCTTAAGTTTTTTTAAGATATATTACGTCCAATAGGATTTGAACCTATACCAGAAGTTTAGAAGACTTCTGTCCTATCCATTAGACGATGGACGCATTTTTATCCTTCCCGAAAAGAAAAAAATACTATCATTGATTCACTCTCTATCCTATTTAATAAAGAAATGCTCAGGAGTTATTTCTCCATGTCTATTATAGTTACTCAGTGTCGTTAACCGAAAGCATCCACAGCAATCAAATCAAAGTATTTAACCAATTATATTGTATTATATGTAACTACCCCTAAATTAAACTTCGATTTCGAGAGAATACTACTCTTACCTTGCTGAAGATATTAACTCCCCGACTGAGTAAATCTTTCAGTATATTCTACGGAAAGGGTTACAAATAAAATTTCGTTTTCATTTTATCTCCCTAACCCTTTCAGATTGACAAAGTTTATTAATTTTCAATTTAATAATCAGTAAGTGGATTAGTTTCTACACTGAGATGTACCACAATAAGGAACTCAGTTAAAACGTTATTAAAAACTTTAAATTTTCATTTTTATATTTTTCGCTCCACCCCGAATAGAATATTCGCGTGAAAAACTGGTGAGGAAGGTGAAGGGGGGTGAACGTGGTGAACCCAATTTCATGGTTCATTTTCATTTTATTCTGAATCATAGGATAATCAGTATTTCACTCCTTCTCCCTTCTTCATTTCTTACTCCAATTAATCCTACGTAAAGGGGAGGGGTGTGGTAGCCTGTCCTTGTTTCCCATCTTCCTGTTTTTCTTCCAGCTCCTAATCCCCCTCCCCCCCCAAGACTCTCGTGTTTTCCACACAATAAAACGTACTTTGGTAATCGAATAATGAAATATAATTAAATATTTTATTCCAAATATATGTGAATTTTACCTAGACTATAATGGATTATAGAGGTCTGGGGAATAGAGAATGAAGGTAAACTATTAGATAGTTTCACTAAGTTAACTGCATTCACCATTTTTAAAGCCCTCCTTTACAATATAATAAAGCGATATCTATAAAGCTTTATTACTTTGTGGATAACGACGCTACCACAGATACATTATTCATATACTCTATTTTTTGATGCCCAACCTACCAGAATAACTATAATAAAAACCTCTTCCTATTAATTTACTTACTTAATTTAAATAGTTTTTTATTACCCTACTATTTTGGAAGTCTTGCATTCCTCAAAGGGAATTTATTATACCTAGTCGATACCCTCTTCGATTCTTTGCTCAAAATTTAACGACTCAGACTGTCATTTAACCTTCTTTCTATATTAGGACTATACGAGACGCATTGTGCTTCAGCGCTTTTTTACCCTTCGATTATCAGGAGCAAGTTACTCTAGTCACGTCGTAACAACAAGGGCTTGTAACTACGAATACTACGAATACTACGAATACTACGTTCTTAATGAAATAATTTACGATGTAGCTGTGGAGGGAAATATTGCATTAGAAATAAAAAATGTTTTCAATTTCTTTCTTTTAAAAATCTATGGAGAAATAGACTTTTACTTTAGAGGAATACACTAATTTTTTTTTGTAAAATAAAGCGGATAGCGGGAATCGAACCCGCATCATTAGCTTGGAAGGCTAAGGGTTATGGTCGACAACAGATTCTAATCAATTAATTGTAATTGCCTCTAATTCAGAACCGAACATGAAAATTTATTTTCATTCGGCTCCCTTACGGATTTCACAGGGCATTAAGAATTCTCTCATAAACAAATTTTGAGGCTGGGGACCCCACAAACAAAATTAATATTTTTTTTTATTTTTAATACTATTAAAAGAGAAGAGTTGCATCCGTAACATCTACGTTGGTTTATTATCCATACCTAATGAATACTTTTTACTTTTTAGATGATCCTCCTAGAAAGAGAGATTCGGAATTTGTGAATAATCAATTAAATGATAATTGATTAAATAAAAACTCTTTCTAGTTACTTCGTTCCCTACTTCTATTAGCTCTAATCCTCGGGGAAATACTTCCCACCGAGCCTGAAATGTAAATGCTTATAATTCTAGTAAACTAGAATCATTATTTCATAGCTATTCAGCTGTGACTTATTCAATAGATTGGAAAAAAGTCAAAGATTTAGTTACGATGAAAAGAATATTTTTGATTTCTACCCATGGATTTTCGACAGATTAATCTTATGAGACTAATATAGCTTAAATTTTATTCTGCTTTGCTACTCCCCAATCCGAAAAGATTTGCTACTTTCTAATCCAAAAAATTAACTCTGGATTTTTATTTTTTTCAGGGGAATAATGCTGTTCCTATGGCACTCACGGGAAAGGATTTGAACCTCTATAGAAACAAGGTTGTCAACTGAGATGTTGATCGGTATGAAAGACCTTTTAACTATTCAAGTTGTTGGAACGAATCGCACTTTTACCACTAAACTATATCCGCTACGAATCGATAGTAGCATAAATCTTTATCGTTTGTCCAATCAACAATGAAAAGGATAATAAGTCATTATTAATTGGATTGAATAAAGTATTACTATGTTTTTGGACCTCCATCCCCGGAGAATCAATACAAAAAACGTTATTTTACTTCCGGAGATGGTGTATTGAAATCACAAATTGCCTTTGCGAGCTGCTGATAAAGCAATTACCAATGGACCCGATATAACTATTAGAGCCAAAACAGTAAGCTGTGCAATAACTTCTAAATTCATTCTGGTTTAACCCCTCCATTTCCAATTTGGTTTTACAAAATCAATAATAAAATAATGATTTTTTTTTATTTTTACCCATTCAACTAAGTAAATAAAACATGTTTTTAATAATATATGATTATATTTAATTATGATTTGTCCAATCTCAATTAGGATTATTTGCAACTTCGGATTAAACGAATATACAGTAGCTATGAGGAGCTCGAATTGGTACAATAATAGGAAGTACATCCATTTTTTTGATTGACAAAATTCGATGATTAACCCATGGTTGTGGATTAGACTGAACCATTTCGTGGTTTATCTTATAAATAATTAGGAGGAGAATGAAAGGATGACATCAATTTCAGACAGTCAAATTATTTTAGCCCTTATAAGTGCTTTTATAACGAGTATTTTAGCTATAAGATTGGGTAACGAATTGTATCGATAATTAAAAATTTGCTTTAGCATCTACTTATAAGAAAGAAAGCCTGGCCAGTATTTGGCTAGGCTAAAGTAAAATAAGGAACTAATTTTATTAAAGTGGAGAAAGCAAGTGTCTCCCTTTCTTCCGAAGTTCATGTTACTTTTCACCACTATAATATGATTCCACATTTGAGAAAGTCTTCATATTCTTGAAAATATAGACTTTTACTTTACCTTTGTGTTAAAGTAAAAATACTTACCAGTTTGGAGAGATGGCCGAGTGGACTAAAGCGGCGGATTGCTAATCCGTTGTACAATTAATTGTACCGAGGGTTCGAATCCCTCTCTTTCCGATTTCATTCAAGAGTTGAAAATTCATTCCATAATTGTATATAAGTGTTGTTATTTCTTCCTCAGGAAAAGAAAATTATTTATTCTTTACGTCCAGGATTACGTCCGGGATCATTCGATAGAAATCCGAAGACGAAGAGGGAAACAAAAAAGATAACCACTGTATAAACGAACAGCTTAAGAGTAAGCATGGTATTATCTCCGTTATTACTATGAATAGAGTAGAATAAATTATCAATCTTTATACTATATTTTTTATACTTTTTAAGTAGGGAGGATCGACGAAATAAGAATAACATATTTTATGAAAACCAAACTCTGAATAAAATTGGGTGAAATCTCTAATAGACTAATATTAATATGAATAAATTAATACTGAATTAAGTATAATACTATAATAATTAAATATTTATTTGTTTACCCACTATGCATATGTACCACCTCCGCCCTACTAAGCAGATGGAGAAGGTGATACAAAAACTTTCCTGTGGAGATCTAAATTAAAACTTTGAAATTTTGCATCTTCGCTGTAAATCCTCAATAAAAATGAATTTTCAATGGAATAAATCGTAAAGAATAAACTTTTTTTTTAACCTTCCCCCCAAATGAAATATTTAGGTATTATCGAAAACTCACGGAAGCTTGCCAAACGAAGGCTAGGAGGAAAAAGAACAAAGGTATTATTGGCATTACATTCACGATTGGATCAGAAACCGCATAAGCTTCGGGTAATTTAGCAAAAAATATTAAATGAAAGACATTTTCTAGGTAGAATTTAAGCATAGTCGGCATTTTCTCCAGAAATAATAAAATTTATTACGAGGCAATACGGGAAGAACCTCATGAATTTATTGCTGATGGAAGTACATCTCATTATGAGTTCTTTTCTTTATTTCAGTTTCAAAAGGTTATACATTATACATTGATATGGTCCCCTCCACATAATAAATAGAAGAATAAGGAATTAGTTCTTCTTCTATCCATTCTACAAAAAATAAAAAAAAAATTATATTAATTTTTTTTTTTATTACTCTATTCTACTCTTTCATTCTTGTAATAGATTCATTCAATTTTACTCAATAATTTTTTTTTGTGAGAATGGGAACGGATGAATATACAAATAATGTTTGGTATCAATGACATGGATAATATGAAGAAAATATATGGATTGACAACAACCTTGGTATTGGGATTCAATAACAATAAATCATATATATATATATATAATGGGGCGTGGCCAAGTGGTAAGGCAGCTGGTTTTGGTCCTGCTACTCGGAGGTTCGAATCCTTCCGTCCCAGGCTTTTATTCAGCGTAAGGATTGTAAAAGAACAAAATTATAAATTTATTATATTATTCCACCAATCATAGTAGTGTATTCTCCGATTTTTTACGATAATGAAACAAATATGCATGTATGGCAAGGAAAATATGTTTGGGGTAAGCTAGAAAAAAAAACTTTTTTTTTATGAAATTAGTCTATTGGATGTATGCCGGCCCCGCTCATATTGGAACTCTTCGAGTAGCCAGCTCTTTTAAGAATGTGCATGCTATTATGCATGCTCCTTTGGGGGATGACTACTTTAATGTAATGCGTTCCATGCTAGAAAGAGAAAGGGATTTTACTCCTGTAACTGCTAGCATAGTAGATCGTCACGTATTAACGCGTGGATCCCAAGATAAAGTTGTTGATAATATTACTCGAAAGGATAAGGAAGAACGTCCTAATTTAATTATATTAACACCTACATGTACTTCTAGTATTTTGCAAGAAGATTTACAAAACTTTGTAGATAGAGCATCTATTATTTCCGATTCCGACGTAATTCTTGCAGATGTTAATCATTATCGCGTCAATGAACTTCAGGCAGCAGATAAAACTTTAGAACAAGTGGTTAGATATTATTTAGGTAAAGCTCGTAGACGAAGAACATTGGATCAATCTATCACAGATGTACCTTCTGCAAATATTATTGGTATTTCCACTTTAGGTTTCCACAATCAACATGATTTTCGTGAATTGAAACGTTTATTACAAGATTTGGGTATCAAAATTAATCAAGTAATTCCTGAAGGAAGTTTTGTAGAAGATCTTGAAAATTTACCAAAAGCTTGGTTTAATTTTGTTCCTTACCGCGAGATCGGCTTAATGACAGCAGTATATTTAGAAAAAGAATTTGGAATACCTTACGTATCCGTAACTCCTATGGGAGTGGTAGATACAGCTAAGTGTATCCGGCAAATACAGAAACATATTAATGATTTGGCTGTTGTAGCATTAGAAGAAACAGTTGATTATGAACCTTATGTTTATCAACAAACTCAATTTGTTTCTCAAGCTATTTGGTTCTCAAAATCCGTTGATTGTCAAAATTTGAAAAAAAAAAAAGCAGTGATTTTTGGTGATGCGACTCATGCCGCTTCAATGACTAAAATACTTAATAGAGAAATGGGAATTCGTGTAAGTTGTGCGGGTACCTATTGTAAACATGATAAAGAATGGTTTAATGAACAAGTTCATAATTTTTGCGATGAAGTACTCATTACGGATGATCATGCTGAAGTAGCAAATAAGGTTGCTCGTATAGAACCATCTGCTATATTTGGTACTCAGATGGAACGTCATATTGGTAAACGCCTAAATATTCCCTGTGGAGTTGTTTCTGCACCAGTTCATATTCAAAATTTTCCATTAGGATATAGACCTTTTTCAGGTTATGAAGGTACTAATCAAATAGCTGATTCAGTTTATAATTCATTCATTCCGGGCATGGAAGATCATTTTATAGATCTATTTGGTGGTCATGATACCAAAGAAGTTATTATGAAATCATTATGTACAGAAAAAGGTGTGATTTGGGATCCTGAGAGTCAATTAGAATTGAGTAAAATCCCGAGCTTTATGAGAAGCAAAATTAAAAGAAAAATTGATAAATTTGCGGTACATAATGGCTTTACAAAGATTAATATAAAAATAATGTATGCTGCTCTTATATGCTTATAAGAAATTTTATTAAGTCTTTGAAACAGAATTAAAACCTAATGAATAATTGACTATTCCAATTATTGGTATAACAAAAAATTTAAAATCTTTTGCTAGACTTTCCAACAACCAAAATTACTAATTTTTTTTCTGACTATTCCACAAAATATTTCAGTCTTTGTTTGGGGGTTTAACAATATGATGAAAATAAATAATATAAATTTTTCTTCAATTACGTCATATTATTAATTTTTTCATCGCATACTCACTTACACATTTATAAAAATTAAAATTTTTATGGTAAAACTTCGTTTGAAACAATATGGTGGAAAGCAACGTGCGATTTGAATATCATGATTGGTTTCGCGGATCAAAACATCCGCCGTTTCCTCCTAAGACGGAAATGTTCCTACCTCAACATTGATTTTAATTTTATAAGATTCCTCCAAAATGAAGCTTGAGTAATAATGTAGGATCCTTTCTATAACTTGTGAGTTGGGAGGATGATCTAGGGTTAACGTGAATAAAAAAGCTATTAAACTTTGTTAATCTACACCTTTATCCTCTCCGAAGATTAAATTTTATAAATTACTCTTTTTTTTTTATTTTCATAAATAAGAAGAATCTCATTCTTGATATGATAACGGAGTCCATAAAGGAATGCATTAATTAATTAATAATTGTTATGATTAATTTAAGTGGATGAAAAAAATTGAGTTGCTTCAATTTTTTCATCCTAGACCTTAAACCACCAGAGTAGAACTTGAACCTAACGATTAGAAATAATTGTAGAATTAGTTAAAAAAAACAAGAAAATCCTATATGTTCGAATTACTAGATGAGGGTAGAAGTGTTATGAATCTCTAGTATTAATAATACAAGTGGGTGGAAGACGACTCAATAAGTGAGAAAATACACTAAATTGTCAAAAAAACATACTTGAGTTACGGGGATAATCCCTAGGCTAATCTTATAATTCTAACTTAAGCCATATGAAGGTAAAACTTCATATATGGTTTTGCTGGGGGGAAAACTTCTAGTATGCCTATCCCGATAAGCTACTTACCGAATCGTTGCAATTGACGCTCGATCTCGAGGGTAGGGAAGAGCTATTCAGGAAGTTGGTTCTTATGATCCAATAAAAGATCAAACCCAGTTAAATATGCCTACCATTGTTTATTTTATTGAACGGGGAGCGCAACCCACAGAAACTGTTAAGGATATTTTGCAAAAAGCCGAGATATTTGCACAACTAAGAGCTAAATCCTAGTATAAATGATGAGTCCAGTGTTTGGTCCTATTCAATTATTCTTTTACTACCCATTTTTCTCTCTCTTATTTTATGTTTATCTAACAGTTTATCCTCGAATTTCAAATGTTATTAATATAACCAATATAACCAACTTTTTCTTCATTTTAATAGGATGGATGAAGAATCGATATCAATAAGTAAATACGTAAGATAATAAGCTTTTGCTTATTATCCTATTGAATCACCTCTACGTAGAGTAGCGTAAGACCCATATACTTATTTTAAGATAAAAAAAAATTATGAGATAAGTACTACTTCGATAAGTGATTATTCGTCAAACATTAATTGGATTGACAATAACGATTTATGCAAATATAATATTTTTGTAGCATCCCTTTCGGTTAACCCACCTATAACCAACCATAACTTATGTGTTTAATATGGATTCATCACGAGAGTAATAGTAACAGAATTCGGGGTGGTAACGAATATGCATAAAATGAATTTGCTCATTCTTAATTATTGAAAATAATTGTTTCGATTCATACATCCAATTCTTGTATTAATATATATATATATTTTTTCCAGTATGTTCACCATTTCATTATTAGAAATGAAAATGGGTTGCTAACTCAATGGTAGAGTACTCGGCTTTTAAGTGCGACTAGGGAGTTTTACATATTTAGATGAAATAAGAATATCATCCAAACCATTGGCAAGGTTTGTGAAACTGCGACTAATCCTGAAGGGAAACTTAGCGGAAAAAACAGCATGTCGTTTATATTCCAAATTCTTCATCAGGCTTAAATTAATAATATTCTTTCTCATCAGGGAATGAGAAAAAGTACTTAAAAAAGGTACTTTATTAAATATGGATTTATTAACTAAACAAAAAAAGGAGTTAATGGATAAAGCTATATGGCTTGAATCATAGGTAAAACCAGAAGAACGAGCTTCTGTTAAAAGAGAATTATTCCAAGAATTCCCTACTAATTGAAAGTTAAAGGTAAATTAGTAGCCAATATGGGAAAGGTTGGTCCCCACTAAGGGGATTTCCTTACCACAGGGAGTGAATCCTAAATACTCAGATAAAAAATATATGAGAAAAGTGACCAGTATGCTGACCAAATAGAGTAATTTATAAGTCAGGAGAGCAATCGGTTAGAAAAACGAGTTTTTTATTAAAAATAAATAAGTATTTTGACAAAGAATCAAATGAATTTTGGATATAGATTATTCGGGAAAATCTCCATTTCCGAATAAATAACAATTTCTTTGGTCTTTGCACAGATTGCACTATGTATTATTTCCTACCCTAAGAGGTTATTCTAGTGAGAACCATGGCTTGGGTTTTAGCCAGAATTGATAAGCTACGAATGAATCAAACAAATATTTTCTGGCAAAAACGCTTTTTGTATTTACTTCTTTTCCAAGAGGATATTCACGCAATTGCTTGCAATCGTTTTTCAAAAAAAGGGAATTGGGTCCAAAAAAAATTGACGATTCAAGTCTCAACAATCATTTTAGTTTCATAACTAGAAAACGTCTAATCAGTAAGATACGTCAACAAAACCTTTTAGAAACTTTAGCCTTATGGATAAATAAATATTTAAGCGGGGGAGGACATAATAAAAAAAACCAATCCTTTGATTACTGTATCAATTATTACTTTGAATCAATCCGAGAAGTCCTGACCTCAGTTTTGCAAATTGTACAATTACAACCCTTGCTAGAAGAAATTAATGAATTTAATAGTTTTCAATCTATTCATTCCATATTCCCTTCTATGGAGGACCATTTTTCACATTGTCATCATTTCTCAGATATAAAAATACCTTATTTTATTCATCCAGAAATTCTTATACGAATTTTTCGTCGACGAATTCAAGATGCTCCTTTTTCACACTTATTACGATTTGTTTTTCACGAGTATCAAAATATCATTGTATTAGATAAATCCATTCCTCTCTCATGGAAAGAAATAAGTAAATTATCCACATTTTTATGGAATTATTATGTCCACGAATTTGAATCTACTTTGGTTTCTCTTTGGAAACGAACTTTCCATTTCAATTTGTTCCCCTACGGAGCTTTACTCGATCGAACCCAATCTATTCGGAAAGTTAAGCATATAGAAAAACTACCACATTTTAAGAAGTCACCACGGATCATTATTTTATCAGGGAGTATCCCCCTATGCGTAAAAAAATACTCCATTCATTATGTGAGATATGAAAATAATCTTATGATAGCTTTAAAAGGTACTAAATTTTTGGTCCATAAATGGAAATGTTATATAATAAGATTTTGGCAATATTATTTTCATTGTTGGTTTAAACCATGCAGGGTATCTCCAAGAGAATCATCCAAAGAGTGTCTGACTTTTCTGGGTTATATTCTTGGTATCCGGCCTCAAATTATTGTGGTTCAAGCCAAAATGATAAATAATTTACCTATTACTAGTATTATTAGCAAAGAATTATGTGCTATAATTCCGGTTTTCCATTTAATTAAATTATTAGCTAGAGAAAAATTTTGTAACACTTTGGGACATCCAATTGGTAAATTAGCTTGGACTACTTCTGAAGATGATGACATTCCTAACCAATTTAATCACATTTGGAAAAATATTTTCTATTATTATAGTGGGTGCCTAAACAGGAATGGCTTGTATCAAATACAGTATATACTCCGATTTTCATGTGCAAAAACTTTGGCTTGTAAACATAAAAGTACGATACGTGTCGTATGGAAAAAATATGGTTCAAGAAGACTATTTCCAAGATATTCATCTTACAAAGAACGGGAATCCCCGTTTCTTTCCAGGGTTTATTCCCATAAAAAAAGATTCTGGTATTTAGATGTTATTCAAGTAGATTTTATAGCAGACTCATTGCAGAAGGGGAGAATACCCGAATTCAAAACTAATTTTATTAACAAGAAGCTTATTAAGCAATTGCCGGAACAAACTCAATATGATTCTGTAATTCTGTAGAAGAACCAAGTATGATGAGAAATAAATACATAGAGAGAGCCGTGTGCAATGAAAATTGCAAGCACGGTTTGAGAAGAGGTGTTTTTATCTCAGTTAAAGAGTAACTTATCTACTTTCATCCGACGAGTTCCGGGTTCGAGTCCCGGGCGACCCAAAATTTTTTTATAATCAAAAAATATTTAATGCATCTATTTATTTCTCGGACACCAAACATATGAATAAAGGGTAATCTTCTTCCATCGAATAAAACAAAAATGAAAGACTATTTGCTGCGTCACCTTCATAGACAAGTGATGATGCCACGTAGGTAAATGCATGTTCTGTCCCTTCTTCTCCCTCTATTTAAGCAATCCAATCATCGTTTTCGATCTTCACTATGGGATTCCATTATTAGACGATGGGTTGACACAAAAAGAAAGATTGTGTAATATTATGGAATAACAAGTTATATGCTTGGGGAACTTATTATCACTTTATAAAAAACTAAGTTTTACCATGACCGCAACTTTAGAAAGACGCGAAAGCGCAAGCTTATGGGGTCGTTTCTGCGACTGGGTCACCAGTACTGAAAACCGACTTTACATTGGATGGTTCGGTGTATTGATGATCCCTACCCTATTAACTGCAACCGCTGTATTCATAATTGCTTTCGTCGCAGCTCCTCCAGTAGATATTGATGGTATCCGTGAGCCCGTATCCGGTTCTCTTCTTTACGGAAACAATATTATTTCTGGTGCTATCATTCCTACTTCTGCTGCGATTGGTTTGCACTTCTACCCTATCTGGGAAGCAGCTTCCGTGGATGAATGGTTATACAATGGCGGTCCTTACGAATTAATTGTTCTTCACTTCTTGCTTGGCGTAGCTTGCTACATGGGTCGTGAGTGGGAACTCAGCTTCCGTTTAGGTATGCGTCCTTGGATCGCTGTTGCATACTCAGCTCCTGTTGCAGCTGCTGCCGCTGTTTTCTTGATTTACCCCATTGGTCAAGGAAGCTTTTCTGACGGTATGCCTCTAGGAATCTCTGGTACCTTTAACTTCATGATCGTGTTCCAAGCTGAGCACAACATACTTATGCATCCATTCCACATGTTGGGTGTAGCTGGCGTATTTGGCGGCTCTCTATTCAGTGCTATGCATGGTTCCTTGGTAACTTCCAGTTTGATCCGAGAAACTACTGAGAATGAGTCTGCTAATGCAGGTTACAAGTTTGGTCAGGAGGAAGAAACATACAACATCGTAGCTGCTCACGGTTACTTTGGTCGATTGATTTTCCAATATGCTAGCTTTAACAACTCTCGTTCCCTACATTTCTTCTTAGCGGCTTGGCCCGTAGTAGGTATTTGGTTCACCGCTTTAGGCATTAGCACTATGGCTTTCAACCTAAATGGTTTCAATTTTAACCAATCCGTAGTTGACAGCCAAGGCCGTGTAATTAATACTTGGGCTGACATTATCAACCGTGCTAACCTTGGTATGGAAGTTATGCATGAACGTAATGCTCACAACTTCCCTCTAGACTTAGCTTCTGTTGAAGCTCCTTCTGTAAATGGCTAATATCCTTATTGGTTATTAGTATTTACTCATAGGAAAAAATAATGACTCAGTTCTCACTTTATGTTGGCCAGGCAGGAAGGCTAGGATCATAACTAAAATATGATAATAACCTTTATTTAATGAAATAATGACCTTAGAGATACTTAAAATAAAAGTATCTCTAAGGTCATTATTCTTATAGTAACATATACATTAGGGTAAGCATTTAACTATTTAATAAAAAAGGACGGCGGATGTAGCCAAGTGGATTAAGGCAGTGGATTGTGAATCCACCATGCGCGGGTTCAATCCCCGTCGTTCGCCCAGTAATGGAGAATATAAAGAATAAAATGGTGAATCAGATTGTTCTTTCTCGCTCGATAAAAAAACTAATTAAAGTATTTTATCTATATTATTATAAATCTCGTTTTCCAAATTGATTAACAAGTTTTACATGTTCTCATCCATCCGACGCACCTCCTAAAATTGACATCGTAACTTAATAATAACATTAAAATAATGTGTTTCATGCATATTACTCGTAGAAAGAGATAAAAGAATTTATTATTAAATTTTATCAAGTTTAAAAATTTTAATAAACTTTAATAATATTTAATAATATTATATTAATTTCGTAGGACATACATAAAATAGTTAGATAAATTTGACAATTTTTTTATTTTTTTCTACCCTCCCCCACCCTTTTTTTGAAAATACCCGGTAATACTTAGTAATTGAGTAGAATAAGATTGAAAAAAAAAAGAAGATTATTCGTGAGGTATTAAGATCCGGAAAAGTACAAAACCCTCAGTATTTATTTAATTTATGGACAAATTGTAATTCTTTTAGATTGTCGACCAAGATTATATTCAACTGGGAACACCTCATTAAGCTCCTCGATCCTCGAATTATTATTCTATTAATCCCACGCGATATACGTGGTTTTAGAAGTCACATATCATTTATTTGTTTAGTACTATTCACATTACCAATCTTTATGCATGGTTTTAATAAAAAAGGTTTGCTAGAAACGAAACATTTGTATTTGTCACAAGTGGTTGACGAACATACAAATAATGGTGAGTGTAAAAACACAACGCAAGAAGAATGTTTTAAGTTTTTAAAATATCTTGATATTTCCCCGCATAACTCCTTTATTTATTATCGAGGAAGTGAAAAATATATAAGTTACCTGCCAGGTTTAGAAGAAGGTGTTGTTTCTACTGAACACGGGATAAGCAACAATATAGGCATTATGCCGCCTGTATATGATCAGATTAAACTTTTGGGTTTACAATGGTGGAAAGATTGTGTCATAGAAGGAATTTTTCCTAGTCGTGGAGCATATGGAGAAGAGTGTATAAGTAATAATAATTTTATCTATCCCGAATATAAAAATACAGAGGACATTAAATATTTTTTTGAATTTTATGGAGAAGCAAAAGCTTGGGAAACTAATGTTTCGGATTCAAAAAGTGGGGGAAATACCAAATTTTCAATAGATTTAGCTTTAGATTTAACTGAAAAGCGGTATTTGAATCGTAACAAAAAAAATTTTGAATGGCTTTTCGATAAAATGAGTATAAACCACATACATATTGACAAGCAACTAATAAACAATTCTTCAACTTTTTGGGATCTTTCTCCCCCCGCCAGGGTTGAGCGGAACAACACGAAATCAAAATTGTTTTCAAAGTGTTTCTCAAAAGATTCGTCAATTTGTCGGATAGAGAAACGCTTTACGGAAGGCATAAAATATCTAATGGAGAATTTATTTTACGAAAGGGAAAAAATAATAATTGATAATTTTCCAAAATCAATTTCTTATGCTTTTTCAGACGTATCGTCGGTGGACGAACCGGGTATGGGTTTCCACACCACTGGAGAACCTCTCAATAATAATAAATTTGGATTTGACAAAAAATACCGAAATGTGTTTCTAAAATATTCTGTACGATCAGACGGTAATAGAATAGTTGATGCGTGGAATACAAGAAATAAATTTAAAAATTTTTGCTTAAACTGTTTTGTTTTACCAGATGCTGGATCTTGTACTATTCGTAGAAAACCATTGAATATAAACAAATTAGATTTTATTATATTTATGAACTGGGACATCTCCAGGAATATTTTCCTTTTCCCCCAGCTTATCCCCCACAAATGCAACAGACATTACATATTCCACTTTCTTATAAAATATAAAAAAGGATTGGTAATAAAGATAAATCAATTCTATCTTTCGATTACCAAGTCTAATCATATTTACGAGAGTAATGAACTTCCCCTTGGTGTAAAGTATGCAACAGAAAAAATTTTTCATTGTATCGCAAATCACGGAACCGGAACTCCGAGTTGGTACAAATCAATTATTAATATTAAGGAAATTTTTTTTACAGATTTAAAAAAATCATTAAGTAGTTCATACTTAAAGTACGAATCAATTTATTTTTTGAAGTATTGGATTGATGAGGGACTTCAAAAAGGGAAAAGTTTTAATAATATAGCGAGAAATACGATTAACCAACATTCATTAAATGGGGTTAAGGGTGTAAGAAAAGGGTTTTATTTCTACAAAGGCAATAAATACGTTAATTGGAATCTGAACTTATATGAATGGTCTGATCATCGGACTAATCGTAACTTTAAAAGATCTCCAAAAAGATTTATTTGTGGAAATAACTATTTAAAAATAATGTCCAATCGAACGGAATTTTTTACTAACCGAAATTCCAGAAGTTGGTCCGGAAAACTAGAAAATAATTATTCTAAGTTTTACTTTATTTGTAAAAACTCCATAAAAAAAGGGTTTAATTTGTCAATTTTTAATAAGTCTGAAAAAATTAATACGTTGGGTAACTCACCAAAAATCATTGATACTAAAAGTATTTATTCCGAAATGAATCCTTCGCAGAATCATGAATTCTTGCAGGAATTGGGATTTCCAAGTGATAAAGAATCAATAACACCCTTAATTTTGAATGAAATACCAGTAAGTAAATTTACTATTGATTCATTTTATAATAGGTTCAACATAAATGTTGAATACATGAAACTCTCCGATGAGACTACTTTTTTTGCAATACTCAGAAACAAAGACATTTGGTTTGATCCCATAAAACTTTCTAATAAAAGTTTACTTAAAACTTATTTTGACCAGGCAATTATACCAAAGTTTTTGGATCATTTGCTTCATATCCAGCCAGATCATAATAAGAAATGGTATTTCTACTTCTGCAACACCGAAGAAAATATTATAACAGACTATAAATTTACCTATGGACAATTATTGAGTATTTTACCCAAACATAACAATGTTTTTCTTTCGTCTTTCGTTGGAATAGAACCTTCCGATTCGGAAGAAAATACTATTCTAGTTACTCAGCCAAAAGTATCCAATATTTTTTTTCAATGTTTAAAAAGAAGTTATAATCAAATATTTGCATTGGTTAATAACTCATATAAATTGTTAATTTTATTGAATCGAATCAATTTATTGTTCCACAAAAAAATCAATACTTCTTTTACTGAACAATTTTCTACCATAACACTTTTAACGGGAAAACAAGTAGTAAATTTAGAAATTACTTACTATCGCCAGCCCGATATAGAAATATTCAATTTGGGGAGGAAGAACGTTAATAATGGTTTACTCGATGAAAAAGCTTTAAGTCCGAACCTTAGCGTTATTCAACGTCAATCTTATAAACATGATCTATTCTCTGAATCTCTTCTGAGGATTCGGAATAAGAACAATAAAATGTTTCATTGGTTTAAAAAACTGTTTTTAATAAATGATTCAGCGGGAGATTCAAGAAGCGTAACTGGAAGCAGAGTCATAGGTGGAAAAAGCACAAAATTAATTTTATTAAATAATTCGAATCTATTTGTTGAGGAAATCAAAAAAAATGAAACTCTTTTTTTATCATCCTCTTCACCACACTTGAATGAACGAGCTAGGAATGCGGAGACATATAAGATATACCAAGTAGATAGTGTAGAAAAAAAAAACGCTTTGTTCAGAAAATATACACCATGGTTCTTTACTTTAAAATGGTGGAAATACTTTTTACAAACATTTACGGGAGTATTACCAAATGGAATATCACTAAATAGCAGTGATCAATTTGAATATGTTCCTCAAATCTGTGCTCAAGATCGAGAAATCTCGGATGATCAACCGAAGAAAGCATTACTTAATTTTATATGGTCATATTCAAAATCAATAAATTGTTGGAATGATAAATATTTGATTATTATAAGTTTGTTTCTATCCAGCTATTTATTTTTCCAAAATTATTTATTCAATCTGATAGGCTCAGATTATACTGACCTATGTAAACATTTTGGAATAATCCGATATTTAATAGATCGGAAATCTTATTGGAATAAGCTGGTATACCAACATCCGGTAGAATCAATTGATACACAAAACAGATTTGTGAACTTTCTAAAAAAAATTGGACATTATGCAAAAAAGAGAAAGTTAGATTTATTTACAATGGAAGAATTGAATGCATGGTTAACTACTAATCAAAGTTTAGATATTTTTCCGAGGAAAAAAGAATTATTGATTCAATCTCCGATAACACGAAAAAAGATTTATCGATATGGATTTAATCTAATTTACAATCCTCATCTACTAAGTAATGATTTTGGTTATAAAACAACCCAACAAGGACTTTATTACTTACGATATTTAGCTGAAAGTTTTGATAAAAGTTTAGTTAATTACCCGTTTTACCATTTGAATTTGGCACATAAATGGGTTTTCCTCGCTTTCTGGCAGAGAATCACTTCCCCGCATGTATCGCGGCAAACCAATACTTTGGGTTTTACATCTCACGGAATACCTATTCCGCTCCGCTTAGGATTATCCCCCTCCAAGGGAAATTTACTAGTGGGTCCTCCAGAAACAGGACGATCTTATTTAATCAAGAATTTAGCAGCAGACTCTTATGTTCCTTCGATACAAGTATCTATAAGCGAACTATTGTATAACGAACCTGACATTACAACCAAAGATTGGAATGTTTTGATGGACAACCTGCACCAATTAGCTCTTATTCTAGAATTAACGAAAGAAATGTCCCCTTGCATAGTGTGGATTCAAAATATTCATGAACTAAATTCGAATTGCTTGACTCAAGATATAAAATCTAATTCTAATCTCCCACTCGGTTTATTATTGACATACTTCCGTACCAATTTTGTTAAAAATCATACTTTAAGTATGATTGCTTTTGCTTCGACTCACATTCCCGAAAAAATAGATCCATCCTTGATATATCCAAATAGATTGGATAGATTAATGAATATTCGAATGCTTAGTATTCCACAACGACAAAAGGAATTTTATATTTTCCTACGTAGTAAATGTTTTCACTTAGAAAATAATTTGTCTTGTCTTAATGAGTTCGGGTATGGAACCATGGGCTACGATGTACGAGATTTGGCATCACTTGTTAATGAAGTTTCATCAATCAGTATTACCTACGACGAATCAGTCATATACGATGATACAATTAGATTAGCTTTCCATAGACAAGCTTTGGGTTTTGCATATGCAGATACAAATATCGAGTATGGTCAAAATGACGAAAAACTTCTTTATAAGGTAGGAAAGGCTATTGTACAAACTATAATCACAAAAAAATTTACGATGAATCCTTTATATAAGGGTAATAACTTCTGGAAAAAAAGATTTTATTATTTGTCTGAATGGTTTTCAGAACCTCCCATTACCGAAACCACTGTAAAGGAATTTACTATACTATCCCATATTTTGGAGTGCTTGGCCGGATCAGCAGCTCGAGATTCTTGGTTCAGATCCGAGAATGAACAGGAGAACTCGATTCCTCTCGATAAATATGCTGATAATGATTCTGATTCAGCTTGTACTACTCTAGAAAGTCTTTTAGTAGAGTTTCCAAGGTTAGAAATATATCAAGATGAATCTATTTCTAATAAAATGAGACTTGCTCCTTATTCTCGAACGACGAATCTTGTGAATATAATGCAGAATATGAATTTTCCCATTCAGTACAAGCAAAAACTGTCTGAATTAGTAAGTAATACTGCTTGTTCTCCTAGGATTTGGCGTTTCAGTTTCGCCTGCAACAATATATTCAATCGAGTAGAAAGACCCAATGAATTTCGAATTCCATACTATATTGGATTGTTCGGGGAAAACATACAAACTCTTTCTGAATATTTACAAAATGATTTTAATGATGCTCGATTCGCGCAGTATATAATGAAACAGCAATCTCCCCATAATAGGGTTTTATCAAAAATGAGACGAATAAGCTTGCAGGAACTAGAGTGTCAATTAGAAACTATGCTATTAAAAGAGCAATTTGAAACATTAGGAATCTTTTCACCTGTACAATATCCAATAGAATATCGAATATCTAATAAACCACTGTTATTCCTGGGGAAACGATTCGTTTGGGATCCCACGGGTTTATCATCCAAAGATCATCACCTTGCATTTCCATATCAACAATTATTTGTAGATGAAGAAATGCTGAGAAGATTCTATGTTACTTACGGAACGGAAAGGGAGCAGGGAAAATCTCAATCAATTCAGAAGATAAAACAATTTTTTGTTCGTCGCGGATATAGCCGAGATTCAATGAGTAATTTATATATAAGTGGATTGAAGCAATTCACTTTTGCGGATAAACAAAATATTGAAACTTTTAAAAGTACTGAACGGATTGGTGTCCAATTGAAACATCCACATTTATTTGCTGCTGTGTATTCATACCAACCTTGGTTGATGGAGTACTCACAAGAGAAGTTTGCTCACTTTGATTTGTTGAATAATCATCAGGGATGGCTTGAAGTAAATAGTTCATTATCTAGTTATTCTTCAGTCCATAGTACTTTGTTTGAGAGTCATCAATATTTATTGAATTCATTTCGTTGCAATAAAATGTTATTGAATCAGATAATAAAATTGTTGTTGAAAAATCGATGGCTTTTTAAAAATGAAATTGAAACTTTATTGGTACTATCAAAAGGAGGATGATAAAAAAATTGAGATTCTATTCTATTCTTAATTCATTGAGAAACGTAGAATTAATAAGAAATTAACCCAGTAATATTGTGTATATTTTTCGGAGTGGGGACCCCGCCATAAATAAGAATTCTATTTATTTTTTACAATCCCAACCTATTCATTTTATTTGTCCAATGCTTATAGAATGAAGACTTGGTACGGGAATATACTATAAATATTGAAGTTTTGATAAACAATGAAGTTTATTCCAGTTTTTTCATCCGAGCAAACCATGAATTGAATCAATTTAATAAATCGGGATTGACGGGGCTCGAACCCGCAACTTCCGTCTTGACAGGGCGGTGCTCTAACCGATTGAACTACAATCCCACCAAATATAGTTTAGTTATTATGTCGATCCACAAGCTTATGCGTGGAATCAATCATTTTTTTCCTTGCATTTCCCCCGTCTGAGTAAAAAAGTATATTTTTTTCCTAACTAATGGAATTATTAATCAATGGATAAGGATAAGGTTGACTTTCCTTTGTCGTTGCAGCAACAATTACTTCACGAAACAGAGTATATAGTAAATTGACAGAGTATATAGTAAATTTTTTTTGAAGCTAAGTATTCAAACCAAAAACTCTATGTTATAAATTTATTAGTAAGATTGTTATTGGGTCGAGCTGGATTTGAACCAGCGTAGGCACCGCCAGCGGATTTACAGTCCGTCCCCATTAACCACTCGAGCATCGACCCGGATAGAAAAGAAAAACTTTTCTTCTTTTCCTTTTTATTAAGATCAAATTCGAATTTAAACCAAAACCAATGTAAAAGTATTTAAAAATATTTATTGATTACCTGGGATTTTTTCCTCGATGTACCCCCAGGGGAATTCGAATCCCCGTCGCCTCCTTGAAAGAGAGGTGTCCTAGGCCACTAGACGATGGGGGCGGCGGGCGGCTTGTTGACCCTCATTCCTATGATACTCAATTTACTATTCACTGTCAATAGTTTTGTCCCCTCCATCCAGTAATTTATTAAATTACTAGTCTTATTTCCATTTAATTTTGCATGAATTTCGATAAGTGAAAATTCACGCTATATTTATTATTCTCAAAGCTAATTCATTTCCGACTCCTGTAAGCTATACTTATGTTCCTTATACTTATATTACTTATACTTATATTATAAAAAAAATAATTTATTTTACCCAGTAAATACCTTCATTAATTTTAATATGTTCAATTTTCAACGACTCAGACTCTCATTTAACCTTCTCCTCAGGACTATACAAAACTTATTTTACTTCAACGTTTTTCTCCCGAATATCAGGAGTAATAAGTTATTTTAGTTCTGTAACACCAAGGGTTTACAACTACAATTTATTCTGCATTATGGGAATGCTACGCTATCCACAATCTTGCAAATACTCTTTTAACATCCTCTTCGAAAATATCCCCCCCCCTTTTTTCGTGGTTTAACTTCGTGGTTTAATATCCTATTGAACTCACTCTCCGGCATATAATTGTTTAGCCCATAAAAAAATTATTCTTTAGATTTATTAAGCATAAAATCGGTAGCGTATAGAATTATTTTATAACTACTTAAGGAAGAACCGATGCACCTCTACTATTCCTGGCTGTTGCGGGCGAAAGGCATGCTATGCATATGCAAAAAAAAATTATTACGGGTAGGAACAGTTGGAGTAGCAATAAAAGGCTGAAACTGCATAGAGAGTGATTGCAAAAGAAGCAATAATTTATTTGTAAGAGTATCCAGTAAATAAGATTCTTATTTGGTTCCGAGAAAATTTTCTCGAATATGATTACCTTCGAATCTCTGTATCATGGAAGTGCGGAAAGGGTACTATGGGTTGTTTTTCTTGACGCCTATCCACGGATTTTGAGCAGGAGATGCTTCCGCAAAAGCATCCACAACGAATGATTTATATCAACAATCGATTATTCTCCGATTGAACTATTTCCTAATAACAAGGAAATCCAGTGAGAATAGTAAAATTTGGTTATACTAATGTCATTATTTTATAAATGTTCGTTTCCGAAAAAAAATTGTAAGAGCAAATGGGGAATAAATAGTTGTACCTAATACTATAGAAAAGTACCCTTATTTTATCTTTATTATACTAAGTAAGTTCAAATGAGTAATTTATAAAAGGATAGAATTATAAATGTAAAGGTAAATAATATTCGTTTTAGCATGATCAGTTATATAAGGCGGATCGGGCGAGAGGAAAGTTGAGTCATGTAACAATGCACCAGAGTATAAATAAACTTTATCTTACATATTGTTGGTATACTATTGGATAATGGAGTAGGGATAGATTGCAAGCAAAAAAATTCTACTCTTACGTGGTATTGTTTTCAAGGTTTTACGCAAAGCAATAATTACTATGCCAAAATTAATTGTAAAGTAATAAAGTAATTTGTTGGGCTATACCACTGAGAGGGAAAAGTTTTAAATTCTATAAAATAATTTAATTAATTAATATTTGTATATTATTCAATAATATAATTCTCTCAATTATACAACTATTTCTTGGTGAAAAAAATAATTTTTTATTCTTATTTTCCCTGCATTCATTCCTTTAGTCATTTCAAGTGTATAAGGTGATGAAGAAGTGATTGACTTAACAAAAAAATAGTAAACTTGACTTATTATATTCTAGATTAGTGGGCTATCCTAGTATTGAAGTTTACTGAAAATCATAGATGTAAATTCTTCGGAATTATTCAATATTTTTCTCCTTTCATTTCGTAGTATAACCATTTGTGGCTAGGAGTGGATAAGCATCTACTGAACCAAGAGTATAAACTGGATATTGTACTAAATACAGTAATTATTATTTTCCATGTCGCCCAAGTAAAAGTGAAGGTGAGCGCAGAATAAAAAAAATGAAGCTTTTTTTTGTCAAAAATAAGGAGCTTTTCATTCCTTCTTCTTCTCCATCCCAATGCTCGTCAAACGAATAAATTGAAATGGGATAAGTCAATAAAATTAAACATTTTTTATTTATCCTCCCACTATTTTTCGTAAGTCGGAAAATATCTTTTTCTTCGGAATAGAAACATATCAATGTATATATATATATATTTTTTTTTATTTTCCTTCACAAAACAAAGAGGTATAATTATTTACTTGAATGAAGTGGGGATAATAAGAACTACTCCTAATTAATTATTGGGAAGGATCTTAAAGATTCGAGGAGAATAATCAATATTGAGTCAAAGGAATATTTAAAATTCTCGTGAGAAGCACTGATAAGAAAAGAAAAGCTTACCTACCTTCTGAAAATTTTAATGAATCTGTTCCGTAACCAGGCATGGATCTTTTTCATAGTAAGTAAATGCTTTGAGCCAGGGAAGAAACTATATAGAAATATCTATGTATTCTACATTAAATAAAAAAATTTTGGAGTAAGGGGCAAAGAAGGAAAATTATCTGTATATAATCAAAAATTGTATTTGAAAATGATTCCTTGGTAGGATGAGGTGCTTAGAAATGGTTAAAGTAGTTGAATGGGAGAATTACTGCGACTATAGCCATCGGAAAATCCTCCGAAGAACCTAAAGGTTTATTTGATAGCATGGATGACTGGTTAAGGAGAGACCGTTTCGTATCCGTGGGTTGGTCCGGTTTACTGCTCTTCCCCTGCGCCTACTTCTCACTAGGTGGATGGTTCACGGGTACAACCTTTGTAACCTCATGGTATACCCATGGATTGGCTAGTTCTTATTTAGAAGGTTGCAACTTTTTAACCGCCGCAGTTTCAACTCCTGCTAATAGTTTATCACATTCTTTGCTGCTACTGTGGGGTCCTGAAGCACAAGGAGATTTTACTCGTTGGTGTCAATTAGGTGGTCTATGGACCTTTGTGGCTCTCCACGGTGCTTTTGCTTCAATCGGTTTTATGTTGCGCCAATTCGAGCTCGCTCGATCTGTACAATTGCGTCCTTATAACGCAATTGCATTTTCTGCTCCAATTGCTGTTTCTGTTTCCGTATTCTCAATTTACCCATTGGGTCAGTCTGGTTGGTTCTTCGCACCCAGCTTTGGTGTAGCAGCTATATTTCGATTCATCCTGTTTTTCCAAGGTTTTCATAATTGGACTTTAAACCCATTTCATATGATGGGAGTTGCTGGAGTATTGGGTGCTGCTCTTTTATGCGCCATCCACGGTGCTACTGTCGAAAATACATTATTTGAAGATGGTGATGGTGCAAATACATTCCGTGCTTTTAACCCAACACAATCTGAAGAAACTTATTCCATGGTTACCGCTAACCGCTTCTGGTCCCAAATCTTCGGTGTTGCTTTTTCCAACAAACGTTGGTTGCACTTCTTCATGCTATTCGTACCAGTAACTGGATTATGGATGAGCGCTATCGGAGTAGTGGGTCTAGCCTTGAATCTACGGGCATATGACTTTGTTTCCCAGGAGATCCGTGCAGCAGAAGATCCAGAATTTGAAACTTTTTATACTAAAAATATTCTTTTGAACGAAGGTATTCGTGCTTGGATGGCGGCTCAGGATCAGCCTCATGAAAATCTTGTATTCCCCGAGGAGGTTCTACCCCGTGGAAACGCTCTTTAATGGAACTTTAGCCCTGGGTGGTCGTGATCAAGAAACCACTGGTTTTGCTTGGTGGGCTGGCAATGCTAGACTTATCAACTTATCTGGTAAATTACTTGGTGCTCACGTAGCTCATGGCGGATTAATCGTGTTTTGGGCTGGAGCGATGAACTTATTTGAAGTGGCTCATTTTGTTCCAGAAAAGCCTATGTATGAACAGGGATTGATTCTACTTCCCCATCTAGCTACTTTAGGATGGGGAGTAGGTCCTGGTGGAGAAGTTGTAGATATTTTTCCATACTTCGTATCTGGAGTACTCCACTTAATCTCTTCCGCAGTTTTAGGTTTTGGAGGTATCTACCACGCAATTATTGGACCCGAAACTTTGGAAGAGTCTTTTCCATTTTTTGGTTATGCATGGAAAGATAAGAACAAAATGACTACAATTTTAGGTATTCATTTAATCTTGTTAGGTGCTGGTGCTTTTCTTTCAGTGCTCAAAGCTTTGTATTTTGGAGGTGTATACGATACGTGGGCTCCCGGTGGTGGAGATGTAAGAAAAATTACGAATCTTACTCTTAATCCAAGTGTTGTATTTGGTTATTTACTAAAATCACCTTTTGGTGGAGAGGGATGGATAGTTAGTGTGGACAATCTAGAAGATATAATTGGGGGACATGTATGGTTAGGTTCCATTTGTATCTTTGGTGGAATCTGGCACATCTCAACCAAACCCTTTGCATGGGCTCGTCGCGCTTTTGTATGGTCCGGAGAAGCTTACTTGTCCTACAGTCTAGGAGCTCTTTCCGTCTTTGGTTTTATCGCTTGTTGTTTTGCTTGGTTTAACAACACAGCTTATCCTAGCGAATTTTATGGTCCTACCGGTCCGGAAGCCTCTCAAGCTCAAGCTTTTACTTTTTTAGTTAGGGACCAACGGCTTGGGGCTAACGTAGGTTCTGCCCAAGGACCCACTGGTTTGGGTAAATATCTTATGCGTTCTCCTACCGGAGAAATTATTTTTGGAGGAGAAACAATGCGCTTCTGGGATCTTCGCGCTCCATGGTTAGAACCTCTAAGAGGTCCTAATGGCTTGGATCTTAGTAAGTTGAAGAAAGATATACAGCCTTGGCAGGAACGACGATCGGCAGAGTATATGACTCATGCTCCTCTAGGTTCTTTGAACTCTGTGGGTGGGGTAGCCACCGAAATTAATGCAGTAAACTATGTTTCTCCCCGAAGTTGGTTAGCCACCTCCCATTTCGTTTCAGGATTTTTCTTCTTCGTAGGTCACCTATGGCACGCGGGGAGAGCCCGTGCAGCTGCAGCCGGATTTGAGAAAGGAATTGACCGTGATTTTGAACCTGTCCTTTCCACGACACCCCTTAATTAAGGGAATGATTTAATAATGAAGATGGAAGAGCCAGAATTAATTCCAGCTTCTGTGAGACAGATAAAAACTTTTTTTCTAAAAAAAAAGACTTTTTTGTAAGTTCCCCATGAAGGCTCGGCTGCAGAAAGCCGAGCTAAGAATCTATTTTATAAACAATTATATTTCCTGGAATTACTTTTTTAGGAGAGGATGAAGAAGGGATAATAAAAGGAGAGAGAGGGATTCGAACCCTCGATAGTATTGAAAAATACTATACCGGTTTTCAAGACCAGGGCTATAAACCACTCGGCCATCTCTCCTAAAAACTAATTATAAGTTACTTTTCCAGGTAATACTTATAATACCTGTTAATACATAATAATTAATAATAGTGAATAAATTTACTATGCAAAAAATAGAATATTTGGCTGGGAAAGAAATGCAAAAAAAATTATACTTTTGGTTGGGAGGAATCCAAATATTTTTTGAGGGGAAGTGAAAGAAGCTAACGAAGCTTTATTACAAGTATAATCAAAATTACAAGTATAATCAAATCAGATTATTTTGATGATGCATTCGACCCAGTTACCAAGATTTATGTTAGATAGGGATCAGACGGTACAATCTATTCTATATTGTTAAAGGTTCGGGAAATCACAACCATGACTATTGCTTTTCAGTTGGCTGTGTTTGCATCAATTGCAATTCCATTTATTCCAGTAATTGGTGTGCCCGTTGTGCTTGCCTCTCCTGATGGTTGGTCAAGTAGCAGAAATGTTGTATTTTCAGGTGCTTCATCATGGATTGGATTAGTTTTCCTAGTAGGTATCCCTAACTCTCTCATATCTTAAGTTTTTAATAATTTTAAAATCGCAATATTCCCTCCCTTGGTTGAATTGAGGTATTTAAAACAGGTACTGAGGCACAAAAAACGTGTTCCAGGGGGGGGGAGGTTCGTTTAATTATTGATCTCCTATAATCTGGAATGACTAAGATGAGTAATTCGAATTTGTACAACTCATAAGAAAAAATAGTTGGCTATACATAAGTGAATCTATGCGTATATAATAAAAATTAAGTAAATTTTAGTTGCGGGTATGGTTTAATGGTAAAATTCCTCCTTGCCAAGGAGAAGATGCGGGTTCGATTCCCGCTACCCGCCCATCCTCAAAAAATGGAATATACATGAAATATAGGATTTAGCATAATCTTAGGTTTGTTCTCCTACGTAGTTTCCGAAAAACTTTGTGGAGATTAATAAACTATGAAGAACTAAAAAATTAAGTATTTGGCGGAGACGGGATTTGAACCCGTGACCTCAAGGTTATGAGCCTCGCGAGCTACCAAGCTGCTCTACTCCGCGCAATTCATGAATGTTTAATAGAATAATAGTATAAAGTGCATTTACCAAACAAGTAATATTTCTAAATTTCATAAAGAATCCCCCAACTTGTTGGGGGATTACCAATTGCATCTGCATATTATACGCCCAAATTTTCTGAATAATTTTATTACCAACTGGATTTCATTACCCCAGGTAACAAACATGCATGGGCCATCTCACGAAGTACATGCCTGGATAAACCAAAGTCTCGATAGTTGGCTCTGGATCTTCCGGTCAACAAACAACGACGATGAAGACGTGTTGGTGCACTATTACGTGGTAAAGATTGTAATTTTTCAGAAATTTCCCATTTTTCATCTAATAATAATGAAGCTTCGCTCATCCTTTTCTTCAAATAAAGACGAATAGAATGGTATTTTTGTTTCAATTCCTGCCTCTTCTTTTCCCTCTGGATAAGACTCTTTTTTGCCATGATGGTTCAACTAATGAATTAAATTCCTTTTGTAAAATTAAAAAAAATGTAATGAAATACTTTTTTGCTCAGATTCATTATCGTAATTATTTCTATTATTCCACCCCCCCCCCCTCCGTTAAATAAAGTGAGATCGAGCCCCTATCAGAAGCAAAGGTAGGCTCGATCCACCCAATGAAATTCATCTCAATAAAGATGATGATTAGCCAAATTTGCCTGATGTAGAAGCAATTAGGAAAGCCGCGTAAGTGAAAATATAACCTACGGAAAAATGAGCTAATCCAACTAATCTTGCTTGAACAATAGAAAGAGCTACCGGTTTGTCCTTCCAGCGCACTAAATTAGCTAGAGGTGTACGCTCATGAGCCCATGCTAGAGTTTCAATGAGTTCTTGCCAGTATCCACGCCAAGATATGAGAAACATAAATCCAATGGCCCGTACGAGATGTCCAAATAAAAACATCCATGCCCAGACGGATAAACTGTTCATACCAAATGGATTATATCCATTGATAAGTTGTGAAGGGTTTAACCACAGGTAATCTCTCAACCATCCCATTAAATAAGTGGAAGACTCATTAAATTGAGCTACATTTCCTTGCCATAAGGTTATATGTTTCCAATGCCAGTAAAATGTAACCCATCCAATAGTGTTTAACATCCGGAAGACTGCCAAATAGAAAGCATCCCAGGCTGAAATATCACAGGTCCCACCTCGTCCCGGACCATCGCAAGGAAAACTATAACCAAATTCTTTCTTATCTGGCATTAACTTGGAGCCACGTGCGTCTAAAGCACCTTTTACTAGAATTAACGTGGTTGTGTGCAAACCTAGAGCAATGGCATGATGAACCAAAAAATCTCCGGGACCTATAGTTAAGAATAGCGAATTACTATTATTATTGATAGTATCCAACCAACCGGGTAACCATATGCTTTGACCAGCATTAAAAGCTGGACTATTTGCTGAAGATAAGAGTACATCAAAACCATATAAAGCCTTGCCATGAGCGGATTGGATCCATTGAGCAGATACAGGTTCAATCAAGATTTGTTTTTCTGGAGTACCAAAAGCAAGCATAACATCATTATGCACATAGAGTCCTAAGGTGTGAAACCCTAGAAATAAACTAGCCCAACTTAAATGAGATATGATTGCTTCTTTGTGTTCCAACATTCTTGCCAATACATTACCTTCATTTTGTTCTGGGTTATAATCCCTGATAAGAAAGATAGCTCCATGAGCAAATGCGCCTGTCATAATAAACCCAGCAATGTATTGATGATGAGTATATAATGCAGCTTGAGTAGTAAAGTCTTGTGCTATAAATGCATAAGCAGGTAAAGAATACATGTGTTGAGCTACCAAAGAAGTAATAACTCCTGGAGAAGCTAAAGCAAGACCCAATTGAAAGTGAAGAGAATTATTAATTGTATCATAAAGGCCCTTGTGACCACGTCCTAATCGGCCCCCCGGAGGAGTATGTGCTTCTAGGATTTCCTTCATACTATGCCCAATCCCAAAGTTAGTTCTATACATATGACCAGCAATGATAAAAACAACTGCAATTGCTAAGTGATGATGAGCAATATCAGTCAGCCATAAACTTTGGGTCTGTGGGTGAAATCCCCCAAGAAAAGTTAGAATAGCAGTACCTGCTCCTTGAGAAGTACCAAATAAGTGACTACTTGAATCAGCGTTTTGGGCATAAACACTCCACTGACCCGCAAAAAAAGGCCCTAGACCCTGGGGGTGTGGTAATGCAGTTAGTAGATTATCCCATCTTACGTGTTCACCTCTTGATTCAGGAATAGCGACATGAACCAAATGCCCTGTCCAGGCCAAAGAGCTTACTCCGAAAAGTCCCGACAAATGATGATTAAGACGAGATTCAGCATTTTTGAACCATGAAACACTTGGTTTCCACTTAGGTTGTAGATGCAACCAACCTGCTATTAGAAAAATAGCGGAAAGAATTAGTAAAGAAAGAGCTCCAGTATAAAGATCTTGATTGGTACGCAATCCGATTGTGTACCACCATTGATAAACACCGGGATAAGCAATATTAACTGGACCAGAGGCCCCTCCTCGAGTAAACGCTTCTATAGCTGGTTGACCAAAATGAGGGTCCCATATTGCATGAGCAATAGGTCTTACATGCAAAGGATCTTGTATCCATGCTTCAAAATTACCTTGCCAAGCTACGTGAAATAAATTACCGGAAGTCCACAGGAAGATTATGGCTAACTGACCAAAGTGAGAAGCAAAAATCTTTTGGTAGAGACGTTCCTCAGTAATATTATCATGGCTTTCGAAGTCATGTGCGGTAGCGATACCAAACCAAATACGACGAGTAGTTGGGTCTTGAGATAGGCCCTGGCTGAACCTTGGAAATCTGGATGCCATAATGCTTTTCAAATCCTCCTAGCCATTATCCTACTGCAATAATTCTTGCTAGGAAGAATGCCCATGTTGTGGCAATTCCACCCAGAAGGTAATGAGCTACTCCTACAGCACGGCCTTGTACAATACTCAAAGCCCTAGGCTGGATAGCAGGAGCAACTTTTAATTTGTTGTGAGCCCAAACTATAGATTCGATAAGTTCTTGCCAGTACCCGCGACCACTGAATAGGAACATCAAACTGAAAGCCCAAACAAAGTGAGCACCCAGGAATGGGAGACCATATGCAGATAACGAGGAACCATGAGATTGGATTACTTGGGAAGCCTGTGCCCATAAAAAGTCACGAAGCCATCCGTTGATGGTAATTGAACTTTGTGCAAAGTTTCCCCCTGTAATATGAGTTACTATTTTTTGGTCGCTTACACTACCCCAAACATCAGATTGCATTTTCCAGCTAAAATGAAATATTACTACAGAAATTGCATTGTACATCCAAAATAACCCTAAGAAAACATGATCCCAAGCAGATACTTGACATGTACCTCCTCTTCCGGGTCCATCGCAAGGGAAACGAAAACCAAGATTAGCTTTATCGGGTATCAAACGGGAACTGCGAGCAAATAAAACACCTTTTAGTAAGATTAATACGGTTACGTGGATAGTAAATGCATGAATGTGGTGTACCAAAAAGTCTGCGGTTCCTAGCGGAATTGGTAATAAAGCCACTTTGCCGCCTACTGCTACTAAGTCGATGCCTCCCCAGGTTAAGCTGGTGCTTGCCGCCGCATTAGGAGCTGTGGAAAAAGGTGCTACAGCATGAGTATTCTGCACCCATTGGGCAAATATAGGTTGTAATTGTATAGCAGTATCCGAAAACATGTCTTGAGGACGTCCCAAAGCACTCATAGTATCATTATGGATGTACAAGCCGAAGCTATGGAAACCTAAGAAAATACATGCCCAGTTAAGGTGTGATACTATTGCATCACGGTGTCGAAGAACACGATCCAATAAATTATTGTATTGAGTGGTTGGATCGTAGTCCCTTACCATAAAGATGGCTGCATGTGCAGCAGCTCCGACCACGAGAAATCCACCGATCCACATGTGATGTGTAAACAAAGAGAGTTGGGTACCATAGTCAGTAGCTAAGTATGGATAAGGAGGCATGGAATACATATGGTGAGCCACTACGATTGTTAAAGAACCTAGCATAGCTAAGTTAAGAGCTAATTGGGCATGCCATGAGGTGGTAAAAATTTCATAAAGGCCTTTGTGACCCTCACCCGTAAATGGACCTTTATGAGCTTCTAAAATTTCTTTCAGGCTATGGCCAATGCCCCAATTGGTTCTATACATGTGACCAGCTATTAAAAAAAGAACTGCAATAGCTAAATGATGATGGACTGTATCGGTTAGCCACAAACCTCCTGTTACTGGATTTAGTCCTCCGCGAAAAGTTGAGAAATCTGAGTATTCTGACCAATTCAAAGTAAAGAATGGAGTTAATCCTTTAGCAAAACTTGGATAAAGTTGAGTCATAAGATCACGATTCAGAATAAATTCATGAGGAAGAGGTATTTCTTTAGCATCTACTCCAGCGTCCAGAAGTTGGTTAATAGGTAAAGAAACGTGTACTTGGTGTCCTGCCCATGATAAGGAACCTAATCCTAATAGTCCTGCTAGATGATGATTTAGCATGGATTCCACATCTTGGAACCAAGTTAATTTGGGAGCGGCTTTGTGGTAGTGGAACCAACCGGCGAAAAGCATTAGCGCTGCGAAAATCAATCCACCAATTGCGGTGGAGTAAAGTTGTAATTCACTAGTTATTCCGGAGGATCGCCAAATTTGAAAAAAGCCGGAAGTTATTTGTATTCCCTGAAAACCCCCACCCACATCTCCATTGAGAATTTCCTGACCTACTATTGGCCAAACAACCTGAGCACTGGGTTTAACGTGAGTAGGATCACTAAGCCATGCTTCATGATTGGAGAAACGAGCCCCGTGGAAGTACATACCACTTAGCCAAATAAAAATAATGGCTAGTTGACCGAAATGAGCACTAAATACTTTGCGAGAAATCTCTTCCAAATCATTAGTATGGCTGTCAAAATCATGAGCATCAGCATGTAAGTTCCAGATCCAAGTGGTAGTACTAGGACCCTTCGCTAGAGTCCTGGAGAAATGTCCGGGTTGAGCCCATTTTTCGAAAGAAGTTTTTACGGGATCCCTTTCTACCGCAATCTTGACTTCTGGTTCCGGTGAACGAATAGTCATCGAGGTTCTCCTCTTTCCAGACGAGGCATAGAAAAAACCCGCCAAGATTCATTAGTAAACTTATGAGAGCTATACATCTTCCAACCTTTTTTTCCCTTTCCCAGTTCGTAACTAGGGCAACTATGACACAGAAGTTACTGGGGGCAGGTATTCAAAATTATTGTTACACATATCAAAGGTGCTTAATGGACCGTTTCACTTTAAAACGGTTCGTTTCTAGCCCATACACCATGAATATAAGGTACGTAATACATGTATCATAATATGATGATAGATAGGATGACACACATATTTCTGTTGTATATACAGGGTATACACTCAGTATACTTAGTTATTCATGCAATAATTACAAATATGATTTGGTTAATTTGGTTGTGTTCCACCGGATCTTCCCTAATTCTATTCAAACAAATACCTATTATTTGATGAGCATCCATAAAAAAATTTTTATGGATGCTTGTTGACCCGATTAGTCCCTATAAAATGGTAGAATATAATTTAACTGAATAGAATAACACTTATTACCAATTTATTATATTCCTTATTCCGAATATACAGAAGATTTTCAAGGATTGGTTATAATTCTACGTAACTAATCCTTAAGACGTCCCGTAATTTTTAACCAATTCTGTGCTTCAATATAATTGCCTGGAGCCAGTAATACGGCTTGTTTCCAATGATCGGCAGCTTTACCGAACCAAGCTTCGGAAGTTTCAAAATCTCCTTGTTGAATGGCTTGTTCTCCTCGGTCGGGATAGGTCATTCCAATAAAGTTCCTTCCCTGAGAACCGTACTTGAGGGTTTCCTACCTCATACGGCTCTATTAACTATATTCCATCCTTTATTATGTGCATTAATATATAAGTAAAAATTAAAACAATTTTTTTGCAAATAATAAAATGTTTTCACAATTTATTGTAACGCAAAGACTAAATTCAGTTAATGAAATGAGTTTTCAATTGAGCCTTAAATAAGGAATCGAATTTTATCTTTTCTCCTACCAATAAAAAGGGTAGGGTCCCAAAGTACAAATTGATATTTTGTACAAATGTAATTTTTTTCCAAATGGTAACTATCCTACTTATATATGGAGAATCTCTAAAAAAAATACTTAATTAATAATACAATTTTTTTATTATCAATAAGTATTTAATCCCTTTAGGATCTGATGCTACACCGCTGTTCAATAGCTCATTGGATCAACCCTATTACACAAGTTAATTCTGTATGAGTGAACAGATTATACCGTATCAGCCCGAGCTTTCAATAATTGATCCTTACGGTGCTTCTCTTTTTAATTAATTAAATTACCTTATCCATGGAGTATATAGGCTTTACTTATTCTGTCACGTACAGGCTCCCATGAACGAACAAGTTTATTGATCTACAGCTAATAAAAACCATTACTTAATGGTAAATATGTAGAAAACCTCCATTTATTTGTAGTGGTTCTAAACTAGTGAATTCTATACTATGGATAGTCGCACGTAATGACAGATCACAGCCATATTATTAAAAGCTTGTGGCAAGGATGGATTTCTTTCCAATGCCTGAAAATAATATTCTAAAGCCCTTGCATGTTCCCCATTACTTGTATGAATAAGGCCTATGTTATGTAGTATGTAACTTCGATCATAAGGGTCAATTTCTAGACGCATGGCTTCATAATAATTTTGTGAGGCTTCCGCATATTCTCCTTCAGATTGAGCCGACATTCGTTACGGTTGTTCATTAAACGGAAATGAGCCCCGCTTCAAAACCGTACGTGGGATTTTCACCTCATACGGCTTGTCCTGCGTAGTGTATAATAAAGGAAACAATTTATAAAATTTGTAGAGATTCTTACCCAAAATCATAAACTGTCAGGGGCTAGTGTATTCATAATTAATCTCTAGCCATCCTTCTTGCTAAGATTATTCCCTATCACTGGTGACATAAATAAAAACTTCAACAATTTCTTTGTTCTCAACGCTTGGTCTTTCCTAGGGATTTGCTACCTCGACAATCTCCGATGGTTATACGGGTACCCAAAATACAAACGAGATGGAAGTTTGTTGTCCCAACCATATATTTGTTATTAGCCGTTAGTAAACGGATAATACATATGAATTATAACGAAGCCTTTGTGTTGTCGATTCCTACACGTAGTGCTTTTCCCCTTACGCGTGTCTATAAACGAATAGACTTTTACTAGAAAAGTTTATTCTTTTTTTTTACAGGTTCAACCTCCCGCTCAATACCATAATTCATGATAAATTAAAGCATCTGAGGTTGCATCAACCGAGGATACACGGCAGAAGGAATTGTTTAATATTCGTGGAAACCACCTTCACCAAGCGTGAGTTTCATGTAATAAAATATTATCATGTTTTGCTTTACAATGAGTATTCATTGGATCAAAATCAAATCGCACCATCTCTGTAATAAGTAAATGCTTTTTTTTCCCCCTGAGTAGTTGGAATTACTTGTAATGAAGTATCTGCTACGAGTGTAAAAGTTTTATCAATAAAATTATCGTTTCTTTGAGATCTAGGCATAATTATTTCTAATTTTTTCGTGAAATTTTTCTCATTATTCTGTTTGGGAATTCATAAAAGAATAAAAAGAATCTTTTGGTATTTTATACCGTGAAATTTATCTATTCTTCCGAATTGGAAGTATGTGAAGACACTCGTATCCGATCCTTTTATGACAAATTGTTCATTCTCGTTTTTACTCCTCCGATTACCCCACTTATTATAATTATTTAATAATGAACAATTATTTAATAAGTATAAGATTGATTAAACAGTCGAGAAAAACATTGATAAATTCTGTATATACATATATATAATAAATAAATGAATTATTAGTTTTTCCAATTTAATCTTGTTTTTCAATCCTACCCTCAGCTTTAGAAGTATTATTTCCAAATAAAGTAAAATCATTAAAAGTTATCAATTCATTATTGGGATTTTTGGGAGTGAATAGGAAAAGTAAAAAAATGTTGAAATTTTTATTCATTATTTTTTATTAATTATCTTAAGTTATTCCCAAAATAATTATTTTTTTACTTCGTTCTGGGGGATCCACAACTAATTCTACTTCGGTATTAATCACTACTATAAATATATTGCTATTCAATAAAAATGTGTAATAGACTGAAGATATGCTGCAGGAAAGATGGCCGAGTGGTTTAAGGCGTAGCATTGGAAATGCTATGTAAGCTCTTGCTTACCGAGGGTTCGAATCCCTCTCTCTCCGCTGTATCTACACTTCGATTCTATCAAGATATACTCGATAACTTTATTTATTACTAATTTTTTCCCCCCCGCTTAATCTGCATAATAATTATTGTTCGTGATAATTCTCACCCAATTTATTGTCTTAAGTATGACAAAAAAATTAATTAATTTTTTCTTTTTTTACTTCTCCATCCGGGACACGGGGGGTAGTGTGGAATACGGGAGAGAAGCATATAATAATACTTTAGTGAATAATAAAATTGTAATGGGATACAGAAGAATATAGAAAAATACTAAATTGAAGTTTTATATAGATTTGAGTTTCATGCAGAAATTCTATTCATATAGGAAATTATTATGAAAAAAAATTAATATATATATATTCTTTTCCTTCTTCTCCTCAAGCTTTACGGGAATAATATTCCACAACTAGCAATTCGTTAATATTCAAATCAATTGATTCACGATCTACCATTTTATTAACCAATCCCACACTCTGTAGTGAATGGAGAGTCAAATGATTTGGTATTTTATATGTCTGAGAAAATTCATAATTTTTCGTGATTCTAGCTCGGGATTCCGGCCGATCCCTTGTAGTAATAATATCTTTGGGTTTGCAACGATAACTCGGTACGTTTATTGCACGATTATTGACCAAAATATGTTTATGGTTAACCAATTGTCTCGCTCCAGGAATGGTGGGGGCCATACCCAATCGGAAAATAATATTATCTAGACGCATTTCGAGTAATTGTAATAATACTTGGCCCGTTGAGCCTTTGGCTCTTCTAGCTATACGAACATATTTAAGTAATTGTTGCTCGGCCAATCCATGATGAAAACGCAATTTTTGTTTTTCCTCCAAACGAATACAATATTGAGAAACTTTTTTATTAGGAGTAGATTTATTAATATAATCAGGTTTTAACTTGGGTGTTTTACGAGTCAGTCCTGGTAATTCCCCTAGACGACGTATTATTTTTAAACGAGGTCCTCGATAACGGGACGTAAAAACTCCTTATTTATTTTGCAAAAAAAATTGGTGAAAGAAGAGGCGGTACGAACTATTACCGATAATAAAAAAAAATATTTGATCTTGGGGGGGGGGAAGAGTAAAAAAAGTCAAAGAAGAATTTCCATTTACAAATCGAATCATTTTATAAAAAATTATTTAATTTTTTTTATTCTTCAATCAATCATTCCCTTATTAAGAATCTATAGTATCTTAACAGAAACTTGGTGAACGAACAAATGTAAGAAAAATAAATAATTATTATTATAATTCTTCAATTTTTGCAAATAATTGGGAGAGCAGGGAGGTAGAAGATGGGGAAGCCGGCTATCGGAATCGAACCGATGACCATCGCATTACAAGTGCGATGCTCTAACCTCTGAGCTAAGCAGGCTTTATTAGTAAGAGCAATCATACCACTCTTTTATTCTTTTCTTCCTCCAAAAAAATTCCCTTTTATAATTATTATATTAGCTGATATTATTGGCTACCCAATCCTGGCAATGCAATAATATGGTGAATCATATCGAAACATAACTAAGTATTATTAATAATCACGATTATATAATTCCAATGGATTATCTCAATTTGATGAAGGAAATAAAATAACCCTTATTTTATTCTTTTCCCATCCGGAGAAAAAACAAAAGCATTGCGCAAAAACTGAAAGAATACTATAATAATATTTGATTATACTAATAAGAATAGCATTAAACAAATATGTTATTTTCTCTTTCATCATCAAGAATAAAATAAAAAAAAAAGGGGGGGGGGGGGGGTATGGCGAAATCGGTAGACGCTGCGGACTTGATTTAATTGAGCCTTAGTTTAGGAACTTACTAAATGATAGCTTTCAGATTCGGGGAAACCTTAGTAGAAGGGGTAGGCGATCCTGAGCCAAATCCTGTTTAGCAAATGGCGGGGGATAGGTGCAGAGACTCGATGGGGGCCATCCTAATGACTGATTGTCTTCCGACTAATACTGTGTTGTATCATATTCATGTAATAAATCCTTGGAGTTCAAAATACTATTGGGCGTGAATCATATTGAAAAACTTGAATTATGTTGTGGGTCCAACCAATGAGTAGACACTTGATTAAGCCCATTCAAAATGCAAAATTATTTATTATTTTTCTGTCACTAAGTAATTATTATCTCAATATTTTTTTTATTCTTCAGTAGTTACTGCAATACAACGGATAAGTTTTTAGTAGATGATCAGACGAGGATAAAGGTAGAGTCCGGTTTTTAGTGCTGATCCCAGCAACGATGCGAATCGTAGTAAAAAGAAAATTCGTTGGCTTTACAGACCGTGAGGGTTCGAGTCCCTCTACCCCCATAATAAAATTTATGATTTATCTTGACATATAACTATGTATCTATTATATTAAATATAATAATATGATGTTCCTAGATTTGATGAGGACCTTGAACCCTCCATTAATACTCATGAAGTGGTGGTATTATGTTATTAGGCTAAATGAGGACTTTGAATCCTCCATTGATATTCACGAAGTAGTGATATTACTTTGTTTTTATTAGGTTAAATGAGGACTTTAAACCCTCCATTGATCTTGGTAATAAAAAGTAATATTGATATTATGTTATTAAGCTCTTCATGGCTCTACTAACTATTAGTTGAGCTTATTTTTTTTCTTGGATCCACACGAGTACTTCAAATATTTTAATAATGTTTTTAATATGTGAGGATTGGTAAAAATTATGATCTATTACTGATTGTTCACCCCCTTCAATAAAAGTAAGACCATATTTAATCTCTTCATTAGCACCACATTCCTTAGCGGTGCCTTAGGCTGTAGATAGGTACTGGATAGACGACGGAAATGCCGCCTCTGTTGACACAATTATTTCAAAGTAGTGTTTGCAACTATGAATGAGATAATTCTCATCATAAATTGAAAAGTAGGTAATAGAGTTTCTTCCACAAGGGAAGATCCCAAATTTGATTGGCACGATTACTTTGAAGTAATCGTGTTGTTGGGTACTGGTATAAACTGTAAATTATCCGTTTGGCACCACTAAAAAGTAGTAGCCATGTTTTCAAGTTCGTATGAAGATCATAAATATTTTATGGATCTTCCCCGGGTACTCCGTTTCATCTCGTCATACTGTTCCTCCGGGACCAAAAATTTTCTTCAATTTGTACTTCAATACTCGGCATTAAATTTAATAAAGTGTAAAGGGATCTTCTTAACTAAAAATGAAGTGGCTACGTAAAAAGTGGACTCAATCTTTTATTTATTATCCTAACTTATAAATTTTGGAGAATATAATCATAATTTTCTTTCCCTAGACAGGAGGGAATAATAGAAAAACTACTTAAATTTTATTAGCTTTTTATATATATAAGGATAAGTTAGTTACGAGAGGGATTCGATTTTATTCTTGTAGTACATAGGATTAGCCCCTTCCAGTATGGGAGTAAAATCCATAATGAAAGACAATAATTTTTTTGTGGATAGAAACCAAAATTTAAATAGTTTTTTTTATTTATGGGATAATCCTATTCTTTTTTATTCGCCAAACTATCCTCGAATTAGAAAATTTATCCCAATATAATATTTATTTTATTCGTTTGTGTTCGCCCCGATCTTTTCAAAGGAGTATAACGTCTTGTATTATTAAGATTAATATTTAGTTACTCAGAACTTTAATAAATAGATAGATAAAAAATTTTCTTCCTACTCTAAAGTTTTACCTTCCCCACATCCAAAGCAAATTCATTTTTAGCTCTTACTAGTAAGTAGGGAGTTCAATCTCTAGTTTTGTTAGTAGAGCAAAAGATTCTCGATCCTTTGCTCCACCAGCCGGGATAGCTCAGTCGGTAGAGCAGAGGATTGAAAATCCTTGTGTCACCAGTTCAAATCTGGTTCTTGGCAAACTACCAATAGTTACATCACTTGAAGACAGATTTTCTGAGTATAATTATAAATTAAATTTCTCCAATTCAATTTATGATTATCCAAGAAAAATTCATCATATTTTTTCCACTTTTTACCCAGTTACAATTTTTCCATCTTTATTCTACTCCGAGGAGGCTCTGAGTTCCAACGCTGGCGGCTTGAGAATTCAAAGTAATAAAGCTATCAAAATGAGAGAAATAAATGTAATTTTTTATTAACAAAATTAATATCATAAGTTAAATATTACTCTTTTTTTATGTATAGTGCTTAACCTTAGGTGAATAAACAAATCAATTTTGTTAGATAAAAAAGGAGGAAGGAGGTTCTCCTTCTTGTAAATGGATAGAACTACGCTGTGCCATTGACAAAGGAAAAGCCCCTCCTTCCAATAGTATTTTGTTACGAAAATAATAAAAAATTATTGGTGCAATATTAGGAAATAGTTGCTGCAATAATTTTTTACTATTGTTCCTACTTGAAGAGAATCTTGCAGCTCGTGAGAATTAGGCACAATATAATCTTTGCGTAAAGGCCAACCAATCCAAGTATCGGGCATTAATATACGTTTAAGATGTGGATGATTTTCATAAGTGATTCCCGACATATCATATGATTCCCGTTCCTGAAAATCAGCGCTTTTCCAGATCCAGAAAACAGATGGTATTTTAGGATCTTCTCTTGGAACAAAAACTTTTATACGTAATTCTTCAGGTTGATCCAAATCATCTTGTATTCTTGTGAGATGATATACACTAACCAATGCACCACCAGGGGCTACATCATAGGCGCACTGGGAACGAGGATAATTAGAACCATAAGCGTATGGAGCGACAGCTACAGAAGGCCAATCTCTAGATTTGATTTGTAGAGTTTCCACGCCTTGATAATCAAAACCCAAAGGTCTATGAGCTAACTTATGCTTGGCTAGCCAAGTGGATAATCGACCCCGCATTTTCTTATTATTCGTAGAAATACTTGCAGAAATGTTTAACATATTAATAATTAGAGTTTTCAAATTTTGCTCTATGGCTTGTCTATCGCTACTGGATCCCCTTCATCCATTGATTCTTGAAAAGATACCGCCGAGCCTTTGTATTCATCAGTTGTTTCATCAAAAGGTACTTCCAAAGTAGAGTACAATTCAGTTTTAGTAAACTGACGAAGTGATTGTTTACTATATTCCCCAGTAAGATTATTAGATACAAATCTAAACTGATGAATTGAAGTGAAAAATCTATTCCCTGGCTTAAGTCTAATTTTAGATTCATATGTTTCTTGGGCCACCCTTTTACGAAGTTTCACTATAGCATCTATAATAGCCTCGGGTTTTGGTGGACAACCTGGTAAATAAACATCTACAGGAATTGGTTTATCTACTCCACGAACAGTACTATAAGAATCTGTACTAAACATACCTCCTGTAATGGTACAGGCTCCCATAGCAATTACATATTTGGGCTCAGGCATCTGTTCGTACAATCTCACCAGAGAGGGGGCCATTTTCATGGTCACAGTGCCAGCTGTTATTACAAGGTCAGCTTGTCTGGGACTAGATCTCGGTACCAAACCGTAACGATCAGAATCGGATCGTGAACCAATTAACGAAGCGGATTCGATGAAACAACAACTAGTACCATAGAGGAGTGGCCATAAACTGGAAAGCCTGGCCCAATTTGAAAAATCATTGAAAGTAGTTAAAACAATTGAATTTGAAGTTGTCTTATCAAGTAAAGATGACTCCATTAAATTTATCACAGGCTTTATAGAATTTTCTATTTCATTTTCACAACTAAAATATTTGTAAACTAAGACCATTCTGATGCTCCTCTTCGCCATGCATAAACTGAACCAACGATTGGAATCGTAACAGAAATTGAAGCTTCGGCAGAGGCGGGTACACCCAATTCATTGAAACACATAGCCCATGGATAAAGAGAAACTGTTTCGGCATCAGAAATAACAAAAACTGAGGCAAACATATAATAACGAATCTGGAATTGGATCCAAGCGTCTCCAATGGGTTCTATACCTGATTCATAGCTTGTAAACTTTTCTGGTCCTTTACCAACGGGCGCTGAATAGCTGGAAATTGAAGAAGCTACCGGGGGAATAAGACTAGCTAATAACAGGAAAAGCCAGAAATAATTGTATTTGGAAATCAAGAACATGAGTATACTCCTGTGGGATAGAAATGGATAAGATTATCCCATTCTCTTTATCAAATCATTTCCTATTTAAGGAATTAGTAGAGTATCTAATATAAATATAAATATAAATATCGCTTGTTAAAATTTTCTTAATTACTTGTTAAGGATTGACTACCAAACTGAGTAGCAAAATATTAGGGCTATACGGATTCGAACCGTAGACATTCTCGGTTAAACGGTTCAATTATTTTGAGATATGATTCGAACCGCTTTGAGAACCCAACATGCATTTTTTTTTGCATTGGGCTCCTTTCGTACAACTAGTAATAAAAAAATTAGTTAGTCTGTCATCCTTTTCTCTTTGAAGAAATAATAAGATGGCTCCGCGTGCTTAAATAATTTTATCGAAGCAATCCCAAAGTCTTTCAAAAAAATTTATCATGTTGACGTAGGTTCGCTTAAAGTTTTAGCATGGATTCACTCAAAAAGAGTTTCTATTGTTCAAAAAGAAAGATATGATACTTCATACACCTTAAAGTTCATGGAACGAAATAAAATAGAATATCTCGAGGTCCTCGTATTGTCCCCATCATGCTTTTTAGCGTTGAATACACCCAGATTTTACCATATCAACTAAATTGTAAATCTAAGTGATTAACTTAAAATTTTGTTCATTGTCATGCTACCGTTCCCCCGGATCAATAGAGAGGGTAAGACAAAAATATTTACATAAGATCTTTTTTCTTTAATCGGACGAACCGATAATTTTTTTTGATAAGCATTGGCGCACGTGTAAACGAGGCGCTCTACCGCTGAGCTATAGCCCTTTCTACCTATAAAATAACTTTATTTGCATAGTTTTGTCAAGACGAATACCACATAATACAAAGTAATTAAATGAGTTTTATTTTAATATTGCCACGACTTTGTTGCTTATGGGTGCACAAATAGTTACAATTAGAATAACCTACTTAACTCAGTGGTTAGAGTATCGCTTTCATACGGCGAGAGTCATTGGTTCAAATCCAATAGTAGGTAAAACTTATTAGATTCCGTTGAAAAATAAATAGTATCTAATAAGTTTTAATAACCTCTTGATGAGGGGGTAGGCATAATGGAAATAAAAAAAAAGGTTCAGGAAATTATTTGTTATTTACCACTAAAGGATGGTCTAATTAGAAGCGGAGGATAGCGTAGCATCGATAGCTTCTAACCGTGCTTTAGCTCTTTTGAACGCTAGATTAGCCTCAATAACTTGTTTCTTACCTTCGGCCCGAGCGAGGTTAGTTTGAGCTATTCGAAAAGTTTCTTTAGCTTCTTGAGGATCGATCCCTGCAGCTTCTTCTGCCTCATTCACCAGTATAGTTACCTGATTATTATCCACCATAGCAAAACCGCCCATTAATGCCATGGTAGACCATTGTCCATTGAGACGTATTTTTGTAATTCCTATATCCAACGCTGTAAGAAGTGGGGCGTGATTTGGTAATACGCCAATCTGACCACTATTGGTAGATAGAATCATCTCTTGAACTTCCGAATTCCAAACAGTTCGATTAGGAGTCATTACACGAAGATTCAAGGTCATTTTTGTTAATTCTCCACTTGTGAGGTTGCAGCCTTTGCGGTAGCTTCATTAATATCACCTACCAAATAAAAAGCTTGTTCGGGAAGATTATCCAATTCTCCAGAAAGGATCATTTGAAAACCTTTGATTGTTTCTACGAGAGTAACATATTTACCTGGAGAACCGGTAAACACCTCTGCTACAAAAAAAGGTTGTGATAAGAAACGTTCAATTTTTCGTGCTCTTGCTACGGTTAAACGATCCTCTTCTGATGATTCATCAAGTCCAAGAATAGCTATAATGTCTTGAAGTTCTTTATAACGCTGTAAAGTTTGCTTAACTTCCTGTGCGGTTTCATAGTGTTGTTCGCCCACAATCCAAGGTTGAAGCATAGTAGGAGTTGAATCTGAGGGATCTACAGCTGGATAAATACCTTTGGCAGCTAAACCTCTTGATAGCACAGTAGTAGCATCTAGGTGCGCAAATGTTGTAGCAGGAGCAGGGTCAGTCAAATCGTCTGCAGGTACATAAACTGCCTGAATGGAGGTTATAGATCCTTCTTTTGTAGAAGTGATTCTTTCCTGCAGGGAACCCATTTCTGTGCCAAGAGTTGGCTGATAACCCACAGCGGAGGGCATTCTACCTGATAAAGCAGAAACTTCTGATCCTGCTTGGACGAAACGAAGAATATTGTCAATAAATAGAAGTACGTCTTGCTTATTAACATCTCGAAAATATTCAGCCATGGTTAGAGCGGTTAAACCAACTCTCATACGAGCTCCTGGTGGTTCATTCATCTGACCATAGACTAAAGCTACTTTCGATTCTGAAATGTTTTGCTCATTAATCACCTTTGATTCTTTCATTTCCATGTAAAGGTCATTACCCTCGCGAGTACGTTCTCCTACTCCACCGAATACAGATACACCTCCATGAGCCTTAGCAATGTTGTTAATTAATTCCATGATTAGTACTGTTTTTCCCGCCCCGGCTCCTCCAAATAATCCGATCTTTCCTCCGCGACGGTAAGGAGCTAAAAGATCTACTACTTTTATTCCCGTTTCGAAAATGGATAATTTGGTATCTGACTGTGCAAAGGCTGGAGCTGATCTATGAATAGGGGATGTTGTGCCAGCATCTACAGAACCCAGATTATCCACAGGTTCTCCGAGAACATTAAAAATTCGTCCAAGAGTAGCTTCACCAACTGGAACACTCAGAGGAGCTCCTGTGTCAACAACTTTCATTTCGCGCGTTAGCCCATCCGTAGCACTCATAGCTACAGCTCTAACTTTATTATTTCCTAATAATTGTTGTACCTCACAAGTCACATTCATTTCTTGTCCAGCCGGATTTTTACCTTTGATTATCGAAGAGTTATAAATATTGGGCATCTTACCCGGAGGAAAAGCTACATCTAAGACTGGGCCAATAATCTGAGTGATATATCCTACATTTTTTTCGACAAGTGTAGAAACCCCAAGAGCAAAAGGATTTATTTCCATAAAATTCTAATAGTATAAGAATTGTTTGATTGTACCGATAACAATCTTTCCAAGTTGATCGGTTAATTATAAATAAAAGTTACCATCTTAATTTACTTATTCATATTAAGTTTATCCATATTTTAGCTCATACTCCTCTTATTTGGCTCATACTCTAAATATAGGGTTGTGGGAATACTTATTTCTACTGTAAGATTAAAAAAAAGATTAAAAAAAGGTTTTTTTATAATTTTATGAATTATATATAATATGATTAATTTTTAAACCATACTGATCAGGCTAATTAGGGTTTTACCCCTCTTCTCCTCCGTCCCTCCATCAGAATATGTAATACCAGTTTAGTAAAAATCATTTCTTACTCTTATTAACCAATTAGTTTGAAACTCAAAAGTTTTGGATCAATATAGAAAGCTTGAGGGGAACGTGGATAAAAATTTTACTAATATTAGAGCAACTGGGTTGCATCACGTATCAAAAGCAATATACAATGATAATGTTTTACTATGAAGAGATACCTATTCCTAAGAATAGTCGAGTCTACTAAGACAGATTCTCTATTTTGTAATAAATCTATATAAAACATCTCATTTGTCGAGCAGACTTCATCCTTGCAAGAGTTATTAATTGAATTGTAGGGAGGGACCTATGTCACCACAAACGGAGACTAAAACAAGTGTTGGATTCAAAGCTGGCGTTAGGGATTACAGATTAACTTATTACACTCCTAATTATAAGACCAAAGACACCGATATTTTGGCAGCATTTCGGATGACCCCCCAACCTGGAGTACCACCCGAGGAGGCGGGAGCCGCAGTAGCTGCTGAATCTTCCACTGGTACATGGACTACCGTTTGGACCGATGGACTTACCAGCCTTGATCGTTATAAGGGTCGATGCTATGAAATTGAAGCTGTGACCGGGGAGAAAAATCAATTTATTGCTTATGTAGCTTATCCTTTGGATCTCTTTGAGGAAGGTTCTGTCACTAACTTATTCACCTCCATCGTGGGTAACGTATTCGGATTCAAAGCTTTACGAGCTTTACGTTTAGAAGATTCGCGAATTCCCCCCGCTTATTCCAAAACTTTCATAGGTCCACCCCATGGTATCCAAGTTGAAAGAGACAAATCAAACAAATATGGCCGTCCTTTATTAGGATGTACTATTAAACCAAAATTAGGTTTATCTGCTAAAAACTATGGTAGAGCTGTTTATGAATGTCTCCGTGGTGGACTTGATTTTACTAAGGATGATGAAAACGTGAATTCTCAACCGTTTATGCGTTGGAGAGACCGTTTCTTATTCGTAGCAGAAGCTCTTTTTAAAGCCCAAGCCGAAACAGGTGAAATTAAGGGTCATTATTTGAATGTTACCGCAGGTACATATGAAGAACTTCTTAAAAGGGCACACTGTGCTAGAGAATTGGGAGTGCCTATTGTTATGCATGACTATTTGACGGGAGGTTTTACCGCAAATACTAGTTTAGCTCATTATTGTCGAGACAATGGTCTACTTCTTCACATTCACCGCGCGATGCATGCAGTTATTGACAGACAAAAAAATCATGGTATTCACTTCCGTGTATTAGCCAAAGCATTACGTATGTCTGGTGGAGATCACATACACGCTGGTACTGTAGTAGGTAAACTCGAAGGAGAACGCGATGTAACTTTAGGTTTTGTTGATCCACTTCGCGATGACTATATCGAGAAAGACCGAAGCCGTGGTATTTATTTCACTCAAGATTGGGTGTCTATGCCCGGTGTTCTGCCCGTCGCTTCGGGAGGTATTCACGTTTGGCATATGCCCGCTCTGACTGAAATCTTTGGAGATGATTCTGTATTACAATTTGGTGGGGGAACCCTGGGACATCCTTGGGGGAATGCACCTGGTGCAGTAGCAAACCGAGTTGCTTTAGAAGCTTGTGTAAAAGCTCGTAATGAAGGACGTGATCTTGCTCGTGAAGGTAATGAAATTATTCGTGAAGCTAGTCAGTGGAGTCCTGAATCAGCTGCCGCTTGTGAAGTATGGAAAGAAATCAAGTTTGAATTCGAGGCAATGGATACTTTGTAATTCAGTTAGTTTCACCAGTTTATTCCTCTATTTATGTTTTGCCTCAATTTCTCATTTGGGGGAGTCGAGGTGAAACAAAAGTAGAGGAATATTTTTGTTTTCGAAGAAATCAAGAAATCCAGCGGTTTGGGGTTAAGATTTTACTCTGTATCAGTAGGGTCTGTAGCTCAGCGGATTAGAGCGCGTGGTTCCGAATCATGAAGTCAAAGGTTCGAATCCCTTCTGACCCATCAAATAGGAATATTATATATTTTCCTAATAATTTTATGATTGGAGCATTAAATTTTTTGAGAAGGATTGTATAAATAAATTGTTTATTAGTGTTTTTCCATAATCTTACTTTACTTGTTTTGCTAAAAACAAATATACAGAAAATTTATTGAATAACTGAAATAAAGTTCTATCATACTATCAATTATGTAAGGAAGGATCGGTGGGTAATCGCTATTCAAGCTTTTGATCCGATAACCATGTCTACGTATCGAATTATTCCATCTTGTATTTATTGTGCGAATTAATAATACGTATAAATTGCAATCGTATCATCTTCATTATAAATAATAAATTCAACCATCGAATTTGTATAGTCAATCTTTCCAGTTGAGGAGATGATATGAAAACTTTCTTCAAAAGTATGAATAAAAATATATGTTTCTTTTTCAAAAGGATAAGGAGAATTCATGTCTTTAAGAGATTGGTTTGAAGATAAACGTAAATTTGGTGGATTAGCTGGTGCTCTTACTGAAAAGGCCACTAAAGGATATGTTTTCGGTGAAAGAGAAAAAAACAGATATTTAAAACTTGATACTACTAAAGGATTATGGATTCGATGTGACAATTGTGAGAACATGCTCTACGTTAGATTTTTGAGGCAAAACAAACGTATTTGTGAAGAATGTGGGTATCATCTGCAAATGAGTAGTACGGAAAGAATCGAACTTTTAATTGATCGCGGCACTTGGCATCCCATGGATGAAGACATGATTGCTCGAGATGTTCTTAAATTTTATGATGAGGATTCTTACAAAAATCGTATTATTTTTTACCAAAAACGAACAGGTTTAACTGATGCTATTCAAACGGGTATAGGTAAACCAAATGGAACTCCTGTTGCACTTGGAGCTATGGACTTTCAGTTTATGGGAGGTAGTATGGGCTCTGTAGTAGGTGAAAAGATTACTCGTCCTATTGAATATGCTATCAGAAAATCAATGCCTTTAATTATTGTGTGTTCCTCCGGAGGAGCACGTATGCAAGAGGGAACTCTGAGTTTGATGCAAATGGCTAAGATTTCTTCTGTTTTACAAATCTATCAAGCGCGGAAAAGGTTACTATATGTAGCAATTCTAACATATCCTACAACTGGTGGAGTTACTGCGAGTTTTGGTACGTTAGGGGATATTACCATTGCTGAACCCAAAGCATACATTGCATTTGCAGGGAAAAGAGTAATCGAACAAGCATTACGTCAGAAAATACCTGATGGTTTTCAAGTAGCTGAGTCTCTATTTGATCATGGCTTACTCGATTCAATTGTACCACGTAACCCTTTAAAAGGTGTCTTAAGTGAAATATTGGAACTCTACGGGTCAGCTCCTTGTAAGGAACGTAACAATTATTATTTTAGATAATTCTAATGTTCCGTCATTTACTTTACTTTATTCAGATCCTACTCCCACAACTACTCAAGTGTTACAATCTCTTCGTATACAATGAAATTATTATACTAATATAATCTTATTTGAGTGTTAATACTCCAACAAAAATATATTTGACTTGGTTTGCATTCGGTAATAGAAGGAAATTAAAAAAAAAAGTATATTTAAAATGACTCTTTGAAGACTTTTCTAATTATTTGATTAAAAATAAACAAAGTTGTAATACATTCATTTCATGTAAAAGATATAATCAATTTCCTCATCTTTTTCTTTTTTCTGAAATTACCAAGAAAGAACTATATTATTTAAGGTGACTTTTTATGACAGCTTCTTATTCACCTTCTATTTCCGTGCCTCTAGTAGGTTTAGTTTTTCCAGCAATTACAATGGTTCTCTCGTTCATATACATTGAGAGGGACGAAATTGTATAGAATTTGAAGGAACACAATCTTATCAATACATTCTCATTATATATTTTAGAATAGAGAAACAAACGTATTTTTCTACTCGATAAAGCTTAAGGTTTTAATTCTTACCATTTAGCGGTATAAGAAGAATCCAATTCAGTCTTTACTTATTGTCGAAAATTACTAATATCTATTGAAGAATAAGGATTAAAAATATAATAATTTTTTTTATTATTTTTAACACAAAAGAAAAAAAGATTTAATTTTGGACTATCCTCCGAGAAACAAGAACATATATCAAATATTGGTTTTTACACAAAAGATTAAAAAACTTTTCTTACTATTTCTTACTATGAAGAAGGAAATATCTTTATAGTAAGAAAAGTTTTTTCGTATAGATTTATATACAGTTAGAAAAGAGTGACTCTTTAAGTAAGTAATAAAATATTTTTTTACTGCGTACTATAAAATTTAACAAGATTTAGGAAACTTTGTTATGAATTGGCAATCCGAGTGGCTTCGGGTAGAACCCATAATGGGGTCTCGAAGAATTAGTAATTTTTGTTGGGCTTGCATCACCTCGTTGGGTGCACTAGGATTTTTTTTGGTCGGAATACCCAGTTACCTTGGTAAGGATCTAATACCCGTCCTGCCATCCCAACAAATTGTTTTTGTCCCACAAGGGATTGTAATGTGTTTCTACGGTATTGCAGGTTTGTTCCCCAGCTTTTATTTATGGTGTACCATCTTATGGAACGTAGGTAGTGGCTACAACATATTCGACAAACGAGAAGGAATTATTTGTCTTTTTCGCTGGGGATTTCCGGGGGAAAATCGTCGAATTTGTATTCGATTCTCCATGAAAGACATTCAAGCAATACGTGTAGAAGTTAGAGAAGCTATTTCTCCTCGTCGTGTTCTTCATATGAAAGTCAAGGGTCAACAAGATGTTCCTTTAACTCGTATTAGTGAGAACCTCACCCTAAGGGAAATGGAAGAAAAAGCTGCTGAATTGGCTCGTTTCTTGCATGTATCAATGGAAGGACCTTGAAATAAACTTTACTTTTATATTTATTTGGTTGCTAAGCAACGGATGGACAAGTATGAGAAGAAGAAGGGGAGGTATAAACAGAATTTGAGAATAAATTATTTGGGAATAAATTAAAGAAGTTGCTCCTTATGCAGTTTATCCTTCATCTTCCTAATGCAGTTCTTTATCATCGAGGTATAAATAAGTAGCACTTATAATGAAATTTAAATTATACTGGTGGGAAGTTTTTCGGTGGTTTTCAGACACTCCATCCCGTTCTTCAGAAAGAGCTTGCGAGGCTAGCAGGCAAGTACAACATATAAAAAAAGATTATGTATCTTACAAATGTTTGGTTCCATCACTCCCAAAACACTCTTGGCAAGCCATCATTTTATATATGAATACAAGATTAAATAACTTTGTATTCATAATATACTGGAGTGTTTTAGAATGCAAAACCAGCATTTATTTACTAAATATTTTAAATAAATTGGGACTGATTGTATCAGTACCAGGAAAATCATTTTCTTCTCCAAAGTCGTTGATCAACATCCGTTCATTCTTCAACGGTAATAAGCGACTTCGCATTATGTCACAATCAAATCCTTCTAATATTTGGTCATATCCCTTAAATATTTTACTTTCTTTTCCTGTTCATCGAAAACCAAAAAAATTGAGAAGTACTGAGAAAATATTTGAAAAAAATGGATTTAATTGTGAGAATAGGGAGTACCCTCATGACAAAAATGACAAAACTTATTTTGTTTCAGGTAAATCATCTGAGGAAGAATTGGTTAGAATCGAACGAATGAATCAAAAATTAGCTTGGATTGAAGCAACTTTGAATGATTTAGATAATTGGAAACGTTACTATTCCCTCTCTTCCTTTTCTTTTGAGATGGGGGATATTCCAGAAGAAGGACAATCATCCCTTTCAGTGGAGGGGGAGTCGGATTCCATAGTTACCACAATAGCCTACGAGTCTATAGGTCTTGTACCTCGTTCCATAACCCGTACTTTATCCAGATTTAAAACAGAGTTGACAGGCCAGTCAAGTTCATTAGTACTTTACGAGTTTCGATTGGCTAAATATCAAGCACTAGCTTCTTTACAATATCTTGGATGCTTAATACTTATCCCTTGGGGAATTTCCTTCCCCTCGGAAAGATGGTTATTGAAACCTTGGATCAAGAATTGGTGGAATATCAACCAATTCCAAATTTTTCTTAATTATTTTCAAGAGGAAAGAGCTTCGAAGAGACTTCAGGAGGTGGAGGAACTACTATGGTTGGATGAAGTAATGCTAGCAGATTCTCCATCTTCAGAAGTTCAGTCGCAGGATCTTAATAGACAGATCCATGATAAAACGATTCAATTAGTAGCGATGTACAATGAAGATAGTATTCAAACCATTCTACATTTATTAACAGATATAATATATTTTGCTATTCCAAGTGCTTCGTTCATTTCAGGTAAAAAAAGACTTGCTGTTATGAATTCTTGGATTCAAGAATCATTTCATAGCTTGAGTGATACAATGAAAGCTTTTTTCATTCTTTTATTAACCGATTCATGTATTGGGTTCCACTCGCCCCATGGTTGGGAAATTCTAATAAGTTCTCTTTCTAAACATTTAGGATTTGCTCATAACAAACATATAATATCTTGTTTTGTTTCAACTTTTCCAGTCATTCCAGATACAGTTTTTAAATATTGGATTTTTCGCCATTTAAATCGTATATCCCCTTCAATTGTAGCCACTTATCATGCAATGAATGAATAAACAATAGGTTGTTTATACTTATTATCTTATTCCGAAGTAATGTGTTTTTATAAAGTAAAGACTTTCTTTTTTTCGCTATTCTTCAAATTAGGATTAATCAGAAATAAAAGTAACATACTTTTGATTCTTTGCCTTCATTGTTATTGTTACCGTAATGACAAAGTTGTGGACATGGGTGGCTGTAACAACTGGGACGCCAGGGGCACCCGACTCATGAAAATATTTGAAACAAGTAGTAAAACCATGCAAAACGTAAATACTTATGACTGTATAAAAAAGTTGGTGACCCAATTGATTTCGGTTCTAATCGTAATAAATACAATAGCTTGGCCCTCCATTCCGAAAGCATATCCAATTTTTGCGCAGCAGAGTTATGAAAACCCTCGAGAGGCTACTGGACGTATTGTATGTTCCAATTGTCATTTAGCTAAAAAACTCGTGGATATTGAAGTTCCACAATCTGTGCTTCCGAATACTGTATTTGAGGCAGTTGTTAAAATTCCTTATGACATGCAAATTAAACAAGTACTTGCTAATGGTAAGAAAGGAGCTTTGAACGTAGGAGCTGTTCTTATTTTACCCGAAGGATTTGAATTAGCTCCTCCTGATCGTATTCCTCCTGATACTAAAGAAAAAATAGGTAATCTTTATTTTCAAGCTTATCGTCCCAATAAAAATAATATTTTGGTAATAGGTCCTGTTCCTGGTAAGAAATATAGTGAGATCGTCTTTCCTATTCTTTCGCCGGATCCCGCTCTTAATAAAGAAACTCACTTTTTGAAATATCCTATATATGTGGGTGGTAATAGGGGAAGAGGACAAATTTATCCCGATGGGAGTAAAAGCAACAATACGGTTTACAATGCTTCAGCTACAGGTAGAGTAAGCAAAATCTCACGTAAAGAAAAGGGTGGATATGAAATAACGGTTGAGAATACATTGGATGGTCGTTCAGTGGTTGACACTGTACCCCCGGGACCAGAACTAATTATTTCGGAAGGTGAATCGATTAAGGTTGATCAACCATTAACCAATAATCCTAATGTAGGCGGATTTGGTCAGGGAGATGCGGAAGTAGTACCTCAAGATCCATTACGTGTTCAAGGTCTTTTGTTATTCCTTGCATCAGTTACTATAGCACAAATATTTTTGGTACTCAAGAAAAAACAGTTTGAAAAAGTTCAATTAGCCGAGATGAATTTTTAAGTTCAAACATTGAAAGTTTGCTAATGTGCTTGATTAATAGAATCCTCAACCTCTACCGATTGCTAATGCGTATAACGAGATCATATTTAGGTTCGTATAATACGATAATGGTTCCTTCGGATATTGAGAACCTTGAATATTATCATCTCTTCCCTTCGCTAAAAGAGACTATTAATTACTGGGGATATACATCAAAAGTATGTGTTTCGGAGAAGATGGCTCAGCAAGCATTGAAGCATGTGGATCAACTTACTGAATGGTCTTGCACTTCTAGTATATACTACAAAAAATCTTCTTTATATATTTATAGTCTTTCTCAGGGAAGAATTAACCTAGGATTGGATTTATATTATGAATCAAAAAATTGTGCAAAACGTATCATAAATATTTTATCTTCACTTGGAGGAAATAAACCTTGTCTTTATGGGGAAGAATATTCTGAAGCAGTTCCACAAACTTATGGAAAAGAAACTGGAAAATTATCAAGATTATCAAAAATTTCTTCCACTTGTTTTACCAAAAAGATTGAAGTCAATTCTCGTATCGAGGTACCAGAAACCAGTGATTCTTTTGATCTTACTCATGAGTTACCAAGAGAATATGTTCTGCATATTATTCTGAATATTATTCTAGCCCATAAAGAGTGGGAAGCGGATAAATGGTACATAAACATGGCTTATATTGCTTATTGCGAAAACGTCTGGGATCTTTCCGGTAAACTTCTTGAAATGGCTTGTCTTGAAAAACAGATGTTTTTACTTTTGACTCGAATTGCAAAAGCTAAAAATCCCATATTAAAAATATGGGATTTTTATTGCTCCAACCCCAACAAAAATAAATTATTCAGTAATTTTGTTTGTAGAAAGAGCATTATCTAATTATTGAGTAAGATCATCATCTTATAAATCATCCTTTACTTTCACAAAGGAAGAGATTTATGATAAACCAATTAATTCCTTTATGGAGTATGCTAAATAATTTATATTCTATAGACATGATATTCTATGGAATATCGTGTCAATAAATAATAAAATAATAAAATATTCTTTATTGATTTCTCATTTTCATCCCAAATGATTAGATAAGATTGATGAAATAGTATATCATCAATCTTATAATTTTTTTTTCTAAATTATTCCAATTTTTCATCGGAACTAGTGAAAGACTCTACTGTTATAAAACCTTACTCTTTTGAGTAGATATACTCACCACCCCTACGTGTATACTATTTATCGGGCAGAGAGGTGTTTTAGTTAAAGAGGTTAAGCATATACATTCAATTTTTTCTACTTTTTCTTCTTAATCTTCCCATTTATCAATTCTACCATTCCTTAATTCTCCTATTTATTATAGGGATGAACCCAATCCGGAGTATGAACCATAAGAAAGGATACCTACTAAACTGATCACGGGTGTACCAACTACAGTACCTATTAGCCACAGGGGAATTCTTCCAGTGGTATTGGCCATTCATTCTACTCCCTTTTACACTTATTGGGTGGTTACGACTCTGAGGCATAAACAGTCACATACAATTACAATCTTAGATCTTTATGGATGGGGGGGGGCAAAGAAGCTTTTGCTGCTATTAGTTGAAAAAGTAATTAGAAAATAGAACAGCAAGTACAAAGATTAGTAACAACCCCCAGTAGAGGCTGGTACGATTTAATTCCACACTCTGTTTGTTCGGATTTGGTTTCGTCATAGCTTTATTATGCCCTAGATAGAATTTATCGTTGAATGAATTGCATTGCTGATATTGATCCTGAGGAGAAAACCGTAGGTACAGCTAGTCCATGAATAGCCAGCCATCTAACTGTGAAAATTGGATAAGTTCTATCTATAGTCATTGGTACCTCCTACAAAGATCTAGTGAATTCATCGACTTGTTCCAACGAATTAAAACGGCCAGTAATTAATGGAATTTCTTGCCGGCTTTCCGTGAAATACTCATTTGGCCGAGGGCTTCCGAACACATCGTAAGCCAAACCTGTGCTGACGAATAACCAACCTGCGATGAACAAGGAAGGTATAGTAATACTGTGGATTACCCAGTATCGAATACTGGTAATAATGTCAGCAAAAGGGCGCTCTCCTGTATTCCCAGACATGGTTAGCTCCGTATTATACATTTGTAGACGCAAGGGGGGATTAATCCCTTGAAGGATTGGGTGAAACCAGAGAATATACTGATCCAACCCCGTTAGGTTGTCAATGCAATACCAAAGGTATCTATGTAGTATACTAGACTAGTATAGCTAGTGTTCCTCTGACGCAGCAAGACAACTTTCATTCAATGGATGTATGAAAAATGAAGAATAGAACGAAATCTGTGGAGTTGAAAGAATAAAAGAAAAAAGTATTTGTTACAGTTAATACAGAATAGGAAAGTTCTACGTAATTTTACGCTTGCGCAGATTGTTCCGGTTATACAAATTATTGATTAATAATTTTGTGCAGTGCTCTAATAGTATTTACATAAAATTATTTTATTTTGGAAACCAATAAATATTTTGTTTGGATATAACAAATAGGTGTTCCTCTCTAGTTCCTAGGAGTGGGGGAAGACTAAGTAGATGATGATGGGGATTACCACCATTAGTGATGAGATGTGAAAATCATAAAACTATAGATCTTTTATATAAGATGGGTTTGCGGGATATAAATAATGTATCCCTCTACAATTTAAGCAGGCTCTGCTTCGTCGGCTCTACCAGACTAATAAACTTAAAATTATGCATCAGTATAGATGAAAATATTTATGATTTAGTAGATGAAGTGAATACTTCATTTCTACGTAAAACTAATAAACTTTTATCATGACCTGCAGAAAATTTTTATATATTATATTACAGGTCGTGGATCATACTAATTATGGGTTATGCTGCAGGAAGGGATTACCGAAACTGAAGGGAGAAAAAACAGTGAAATAGTTGAATCCAGACAATTGCATAGTACCACTATAGGTTCATTAATTTGTAATAAAAAAAACTTATGGCGCAATTATTGCATCGCTTGATACAGTGTAGGAACGTGGGGGGGGTTACACGTAATAAATAAACACAACGCGTAATGGTAATTACTCAGCTTTATACTATGAAACTTCATACTTTATTTTTAACACAAGTCTATACTTTTTTTTGAGATAAAAGGAGAAAGAAAGGGGAGCAACATCTTCTTCCTCTTCTCAAGATAGATATTAACCTCAACTGTATAGTGCACCACCAATGCAATTAGTGAGATTGAATCATTTTAATAAAATTATGTTGAGGAAATGCAGAGGGTGATACTAGGTAATTAAGTAAAAATTTGTCTAATTTATTAAACTTGTAGCTATTAAGCAAATTTGGATTGCGTTCCGCTATTCATAGAGGAGGTCGTACATAAAGAACTAGTTTTATTTCTGGGTTGACCCACCAATCGATAGATCGAGAACTGGTATAAAATAGTTATTTTGGATGATTAACAAGTATCCGAATATACTATAGTTTCTTTCTCATAAAAGAACTTTATATTTCATACCTGTCACTCTGTAAAAGCGATTGATAACTAGTATTAAAAATAGTATCAATTATAAATTCTACACTTTGAATTACTTATTCGTTCGGATCACAAAAATTTTGAAGTAATTGCTTCATAAGGGTGTATACTAGATTTGTTACTGTCATTGAGAGTTTTCCCCTATGCCTATCATACTAAGCTACTCTGGATTTTTATTGGCTGCTCCAATCCCAGCCTCAGCTCCATTTACTGGATTGAATAAGATAAGACTCATTTGAAGAATAGAATAATAACGAGGAAAATATTTCAAGGTTTAAAAATTTACATTGTATTTTCCAACGGTTATATAATTAATGGTTATTGAGATTTAGAGCAGATTCGGCTACTATTTAAACTAGATATTGTCCTTGTTAGCTGCTAAGGAAGATGAAATGGTTGAAGCTCTCCTATCCGGAATTGTATTAGGTTCGATTCCAATAACTCTAGCTGGATCATTTGTAACCGCATATCCACAATACCGGCGTGGTGATCAATTAGATCTTCGATAAATTTTAAATTACGCTTATCGTTGCCTCCCTCTTTTTTGAGGGAGGTCTAACAAGTTAATAGATTCAGTTATATTAATAAATTTTATCGAGTTCAAGTTTTTACGATACTGTGGAGAAAAAAAATGAATACTTTGGAATTTCAACAAATTCATTATCATAATCACGCTCTGTAGGATTTGAACCTACGACATCAGGTTTTGGAGACCTACGTTCTACCGAACTGAACTAAGAGCGCTTCTTTCGCGTGGAGAGGGATAAGACACAAAAGACAAACAAATTTTTTTTCCTTATTTAACGTATCTAGCCATACATCGAATAACTATTGCTAGTATTTCATTATTCTCAATTTATATTTCAGATTCAGGGTAGGGATGACAGGATTCGAACCTGCGACATTTTGTACCCAAAACAAACGCGCTACCAAGCTGCGCTACATCCCTCCCAATTGTTTTATCCAATATAATTGTACCCTACTCAAAGTTTCTTGCCCACATTCTTTTTTTTTTCTTACTTTCATGTGTGTTAACAGCTCCTGCTTGCGCTGCAATTTAATACTAAATAATTAAATTTATTTTGTTACCCACGCAAAGTGAAGGGTTTCTGTGAACGACACAACAGATTTATGTACAAAAAAAAATTAATTTTTAAATGGCTCAGTTCTTTATCAAAAAATCCGTGACTACTTATATATATGTACATCCATTATATACATGTACATTTAAATTTTTTTTCGCTACTCAAATTTCGTTACTCTTCGTACGAACCTTGTGGGAAAACAAAAATTTTAAATAGATTCAGAATTCGGTGGAGTTTTATTCAAATTAGTCGGAGTTGGGGAAGGATGAGGAAGAAATAAAGAAAGAATAAAATAATTGAGGGGGAGGAACCCGCAGTGCAAGATGTAGAAACATATCTTTCCACAGCGCCTGTTCTAGCTACGTTGTGGTTCGGATTTTTAGCTGGTTTACTGATAGAAATCAATCGTTTTTTCCCAGATGCTTTGGTTTTTCCTTCTCTTTAGGAACTTGTTCCTATCACTTTAAGTTCAACTACTCTTGGAATCAACTCAATTATTAATTATTAAAATATTTTAATTAATAAATCCTATCCAACAATTTTTCGGGTTCAAATAAGAGAAAGATGATATTGAAATTATAAATAGGGTAGAAATTTACCATAATTATTAATAATTATAAATCTAATAATTATAAATCTAATAATTATAAATCTAATAATTAAAGATTTTTTATCACTATTTAGATTCAGTGGAATAAAATCTTTAATCATTAGATTTATTGCTATAAGATTTTCAATCTATTCATCCTTTTCAATTAGTATTGGAAGAAGTATAACCTATGGCTAAGGCTAAAGATGTAAGAATAACAATTAGTTTAGAATGTACTGGTTGTTCCCAAGGTAATAAAAAATATCCGGGTGTTTTTAGATATACTACTCAAAAGAATCGTCGTAATACGCCTACTCGAATAGAATTAAAAAAATTTTGTCCTTATTGTTATCGACGCACAATTTGCAGGGAAATAAAAAAATGAAAAATAAGCAGTATTCAAAGGGTTTGTGAAACGAGCCATGAACAAATCCAAGCGATCTTTTCGCAGACGTTTACCACCAATTAGATCAGGGGAAACTATTAATTATAGAAATATAAGTTTACTCCGCAGATTTATTAGTGAACAAGGAAAAATACTATCTAGACGAATGAATAGGTTGACCTCAAAACAACAACGTTTAATTACTGTTGCTATTAAACGAGCCCGTATTTCAGCTCCATCACCTTTCCTTAATAATGAGAGTCGGTCTAGCACCAATTACTAGCAATGAATAATTACTAATAGTAAGGTAAGTATATTTCACTGATTAGGATAAAGTTGGGACGAGGAATCAGAAACAAATGTTTATCCCCCCCCCCCCCCCCCATTCGTCGTAAAGATAAAATTTAGAGGGTTCCACCATCGGAACATATCTTTATTTATCTTTTACTATTAAGCAAATCTTATGGTGTTCTTACCTCCCCAGAATAAAATTCCGGGGAGAAGTTTCTATACCTAATACTTTCCCCACTCGATAATTTTTTTAAAATGGTGGAAAAGCTATTAGTATCGAATATAGCTATTTGTGCTAGTACTTTACGATTCGAAGATACTTGATTTTTATATAAGTGTCGAATGAATTTAGTATAAGAAACTCCATTATTTCGGGCTGCTGCGTTGATGCGGGTAATCCACAAACGGCGAAAATCTCTTTTTCGTTTACCTCTATCCCGATAAGAAGAAGCCAAAGCTTTTATTATTTGCTGGTTACCGGTCCGAAAAATTGTTGAATGAGCTCCTTGAAATCCTGATGCAAGTTTTAGTATATTCTTCCTACGTTTACGAGCTACAGAGCCACGTTTAACTCTAGTCATTGGTGCTTACTTTTATTAATCACAAATATTTGGGGTACCACACAAAATTTAAAACATATTATAACGCGTATAATGACTCGGAGGTTGCATGGAGAGGAGGATGATGAGCGGAGGGAATCCTAACCAAAGCGAATGGGAAGACGAGAAACACGGTCATTTTGGTAAAAAAAATTAATACAAGACTACCACACTCTTGACTTTGGGACTTCAATTATGAAGTCCATCGGGATGGATAGGATGACATAGCGGGTGTGGGACAGATCCGTGAGCTCGGTAGTCGTATGTCCGAACCGCCTGCTCAATTGATGGGAACACCGGATCTATAGACTGGGGGGGGGGGGTATCCAAAGACATATACGTAAATAGAATGGACGAGCACTAGCCTTTACATAATTAATATATCCAGTACGCACAATTAATTGCCTCGATTTTCAGCCAGATTTACCTAATAAACATCCATGTACTTACTAGTGATGGGATCTCTCTAGAATTCATTCTTGTCACAAGTTCCAATTCATTCGATGGAAACCCAAGCTTGGAGTGCGTATTCGAATAAGAATACCCGCGTGCAAAGGGAAGAATTAGGGTTTCTATATGGATCTTATACAAACGTAAGGCTATAAACTCTTCGTATTCTTCCACAAGTATTTATGCATGTACTGAGCTTAGAACTGAGTAGGGCTCGTAGGAGGAGGGGTAAGTATACAAGGTGTGTGATGGTTTCTTACTTACTCATACTATATATCATAGAATGAATTATTCAAACCAGAAGAAAGTTTTGCGGACGGTGGAGCCGCGGTATGACTACCCAGACTGGAACAATAAAGATTCACCTTCGACTTGGTTTCTAAGGAATAAAATTAAGTTACCCGTCCAAATAAATCTGAGTGTGAACAAAAAAAAGGATGGCACTTTATGCGAACAAGCTAAAAAATACCATATATTTTACCGAATCATTCCTTATAAAAAGGTGGATGGGTTTGCGTAGGCTAGAGAAAAACCAGCGTGCTAGGAACGGAACCAAGTAGATATTATATTTCCATGTGCGGATCGAGTATTCACCAGAAATGCGAGTACCGAGGGGAGTACCGGGCACAAAGTAGGAAAGAAAGAGGAAGAAGGTAATTGGTGGGGCCGCCGCACATCCACCAGCAGTTTATCTGGTCCGCTAGGAACCAGCAACGACTCTATCAAAAAATTTGAAGAAGCATACCCGGATCGCCTCGCCATACGTAACCCGAGACGTATCTTACGTGCGTGAGTACAAGATCATCAATCTAGAGTAGGCACACGTAGATTATGGATTATCTTAAACCTATCCTGTACATATCATAAGTATATCATAAGTATATCATAAATATATCATAAATATAGTAATAAGGTGCTTTGAAAAAATGAGGATGATACCTAGAGCGGTGGTTATACTCCAAATCTTACAGTTTTCCAGGATTAATAACGAGAAGTGCCTATTGGGGGAAGAAACAAAAAGAATATCTGCCTGGGATACGAGGTAATATCCCCCACGAATATAAATATTTATCTTTTAATAGTGGACCATCCTTTTTGTCCTACCGAATCGTCCCACCCAGATCTTTAAGATCTATTTTTTTGCACAGAAGAACGGACTAATCTTTCTGATGTAGAAAATAGAGATTCCCATGGCTTTTGCTATTTTAACCTTCCCTTTCATGAATTTTTGAGGTTAGGCACCTCCTCAGTAGCAAGGAGTATAACCTTTAACTAAGAAAAATCATGGATTTCATCGTTTCTATAGTTTCTCCTTCAACGGTAAGGTCCTCTCTATATGCCGGAGCCTTTCATTCTTCAGATACAAAAATAAGAATGTTATCGGTAACTTGTATAGTTTCCGATCCCCAGCCCTACCTAAATTATTGAGCAAATAGTCTTCTTGCAATAAATAAGACTTATCTATACAGTAACGGCATGTAATCCTGAGGGTTGACCGGATAGCTGACCCTACGAGTCCGTTTTTGCAGCAATATAATTGGTATACTTAATAGTAATGCCTTCAGAATTAAACTTTCTTCCTCGCTTAATAGATTGACAACCATTCGCTACCATTGAGGAAATGCTTTTCATCCCACATTAAGGTGATTGGCTTTGCACCGATGGAAACTACAAATTTTATCTCCGAATATGGTAGATGATAGATCTTTATTTACTATAATAAGGGAGGGTCCCCCTGCAACACCGATCCCCTTGCAATATTATTTATAACTTATGATCTAAACGAGTCGCACATACACCCTAGTACATACTCCTCTACGTTGAGGACACCCCTGAAGGGCAGGGGATTTGGTTCTATTTTCTACCGGCTGTCTTTGATTCCTAATAAGTTGTTGAATAGTAGGCATTTCAAGTTATATGCAAAATTTACTGGTTTGGATTAATCCTAACCATAATAGTAATTTTTTTTTTTTTTGATTATAGACTAAAATCTAGAAGTCTATTCTTTTATTTTATCCTTTCCCTCGAATTTGTAAAAGAATTAAATATAACTAAATCAAGACTTTGTCAATTTACTTATTGGAGAGTTCGAAGAAGTTTCCACCGCTACAGGATCAATAACACCATAAACTTTGGCTTCTTCTGCTGACGTAAAAACATCTCTTTCCGTATCTTCGGAGACTACCCATAAAGGTTTTCCTGTTCTTTGTGCATAAACTTTCGTAATGCAGTCACGAATTTTCAAAACTTCTTCCGCTTCCATGATACATTCTCCTACTTGTCCCTCATAATAGGAACTAGCCGGTTGATGAATCATAACCCTGTTAGTAAATGCTTATTTACCTTTTTTGTCCCTTCATTCAAGATGTTCAACAAATAAACTTTAATTCACAACCGTACAAGCATTTTTTGTGCATACGGCTCCACAATAGATTACATTATTGAATGACAAACTTTTATTTTTGTTGAATTAAGTAATAATACTACTAATTATTATATATAGTAAGAATTTTATATATTTATTGAAAAAGAAAATCAAATGGAAAATCTACATACCATTCTTCTCCTCAAAAAGGAATAAGATACTATAATGGTTCTATTGCTTCATATGCATATATGTCTTCCTTCCATTCAGCAATCCTAAAGTTTTTTTATTGGGGTAATATGCCCACGTTTCTATATATTCGGTATTCCATTCCTTACCAATAGAAGAAGGGGTTTATGACGCTGGAGTAAACCCAGTAAATGAAAATTTTCTTGAGGAATAAATAAAAAAAGAATAGTTATGGTTGTATTTACTACCCTGATACTCCAAGTTTTCTTTGTAATACGTCCGTATCAAGTTTTGCATGCCATGCTATTATTACCTTTCATTCTTCGGTGCAGGCATAGTTTTTTCTTACATTATTTTTTAACCCACGAATAAAAACTCATTAGCGCAAAGCGTGAGGTAGCGCTATACGTTTGGTAATTTCTCCTCCGGCCAAGACAAAAGATCCCATTGAAGCAGCTAATCCTATGCAGATGGTTTGTACATCTGGTACTACGAATTGCATAGCATCATAAATGGATATTCCTGCAAATACTGCTCCACCGGGGGAATTCACATATAAATACATGTCTCTACTGTCGTCTTCTCCATTCGGGTAGATCATAATACAAATAAGTTGATTCGCAAGTTCATCATCCACTTGCTGGCCCAAAAATAACAATCTTTCTCGAAAAAGTCGGTTGATTAGGATAGTTCGGTAGTAGCTCATCTTCCTCCAAAACCGTACACGCACCTTTAAGTGCATACGGCTCAAGCAGTTGAAAAAAAGAGTTATATTTTCTTCATTATATAATGATTGTTCTCCATAAAAAACTTATTAGTTATTAAATGCTAGTGGTTCCTCTTCCAAAAAAATTATAAAATCTTTTTCTTACCACTCTTAGTTCGAATTTGTTTTTCTTCCCAAAGTTTATGGTTTCACTCCATTCTCAACTTGTTGAACCACCTGCTAACTGATGTATCGCTTTATCCAATCCGGAAGTTTCCGTTACAGCAGAATCGTCTCGTTCTCAATTGGATCTTCAATAAAATCCTTAGGTTCATGCTCTACTTCGGGGAGGGATACACTCATCCAATTGTTACTTGCGCATATAGAACAAGTAAATTTACTGCCATTTTTTTTTATTCTTCCATCCTCAGTTTCTGCTACGAATGTTTGTTCATACCATTCCATATATCACAATTGAATGATTATTTATCGATCAATTACTATTCCTGGAATTGCGACGAAGCCTAAATACTTTATTGGTTCGAGCTAGCCATAGATTCTCATGATTGATGAATTTGTTTTATATCCTCCAGAATTTTGGAAAATCTCACGCTTTAGATTATTGATAATTTAGCCAATCCTAAGTGGGTAAAAGCATCTCAATCGGAAGAAATGACGGGAGGAGTCCATAAAACCAAATGTTTAACGAGTCGCACTATACGTCAATCCAAACGGCATCTTCGTCTCCAGGGAGTCGAAAAGGCACTTTCGGAACACCAATGGGCATTTCTTCTTTCCCTGAGGCTAAATATTATATTGCCCTCTAATACGAAAGCGTAACTCTTAGCTCTGTACATACGTATGGAATTGAATATGGGTTTCGGACAAAACGAATGTCATTACAAATGAAGTAGCTTATTAATTAAGGGTTCACATTCCGTATATTCACAAGACTCCACATCCCATATTTAGTTTTTTGGAATACAAAATATAATTTAATAATTGGGTGAGAACCAATGAGAAAAGGATGAAAACAATCCAGAAAATTTTCTCAAACAAAAATTTGTGAGACCTGCTCCGCAATGATTGTCCTTCTCGAGAGTTAATTCGATAAATAACTAGGTGGAAGAGGAGGAACATGATGGACAAATCACAAGAAAGGTAGAAAATTTTAGGGTAGGAAATACAAAAAGTTTTGGAAATTTTATTCTTTTATTCCTAATATTCAGTAAATAACTCTATATTAGTTTTGTTCCATGGGTTTTGCTAGTAGGAATGACTAACAAACGTGATACTATATATAGGAATTTCCAAAATTTTTTATGGCGTGGGTCAGTAGACCGATGCTAATAACGAAACTTATTTATCTATTTGTATAGGATCTTGCACATCGAAAAACGCAAAATGAATGGTAATAAATGGTAATTTCATATGGATAATGAATGGATGACAAATCCGAACTTTACTTTTTTTTTAGTCTCGGTCCACCATTCTGAATAACCGAAAGATGGGAAAGAAAAAATGCTTGAAAATGTAAAGTATACTGTGATTCTTTATTAAGTAAAGCATTATGCTGAACTTCTCGACTATGCATTATTTTTTACCTCGTATTCCCGGAAGTATTACCAATATCTCCATTGCGATGTTAAACGCATGGATGTTAAACTATTTCTGCTTATCCTTATTGTAAGAGATAAATTTGGTATCTCTTTTCAGCAATACTACATAACTGTAAAATTTACTGCAAACTTTTGGAATAATTAAATTAAAGTCCAACATCGTAGTAATTTTTTTTAGTTTCTTAACGTAAGAAAGTCATATGATGTCTACCTATCTTGGGTAAGGGGAAAGGGGGACTCAAATGGGTTTACCTTGGTATCGTGTTCATACTGTTGTACTAAATGATCCTGGTCGTTTAATTGCTGTACACTTGATGCATACCGCGCTAGTTTCTGGTTGGGCCGGTTCAATGGCCTTGTACGAATTAGCAGTTTTTGATCCATCCGATCCGATTCTTGATCCCATGTGGAGACAAGGCTTGTTTGTCGTGCCATTCATGACTCGGTTAGGAATAACAAAGTCATGGGGAGGTTGGAGTATTACTGGAGAAACTGTAAACGATGCGGGTGTTTGGAGTTATGAAGGTGTGGCAGCTGCACACATTGTGCTATCCGGTTTGTTTTTTCTAGCTGCTATTCGGCACTGGGTCTTTTGGGACTTGGATCTGTTCCGAGACCCACGCACTGGTAAACCCACTTTGGATTTGCCTAAGATCTTCGGAATTCATTTATTCCTTTCAGGGGTACTATGCTTTGGATTCGGAGCATTCCACGTAACAGGTCTGTTCGGTCCCGGAATATGGGTGTCTGACCCCTACGGATTAACCGGAAAAGTACAACCTGTAGCTCCGGTTTGGGGAGCCGAAGGTTTTGATCCTTTCGTTCCAGGAGGAATAGCTTCCCATCATATTGCAGCAGGTATTTTAGGTATATTAGCAGGTCTATTCCACCTCAGTGTTCGTCCCCCTCAACGATTATACAAAGCATTACGTATGGGGAATATTGAAACTGTTTTATCTAGCAGTATTGCCGCTGTGTTTTTCGCAGCTTTTGTTGTTGCTGGAACCATGTGGTACGGCTCTGCAGCCACTCCAATAGAATTATTTGGTCCTACTCGTTACCAATGGGATCAGGGATTTTTTCAACAAGAAATAGATCGAAGGATTCGATCCAGCAGGGCTGAAAATCTTAGTTTATCAGAAGCTTGGTCTGAAATTCCACAAAAATTAGCTTTTTATGATTATATTGGTAATAATCCGGCTAAGGGAGGATTATTCAGAGCAGGTCCGATGGACAATGGAGATGGAATAGCTGTTGGTTGGCTAGGCCATGCCGTCTTCAAAGATAAGGAAGGACATGAGCTTTTTGTACGTCGTATGCCTACTTTTTTCGAAACATTTCCAGTAGTTCTGGCCGATGGGGAAGGAATTGTGAGGGCTGATGTTCCATTCAGGAGAGCAGAATCCAAGTATAGCATTGAACAAGTAGGTGTAACTGTTGAGTTTTATGGTGGTGAACTCGATGGGGTTAGTTTCAGTGATCCCGCCACAGTAAAAAAATATGCTAGACGCGCTCAATTAGGCGAAATTTTTGAATCTGATCGCGCCACTCTAAAGTCTGATGGTGTTTTTCGTAGTAGTCCAAGAGGTTGGTTTACCTTTGGTCATGCCACTTTTGCCCTTCTTTTCTTCTTCGGACATATTTGGCACGGTGCTAGAACCTTGTTCAGAGATGTCTTTGCCGGTATTGATCCTGATTCAGATGCTCAAGTCGAATTTGGAACATTTCAGAAACTAGGAGATCCAACTACTAGGAGACCTGTAGTATAACATTGCTCTGAAATCGCTCATTCATGTTGTGTTTCCAAGATTAAATCCATCGGTTATAGATTAAAAATATTTAAATATCCTTATTTATCAATAATAGTACGAAAGTGATGTAGTACGAAAGCTATCTTCATTTTTTTCCCCGCCATACAATCAATTTTATGGAAGCATTGGTTTATACATTCCTGTTGGTAGGTACTCTAGGAATAATTTTTTTCGCTATTTCTTCCCGGGAACCACCCAAAGTTCCAAGTAAGGGAAAAAAATGATTTTTTTTCTGCATTACTGGTAAAGGAATAACAAAAATAATGGAGGGAAGAAAGAATAATAGATAAGAGAAACCAATGACCTTCCCAAACCGACCTTTCTGATTTAATAAACCTATATGGTGGTCTTTCTCATTTATGGTGGTCCTCCTTAGGGAAGGTCGGTCAAACTAATCCTCATGCTCTTCAAAAGGATCTCTAAGTTCTCTAGAAGGTTGCCCGAAGGCGGTGTACAAGGCATAACCAGTGAAGCTTACGAGTAAACAAGATATGAAGATAGCGACCAGGGTTGCAGTTTCCATTGCTAGGTAATCCCAATAAATGGTTTGTTTCCGTTTTCAATATAATAGTACAAAAAGTTAATAAATCTCAACTAATGTGGTAAATCTTATGGCTACACAAATTAGTGATATTTCCAGAAGAACCAAAGTAAAATCAACTGGTTTAGGAAATGCATTGAAACCGCTTAATTCGGAATATGGTAAAGTAGCTCCTGGATGGGGAACCACTCCTATTATGGGTGTCGCAATGGCTTCATTCGCAGTCTTTTCAGTTATTATTCTGGAGCTTTATAATTCTTCTGTTTCATTAGATGGAATCCCAGTAAGTTGGTAATGAACGGAATTAATTTTAAAAGTTTTTCCAAAAACCTCAGCCTTCTTTATCAAACGGAGGGAAGGCTGGGGCAGATGAATTTCAGGAAGTAGAACAATTAACAAATCGTTTGTTCTTCTTTCTACTTCTTCCTCGAATCCAGTATGAAGGTCTATCAATTGTAGATTGATCCTTCCCTTTTGGTAGTTTAATCGTGTAATTCTGAATCAAAGGATCTTTAGAATATGGGTGTGCGACTTGTCCAAATCAATTGTTGGTAGTACAAAATAATTTGTCATTTTCTTTCTACAGGATGGTCTTACCCTGCCGGGTACCAAATCGAATGGTCCGCATCCGAAGCGCAGAGACATTTAAGAAGATTTAAACTATGATTAATTTATTTATATATGCTACGCGAGCTTCGTTATCAAAAATTAAATAACTTGAAATTTTTGTTATTCACTCAATTTTTCCCTTAACTATTCCTTACGACTGTGCTCATACCTAAAAAAATAAGAAAATATTTTCATCTTTAAGCATATCCTATCAAGTTAGTGACGATAAAAAAGGGTTTTACCCATTGTACCTTTTTAAGAGAAAAAGTCATCGGAGTATAGTAGAAATCTAAGGTTTAATAATATTTATTAAGATTTTAACAAGATAATTTTTTTTTATTTGTTTTACATTATTGTTTTCCACAAACAGAGGAAAATTCTATATGTGTATATCGATAATAGGGGGAAGATCGTTCAAAAAGCCGACAATACCATATTTAACGAAGAGAGCCAACTTGAATTTTAGGCAATGAGAAACATTAAAAAAACGTATATATATATAGTATCATTAAATTCTACCTTATTCTCTGATGAATAAAATTTAGCCTTTATTCTAAGGATTTGCTTTTTTAACAACTAGTAAGAGGAGGATACAATAGAAAAGGAATATGTTTTTGCTTAAGCCGTATGAAGGGAAACCCCCACGTACGGTTTTTTGAGGGGGCGCGCAAACACCTATCTCCATAAAGTATACGATTGGTTTGAAGAGCGTCTTGAGATTCAGGCGATTGCGGATGATATTACCAGTAAATATGTTCCTCCTCATGTCAATATATTTTACTGTTTAGGGGGAATCACATTAACTTGTTTCTTAGTACAAGTAGCCACTGGTTTTGCTATGACTTTCTACTATCGTCCAACCGTTACAGAAGCTTTTGCCTCTGTTCAATATATAATGACTGAAGTTAACTTTGGTTGGTTAATCCGATCAGTTCATCGATGGTCGGCAAGTATGATGGTTCTGATGATGATTCTGCATGTATTTCGCGTCTATCTCACAGGAGGATTTAAAAAACCTCGTGAATTAACTTGGGTTACGGGTGTAATTCTGGCTGTATTAACCGTATCCTTTGGTGTAACTGGCTATTCTTCACCCTGGGATCAAATTGGTTATTGGGCTGTTAAGATTGTGACTGGTGTACCCGAAGCTATTCCCGTAGTAGGATCTCCCTTAGTAGAGTTATCACGAGGAAGTGTCAGTGTAGGTCAATCTACATTGACTCGTTTCTATAGTTTACACACTTTTGTATCACCTCTTCTTACTGCTGTATTTATGTTGATGCACTTCCTAATGATTCGCAAACAAGGTATATCAGGTCCTTTGTAGGTGAATAAAATTTGATAATTGATAATTGATAAGGATGGATTAATATTCATAATACTTATACTTTGCCAATAACTTTTTTGTAATTATTCCATCGCCATGAATATTCTGTTGAAAATTAAAACAATATTTTATGGATCTTTTTTCTATTTCAAAGCATCACCGGGTTTGGACCAATACTTGGAAATAGATTTTTTTTTCTAGAGAGAAGATGGATTATGGGAGTGTGTGACTTGAATTATTTAATTGGCTATGCGGATACTCTACTAGATCCGTCACATCGAAATATCAGAATAAGATGTGTCTTTATTCCAATTTCCCTATTAGAAATAAGAGGGTTAAAACTTGGGTACTAGGAATGATGGGAAGAAAAAAAGAATTATTTCTATGATCAGATTCAAGAATAGGCTTCGCAAAATCCAGTAAGTGAAAGTGATATATGTATTATTAATGCATTTCTTTTATTTTTTTTTTTCATAAAAGAAAATAAGAAAAAAGAGGTTAATAAAAATAATAGAGGAATATGGTGAAAAAATGCAATCATTTCCTATGCATTTTTTAAGTGTGTGCCATCGAAGCAAAGGAAGGATCTTAGGAAATGGGTGAATAAGCCAAAGTATTAACAAGTTAATACCTAGTATGTTTAAAAAACTTGGAAGTTTCTCTGCATAGGGGAGACAAAGATGAAAATGTAACTCATAAGGGATAAGACTGTCCAAAAAGCATATTGATGATTATTTTAATTCTATAGCTTACTCGGATGATGAGCATATAACTCGAAATGGAGTCTACTTTGTGGGAAATATGGGAAAAAGCATTAGATTCTTTGTAAGATGCCTACCCATATTTTAGAAGAAAGGAAGGAAAGATTTTAATTATTATTGCTTGAGCCGGATGAAAATAAATTTCCATGTCCGATTCTTCGGGGGGGGGAGCAAAAAAATTATTGACTATTTACCTATCCCAATAGCAAAAAAACCTGACTTAAGTGATCCTGTATCAAGAGCCAAATTAGCTAAGGGTATGGGACATAATTATTATGGAGAACCTGCTTGGCCTAACGATCTTTTGTATATTCCTCCAGTAGTAATTCTAGGTACTATTGCATGTACCGTAGGTTTAGCAGTTTTAGAACCATCGATGATTGGTGAACCTGCAAATCCATTTGCCACTCCTTTAGAAATATTGCCTGAATGGTATTTTTCCCCAGTATTTCAGATACTTCGTACAGTACCTAATAAATTATTAGGTGTTCTTCTAATGGCTGCAGTACCCGCAGGATTATTGGTAGTACCTTTCCCGGAAAATGTTAATAAATTTCAAAATCCGTTTCGTCGTCCAGTAGCTACAACAGTTTTTTCAGCAGGTACTGCAGTGGCTCCTTGGTTGGGTATCGGGGCAGCTCTACCTATTGATAAATCGTTAACCTTGGGTCTTTTTTAATGTAGAATATCCGACCCTAAAAAAAAGAATATTATCAAACTAAATTTTGTTTATTCAAGATTATAATACCTATGGAGAACTCGCTTCAAAAGCAAATAATCCCTGGATTATCAAATAATTAATTAAAAAAAATAGATTTTTTTTAATCGGGAAGCATAAGTTATTAAGAGTAAAACCTAACTTGGAGGAAAATAATTGAATTTCCTCCAATAGGTTTTACTAGTGTTCCCAACCAATTGAAGTATGTATACATTAAGTAATTAATGTTTTGTCTTGTACTAATAAAAGAAATATTTAATAAAGTTATATTCATTAAACATCTGGTTTATTTACTGTAGACGCATCCCAAAACGTTTTTGCAAAGCTTCTAATATTTGCTCAACAGATTTTTTTCCAAAATTTTTCATTTTCATTAGATCATCCTGACTATAATCCAAAAGGTCTGATATAGTATGTACATTAATTTTTTTTAGAAAGTTATAAGCTTTTGGGGATAATTCTAATTGTTCAATAAAAATATGTTGGAAAGTAACTTTTTTTGCCATTTGATCCACCACGATCGACACGGAGGGATGAAGCGCGTTAGATTCATGTATATCCTCTCCTTTAAAATCTTCTTTTTCCTTTTCCGCTTGTAGAAAGGGAAGGAATAAGTTAATTGAACTTCGAGAAGCTTCATAAATTGCTTCTTCAGGAGTGATACTCCCGTTACTCCATATTTCATACAAAAGCATTTCTTTCATTATACTCTTATCGTGGCTTTCAAAACAGTGAATACTATAATTTACACTTCGAATAGGCGTAAATACAGCATCCACAGTAAAATTTCCGTCTTTATATTCCACTATGTTTTGCCTACGATACCCACTATCTTTTTCAATTTTTAATTCAATATTCAATTTTACTTTTTTAGTAATAGTAGCTATGTGTTGCATGGGGTCAATCACCTCAACACTGGTTGGTAATTCAATGTCTTGAGCAGTTACTCTTCTGGGTCCAACAATTGAAATAAATGCTTTTTGAGCTTCAGAGGATTTGCTTTTAAGCACGATTTCTTTCGAATTAATCAAAATATCATGTACCGATTCTTGAATACCATCCATTGTAGAATATTCATGGGTTATGTTTTCGAATTTTGCGCAGGTGATACATGTTCCTTTTATTTCTCCGAGCAATGCTCTGCGCATGACCAGTCCTATGGTATTAGCTTGACCTACTTTCAATGGGGATAGGATGAAACGACTATAAAAAAGACGCTCACTTTCTACTTTGGATTCCACGCATCTCCAGTATGCAGATCCAGCAGTAGGTGGTACTAGATTTAGATCTAAATCATTCATTAAATAATTATTCCTTTTTATATTTTATATTTATACACGTCTTTTCTTGGGGGGTCTACACCCATTATGTGGCATAGGAGTTATGTCACGTACGAAACTCAGTACTACACCACTTTTACGAATAGCTCGTGATGCTGTGTCTCTTCCTGGACCCGGACCTTTCATTATAATTTCTGCTTGTTCCATACCTCCTTGATCGATTAACATACGAATAGCATTTTCTGCTGCAGTTTGAGCAGCAAACGGCGTACTTTTCTTTGTACCTCTGGATCCGCAGGCACCGGCGGAAGACCGAGAAACAGCCTGTCCTCGTACATCTGTAACAGTCACGATGGTATTATTAAAGCTTGCTTGAATGTGAATAACTCCTTTTGGTACTCCACGTTTACCCCTACGTAGACTACCTACTTTTTTAATAAGTCTTGGCATTGTTTAAATTATGTATAAATCTATAATTATTTTACGCAAATCTGTACCGAATTACAAAATTGTTTAATGAGGTGGAAAAAAAAATAAATATTGTAAGAGTTTATTATTCATAAAAAATATTTTTTTCTCTTCCCCCCCCCCTAATTAATTTATTGAGTATATTATCCTTGTCTTTGTTTATGCTTCGGATTGGAACAAACTATCATAATTCTTCTCCGTCTACGGATTAGTCGACATTTCTCACAAATCTTACGAACAGAAGCACGAATTTTCGTTTCTGTAATTCCTATTTAAATATAATTACTAATATCAATTAAGGAATGTAAATTCTTCCTATAACAATATTGTCTTGCGTATCACTCCCAACTTTTGGTCCTACCAAAAATTAAAGATAATTTTTTATCTAATCATTTGATGATTTGGTGTGAAACCGATAGGTTATACGTCCCTTAGTTAAGTCATAAGGACTTGATTCTACTTTTACTCTATCCCCAGGTAGTATTCGTATGTAATTACGTCTCATCCTTCCTGAAACATGGGTTAAGACCTGACATCCATTATCTAGGCAAACTCGAAACATGGTATTGGGAAGCGATTCAGTAACTACACCTTCCATGTCAATCAATTTTTGTTTTTTCATCAGGGGGAAAATCTCCTTCCATTAACTAATATAAATTTATATAGTATTAGTTAGTTTTTGTTCCGAAGAAACTCTCCGCGCGGAATGATTTTATAATTTAATGGATTACCACACATAACATAGTATTTCTCCTCCAATTTGTTTTTGTCGAGCCTCCCGATCCGTCATGGTTCCGCAAGAAGTTGAAGGAATTACCACTCCCATTCCACCTAAAACTTTAGGAATTTTTTTATAATTATAATACAATCTTAAGCCAGGTTTACTAATACGTCTTAAAGTAGTTATGTATGGCTCTCTCTTCCTCCCCCGGTATTTCAAGGTTAAGATCATAAAATGGTTTGTACCCTCCCGAAGTTCCCCAAGGTTCTTCACGAAACCCTCCTGTAAAAGAATTTTTCCAATGCTTCTATTAATATTAGTAGCTGGTACTCGAACTGTTTCTTCTTTTCCCAGGTTAGCATTCCTTACGGAGGTAATCATATTGGCAATGGTGTCGTTACCCATGAAATTTTTCTTACTATTGGTATAAATAAACATTCTAAGTATTTTTGGAAATGATGGAAATATGCCTGAAAAATATCTGGATTAATTTATAAAAATGTTTATAAAAATGTTTATAAAAATGTTTGTTTCTCGAATAATGGATGGACACTATGGAATAACGGGCAGAATCAATTAGTTAAATGCTTTGTAAAAAATTTAGTATTTTTTTCTTTTCCTTTCGAATCCTTGATTCAAAAGTATTCTGGTTTGTGGTCCGGCGGGAGAATGGGCAGTAACTCAACAATATATTTTAACGCACGGTTATACACATTGTATTTATTCAAGTTTATAATAATTCCAATTATTTATTGGAGTATTATAAACTCGAAAGAATAGATTTATTATTATCGTTTATAATACTTCAGGAGCCAATGAAACTATTTTAGTAAAATTGAATTCTCTTGATTCTCGAGCAACTGGACCAAAAACTCGAGTTCCTCTAGGATTTCCCTCTTGATTGATGATCACTGCTGCGTTGTCATCAAATTGTATTATCATTCCATTGTTACGTTTTAGTTCTTTACAGGTACGTACAACTACAGCTCTAACTATTTCTGATTTACGAAGAGGCATATTTGGTACTGCTTCTTTAACTACCGCTACAATTACGTTACCAGTATTTGCATATTTACGATTACTAGCTTTTAAAATTCGAATACACATTGGTTTTTTAGCTCCACTGTTGTCTGCTACATTCAAATACGTTTGAGGTTGAATCATATTTATTTATTTAGATTAGAGAAATGATATTCCCCCTAAAAATCTTTATTTTTTGGGGGGTTTTGCAAGGAAAAATTAGAATAGGTTAATCTATCTATTTTAAATATTTAATTATTATTAATTATTTCATAGTGAAAAACATTGCATTTATATTTATATAAAATTTTATTGGTTCTGCATTTCAATAGGTGTAGCAACAATAATTTGAGTACGTACAGGCATTTTGTATGCAGCTATTTTCATAGCTGCTCTAGCAATAGTTTCTGGTATCCCACCTACTTCATAGAGTATTCTACCAGGTTTAACAACAGATACCCAATATTCTGGGGATCCTTTTCCTGAACCCATACGCGTTTCTGCAGGTCTCACAGTAATAGGTTTGTCGGGGAATATACGTATCCAAATCTTACCGCCACGACGAGCATAACGAGTAATTGCTCGTCGCCCCGCTTCTATTTGTCTGGATGTAATCCAAGCAGGTTCAAGTGCTTGAAGGGCGAATCTTCCGAAGCAAATACGATTGCCTCGAGTAGATACTCCTCCTAATCTTCCTCTATGTTGTTTACGAAATTTTGTTCTTTTAGGGTCATAGTCGATGACTCCATTTTGTGTATCATCCCTACTTCAAAACCGGACATGAAGGTTTTCCTTCATCCGGCTCCCCGTGAATAAGATTATATATGTATAATATCCCATCAGCAGGAAAAGGAAATACTTTTTTTACTCAAATAGGGATACAAATTAACTCATTTTGAATCTGCAAATTAGCTTTTTTTAACAGAATTCTCCCACTCAAGTCAATAAAATATAGTACAATCCTATTTCTATGTAATTATATTCTGTAATCAAATTTTCACGGGCGAATATTTACTCTTAAGTATCGACGTAAAATTTGCTTGAGCCCATTCACTCATAGCTTTTCCAATTGTAATTCTATCTATCGTTGGTTTATTTCGCCATCCCATCTAATGAACAAGTCCAATAAGTCTCAATTTTATTTGTTCATAGGTTCCATCGTTCCCATAGCTTCTAGGTTTTCACGTTTAGGTTCCTCCTCCGCAGTGGAGCCTTTTTTATTTATTCTTCCACAGAGTAAATTTACTTAGTATTCATCGACTCAAGGCTTTTCTTTCCTAATACCGGAATCCGAAACTATTGAATAATTCGATGATTTAATTCAAAAAAAAATTATGCTTCATCACACTGTTTTTCGAAGGTTTACTTTCTTCACCATACGGTTCGAATAAAAAATATTTAATTATTCAATTTTTATTCTCGATATTACTGAATAGTTTTTCGCTTCACAAAAATTATTCTATTCATTTTTTGTGGAAAACCTTTCAAATAATATAACCTTACTTCGTAATTGGTTTATCAGATTCTAGTAATATGAAAGAAGCAATGAGTTAGTTTTTAGCGTAAACTAGAAATTTTTGACTACTTACAAAAATTCCTCTTCCACTATATCTCCAACTTCTATTTGAACGAGTCGCACACTAAGCATAGCAACTTTGTTGAGATGTTATTTCAATAGGATTTCAATGATAAATATAATTATGTATTTGTACGTGTATATGCAGGTCGGAAATCTTTTGGAATTGATTCAAATTATCGGTATTCAGAATGCAATAGATGAAAAAGTTAAATTATTCCTCATCCCGAAAAATCCAGATTTTTATTCCTAATACTCCATAAATAGTTTGGGCTGGATAGTAACAATAATCAATTTGAGCTCGTAGAGTTTGCAGAGGGACTCTACCTTCTCTAGCCCATTCAACACGAGCAATTTCAGTTCCATTAAGACGTCCCGCAATTTGTATTTTAATACCTTTGATATCTGTTTCTTTCGCCAGTTCAATGGCTTTTCTAATGGTTCTTCTAAAAGCAACTCGGTTTTCCAGTTGTATAGCAATATACTCTGCAAGTATATTAGGTTCCCCATATGGTTTTGCTATTTCCGTCGAAGTTACGTGAACTCTTCGAATTTTAGAATCTAATAGATTTTGTTGTACATCTTTTCTTATTTGTTCAATTCCTTGACCATGGCTTTCTACTAATAAGGCTGGAAATCCCGTATGTATCTCTACTAAAATTAAATCTGTTTTTCTTTGAATTTCCACACGTGCAACTCCTCCATAATTGGAAGAGTTTTTTACATGTCTGTGTACATAATTATCTATACAATTACGTACTTTTCTATCTTCTTGTAGAAACTCGGAATAATTATTTGGTTTTGCAAACCAATGAGAATTATGATTTTTGGTTATGCCCAGCCGAAAACCAAGTGGATTAATCTTTTGTCCCATGCATTTCTTCCTCTTCCATTTATATTAGCATAATATTATTCTTATAATTCCTCCTTATACACAGATTTTTTTTTTAATATAATAGTTATATGACAAGTAGGTTTGTGTATAGGATAATTACGTCCCTGAGCTCTTAGTCGTAATCTCTTTGCAAAACTACCTGCATCTACTTTAACTTCACTTACAAATAAATCAGCTTTGCGCAAGCCCATCTTATGATTAGCATTTTCTGCTGCATTGGAAACTAATTTCAATACGGGATAACATGCTCTATAAGGCATAAATTCTAATATCATAACTGCTTCCCCATATGAGTGACCACGAATTTGATTAACTACTCTGCGTAGTTTATAAGCAGACATATGTATATTTTTAACAAAAATTTTAACCTCTTTATTCGAGTCATTCCCAATTTTCATTATGCGTTACCCCTAAACTAACGACGAGATTTTTTATCATTTTTGGCATGCCCTCGAAAAATTCGAGTAGGTGCAAATTCTCCCAGTTTGTGACCTACCATACGATCTGTGACATAAATGGGTAAATGTTCTTGTCCATTATGAACAGCAATTGTATGACCAACCATAATTGGTACAATGGTAGATGCACGAGACCAAGTTACTATTATTTTTTTTTCCTCCTCTACATTGAGATTTTCAATTTTTTTCAGCAAGTGATAAGCTACGAAAGGACCTTTTTCCAGTGAACGTGCCATTGCCAATTACCTTCTGTTCTTTTTGTTTAGTTCACTTAGCTATTTCTACGGCGACGAAGAATCAAAGTATCGCTATATTTATGATTTTTTCGGCTTCTCCCACCAAGTGCAGTATGACCCCAAGGAGTTAATGGTTTTTTTCTACCAATTGGAGCTCTACCTTCACCACCTCCATGAGGATGATCCACAGGGTTCATAACTACTCCCCTTACTTTGGGGCGTTTACCCAGCCAGCGTTTAGATCCAGCTTTACCCAGGGTCCGATTATTATCATCAACATTGCCTACCTGCCCAACGGTAGCTAAGCAATTCTGAGATATTAAACGAACTTCTCCGGATGGTAATCTTGATGTAGCCAATCTACCCTCTTTTGCAATAAGCTTTGCCGCAGTACCTGCTGCTCTAGCTAATTGTCCACCCCTCCCAGGTGTTATTTCTACGTTATGTATAGTCGTGCCTAAAGGCATATTGGTTGAAGTAGACTCCTATCCATTAAGAATAGAAATCTCTTCCCAAACTGTACAAGCCTTTCTCAAGGCATACAGCTTTCTAGATGTATAAAATATCATTTATCCAATTAAATAATGAAGTTTATTTTGATGAATAAGTGGAATTTCAAGTTTTTAATATTCTTATTTATTCTCACATCCCAGGTTGTATTCCCCATCATCTGGCTTATGTTCATCATGCAGCATCAGAACGAAAGACTTTATCAAATTACGCTAACATATTTTTATGTTTTGGATAACTTAGAAGGCATATTCAATATTAATTTATTCTTATTGTAAAGATACATTCTCACTGTTTAGCTTCGAATTTGCCTTCGACCTCCAAATCGAATGTGAGTGACTTGTTTATTGCAAAATATTTGTCTAGAAACAAGGGCCGCCCTTACATACCCAGTATTGCTTATGCTTGAAACAATAAAGTCTTCTTCATATTATCTTATCTTCCAAGTCAATAATTTTATTGATACAAAAACAACTATTGAGCTTTGTTACACCCGCTATTGTTCCTCTTCAGTTTCCTTCCAAGGTTTCCCTACTACAGTAGTACAGCTGGTTCAGTGATAGATTTATAGGTTTTGCCTCAAACCCAATTGGTTCGTCCCCAATCACGTAAATCAATAATTCAAACCGCACTCAAAGGTAGGGCATTTCCTATTAAAATAGTAGCCATTGGCCCGGAAATAATGGTATCTCCAATTTTAATTCCTCCTGGATGTAAAATATACTTCTTTTCACCATCCTCATAGTGTACAAGACATATGTATGCATTACGATTAGGGTCATATTCCACGGTAACAATCCTTCCGGATATACCTCTTTTATTTCGTCGAAAATCAATTTGACGATACAAACGTTTGTGACCGCCTCCTCTATGTCGACTAGTAATAATTCCTCTGTTATTACGGCCTTTTCTACAAGTAAAGCCAGAGATTAAATTTTTTTGAGGTTTGAATCGAACTGTTCCTTCAGAACTTGAAACAACTAATCGATCACGTGCGCCTGGAGTATAGTCTCTATAAAAACGGATGGCCATATCGGAGGGTATTCAAAGATAGAAACGAAAATAAAATTTTATTCGTTTGGGAATAGTGGAATAGAATAACCAGGTTTAAGCGTGATAATCATTCGTTTGTAACGAACCGAATGTGTTACTATTGAACCCGCATATTTCTTTTTTCCTGGGGGTCGATGACTATTCATAGCTCTTACCCCTACATTAAAAAATTTTTCAATCCAATGTTTAACTTCAGTCTTATTAGATTTTAAATCAACGTCAAAACTATATTGTTTTTTTTCTAACAAACGAATAGTTTTTTCTGTAAGTACTGGTTTTTTCACCTTATCCATAATTCCTCCCATTTATTACAAGGTTTGTATTTGGAGAAGCAAAAAATTATTATGTAATTGTCCAGGTAATTCTAACATTTTTTTTTAATACTTTATAATTCTTCATTGGTTAAATTTCCACTTAATATTAACTTTTTTCAATATTCCTAATTATTCTTATTCAATAATTACTAATTATTCAAATGAATATATTTTTTACTATACTGTCCCCGTGCATCCAGCAGGAATTGAACCCGCAAATTCTCCAATTATGAGTTGGGTGCTTTAACCATTCAGCCATGGATGCTAAACAAATTTAATTAAAGTGATTTGGTACAGTATATACCTATACTGATTTAT